CTCTCTAAGGAACTCGGCAAAATGGCCCCGTAACTTCGGGAGAAGGGGTGCCGGAGTAAAACTCCGGTCGCAGTGACCAGGCCCAGGCGACTGTTTACCAAAAACACAGGTCTCCGCTAAGTCGTAAGACAATATATGGGGGCTGACGCCTGCCCAGTGCCGGAAGGTGAAGGAAGTTGGTTATTCTTCGGAAGAAGCTGACAACCGAAGCCCCGGTGAACGGCGGCCGTAACTATAACGGTCCTAAGGTAGCGAAATTCCTTGTCGGGTAAGTTCCGACCCGCACGAAAGGCGTAACGATCTGGGCACTGTCTCGGAGAGAGACTCGGTGAAATAGACATGTCTGTGAAGATGCGGACTACCTGCACCTGGACAGAAAGACCCTATGAAGCTTGACTGTAGCCTGGAATTGGGTTTGGGCTCTTCTTGCGCAGACTAGGTGGGAGGCGTTGAAAGTTCCTTTCCGGAGGAGCTTGAGCCATCAGTGAGAGACCACTCTGGAAGAGCTAGAATTCTAATGGCGATCCTTGAATCAGGACGCTTGACAGTTTCAGGCGGGCAGTTTGACTGGGGCGGTCGCCTCCTAAAAGGTAACGGAGGCGTGCAAAGGTTCCCTCAGGCTGGACGGAAATCAGCCGTAGAGTGTAAAGGCAGAAGGGAGCTTGACTGCAAGACTTACAAGTCGAGCAGGGGCGAAAGCCGGCCTTAGTGATCCGACGGTACCGAGTGGAAGGGCCGTCGCTCAACGGATAAAAGTTACTCTAGGGATAACAGGCTGATCTTCCCCAAGAGTTCACATCGACGGGAAGGTTTGGCACCTCGATGTCGGCTCATCGCAACCTGGGGCGGTAGTACGTCCCAAGGGTTGGGCTGTTCGCCCATGAAAGCGGTACGTGAGCTGGGTTCAGAACGTCGTGAGACAGTTTGGTCCATATCCGGTGTAGGCGATAGAGTATTGAGAGGAGCCTTCCATAGTACGAGAGGACCTGGAAGGACGCACCAATAGTATACCAGTTCTTGTGCCAACAGGAAACGCTGGGTAGCCAAGTGCGGAGAGGATAACTGCTGAAAGCATCTAAGTAGGAAGCCCACCTCAAGATGAGTGCTCTCTTAAGGTCACGGTAAGACAAGCCGTTTGATAGGTGTTAAGTGGAAGGCCAGTAATGGTTGGAGCTAAGACATACTAATAGACCGATTGATTTTGACCTAAAACTCAAAAGTAGAACACTAACTTGTTGTTTTAAAAACAACAAGTTAGTGATTTTATTTTTGCAACAAAGTATACAAAAAGCATTGTGTGTTGTCTATCACCTACGGTGAAAGATTCTTTTTTTTTGAAAAAAAATCAGAAAATCACGTTGTCTTTAGACAACACACATACTTTCCTAGTGTCTTAACTGCAGTGGAACCACACCAACCCATCCCGAACTTGGTTGTTAAACGCTGTAGGAGTCACAATACTGAAGGGGGGACTCTTTGGGAAAATAGCTTGATGCTAGGAAATCAAAAAAATAAAATAGTAGTTCTTTTGGCCTCCAAAATTCCCTTCATACTTTGGGTTACAGGTAAAGCTTTGAAAGGAGGAAAAGTAACTAAAACTAAAAAAAATATATCTCTATGCAAAACAAGAAAAGAAAAATGGAAGTCATAATGGAGACCTTTTGTTGGTTTTGTTGAAACGGCACAACGTAGCGATTTGTAAAAGATTTTAAAAGCCCTTTATTGTGTCTTTTGCTTTTCTTTCACGTAGGTATTGCTACGCTTCCTCCTTCGGAGGACAGAAGCAATCCATTTCAAAGCTTTACCAATTTGGAGTTTTACTTTCGTAGCCCTTGCTGTCTCCTTGAAAGTTTTACCATCACCGTAGTAAAGCTTTTGATAGGCGAAGCAGGCTTTTGTTTTTGGAGAAAGATGCTATGCGTATTTTCGTTCTTCAAGCTCTTTTACTTTTGCACTTACTTTTCTAAAAAAATGGTACTTTTTCGAAAGACGTATTCCTTGCTCTTACAAGTCATAAGTCGCCCGCATACTTAACGCTATGAAATACAATGCAGGATTTTCTTTATTTATTGTTTATTAATTAACATAAAAAAAAATCATTTGATAAATATTAGAAAGATTTGTAATACTAATATATAACAAATCGTTATCGATTTTGAGAAAAAAAATTAGCCCTATTTTTAAATCGATTTTTCCGTCTGGTTTTTTTGAAAAAAAAGACTTGGATTAGGTTCTTCGTTGAAAATTATTTCAGGGCATATTGTTGTTGAATTAAAAAAAAAATTATCATGACTGCTATTTTAGAAAGACGTGAAAGCGCTAGCTTATGGGCTCGCTTCTGTGAATGGGTTACTAGCACTGAAAACCGTTTATACATCGGTTGGTTTGGTGTTCTAATGATTCCTACTTTATTAACTGCAACTTCTGTATTCATCATTGCATTCATCGCTGCACCTCCTGTAGACATCGATGGTATCCGTGAACCTGTTTCTGGTTCTTTACTATATGGAAACAACATCATTTCTGGTGCTGTAGTTCCTACTTCAAACGCTATTGGTCTGCATTTCTACCCTATTTGGGAAGCTGCTTCTTTAGATGAGTGGTTATACAACGGTGGTCCTTACCAACTAATCGTTTGCCATTTCTTCTTAGGTATTTGCTGCTACATGGGTCGTGAATGGGAATTATCTTTCCGTTTAGGTATGCGTCCTTGGATCGCTGTTGCATACTCTGCACCAGTTGCTGCAGCTACTGCTGTATTTATTATCTATCCAATTGGCCAAGGTTCGTTCTCAGATGGTATGCCTTTAGGTATTTCTGGTACTTTCAACTTTATGATCGTATTCCAAGCTGAGCACAACATCTTAATGCACCCATTCCATATGCTTGGTGTTGCTGGTGTATTCGGTGGTTCTTTATTCTCTGCTATGCACGGTTCTCTTGTAACTTCTTCATTAATCCGTGAAACTACTGAGAATGAATCTGCTAACGCTGGTTACAGATTTGGTCAAGAAGAAGAAACTTACAACATCGTAGCTGCTCACGGTTACTTTGGTCGTTTAATCTTCCAATATGCTTCTTTCAACAACTCTCGTTCTCTACATTTCTTCCTAGCTGCTTGGCCAGTAATTGGTATCTGGTTCACTGCTCTAGGTATTTCTACTATGGCTTTCAACTTAAACGGTTTCAACTTCAACCAATCTGTTGTAGACTCTCAAGGTCGTGTTATCAACACTTGGGCTGATATTATCAACCGTGCTAACTTAGGTATGGAAGTTATGCATGAACGTAACGCTCACAACTTCCCTCTAGATTTAGCTGTTGTTGAAGCTCCTTCTATCAACGGTTAATAACCGCTAAAAGCGTTATCATCCTTCTCGTACCTGTCCTCCTATCACTTATGGTGACGGGAGGGAGGTGAAAAGTAAAATTCCCTTTCACCGTAAGGTGATAGAAAGCAGCCCTTCAATCAAGATAAAGTTCTAGCACCGGAAGCTTCGCCATGGTGTTTTACTTTTGTTCTATTTTTGAAGGGCAAAGGAATTGCATCTGGCCTCCTTTGGAGGAAAAGAAGGAGGGTAAAACTTTTGGTTCCGCTCTTTTTTCTGTTTCTTAGCCTTTCACCTCTGGTGACAGGCTAAGAAACAGAAAAAAGCGGTTTCAAAAATGAAAGACTTCCCAAAGTAAAATACCACCTATAGCTTTATTTTGAAAGACAAGCTTTTGTAGTTTGTCTTTCAAAAGCTTTACTACGGTGATGGTAAAGCTTCTGAAGCAGGCCTTAAAACTCCCTTCATTGTCACCTTTGGTCTTGCATCACCTCCGGTGAAAGAAAGAAGAAAGTGCTGCTGCCTCTGCCTCTTTCACCGTAGGTGATAGGAGGATAGGAGGACGCAGCCATCACCTACGGTGTTGCTTCTATCAGCCATCACCTACGGTGTTAGGGGTTACAGGTCTTTTGCTTTGCTACTCACGAATGTGAACAAAACCATAGCCCTTTTGTGCCTTGCCTGCAGTCGCAGGCACAAGAGCTTTACCAATTTCTTTCTCCTTTGGGTTGCTTCTATCCTCCGAAGGAGGAAAAGCAAGGGCAGCTGTTTCGAAGAACAGCAGTGCTAACAAAAACAAAAATCGTAGTAATATTTTTAATAAAAATAAGGCTCCTTCATTTTGTACCGAAGGAGGAGTTCTACCAATTAAAAGCTTTACCATTGGTAAAGCTTTGGCAGCGAAGCAGGTTTTTTATTTTTAAAGAAGGAAAGCGAAGGGTAAAGCTCTTGTAAGGGTAAAGCTTTTCCTCCGAAGAAGTTGCTATGCTTCAAATTTGGTAAAGCTCTTGTGCCTGCTTTTTTTTCTTTAACCTCTCATTGTCACCTTCGGTGAAAAGGCTACGGAAAAACTAGCTTTCGCCTTTCACCGTAGGTGATAAAGGCACAAAACAAAATTCCCTTCATACTTCGGGTTACAGGTATTTGAAAGCCTATCACCGTAGGTTTGGCTACGCACATCCTCCGAAAGCTTTACCATCACCGAAGGTCTTGCTACTATCCTCCTACCACCGTAGGTGACAGAGGAAGAGGCAGCAGCCATCACCGAAGGTGCCCTTAGGACGCTCTCCTTGCTTTTCTATCACCGTAGGTGATAGAAGGTCTGCTTTTTTTAGTTTTAAAGCTGCCCTTAAGGACGCTTTACCTGTAACCCTTTCACCAAAGGTGACAATGAAGGGCTCCTTCATATTTCAAAGCTTTACCTGTAACCCCAGCGAAAATACTTTCGCAAGACCGTAGGTGACAATGAAGGGAATTTTGAAGGACGCAAGGCACAAATTGGTGTTGTACTTTGCTCCTTGCTAAAGCAGGAACACTTACGTGAACAAAATGGAATGAAGAACCAGCTTTAGCTTTCACAATAGGTGATGGTAAAGCTTCTTTTCACCGGTTCACCGGAGGTGATGTGATGCAGGCCCTCTTTCCTATCACCTACGGTGAAAGGAAAAAAGAAGCTTTACCTGTAACGCGAAGTATGAAGGCAATTTCTTTCTCCTTTGGATTGCTTCGCTAAAAGGCTAAAAGGAGAATTTCTTTCTCCTTGCCTGCTTCTATCACCTCCGGTGATAGGCAGGAGACAAAGTGATTTTGAAAGCTTTACCATTCGCCTTGCCTTTTGTTCACATAGGTCTGCTTCGGAAGTTTTACCATCACCTTTCTCCTTTGGAGACAAAAGCTTTACCCTCCATTTTACTTTATTGGCTGCTGCCCTCTTTAAGAGGGAGAGCCGGCTTTGAAAGAAGACAAAAGCTTTACCCGTAGCCCTTTTGTGCCTGCAAAAGCTTTACCATCACCTACGGTGATAGGCATTCGCAAACACAAGAACTTTACCAATTTCTAGCGAAGCCACTCCTTTAGGGAGGGTAAAGCTTTACAAGGAGTTGCTACGCTAAAAGCAAAATAGTAGCGGTCTGCCTTGCCTGCGAAAGCTAGTTTTTCCGTAGCCTTTTCACCGAAGGTGACAATGAGAGGTTAAAGAAAAAAAAGCAGGCACAAGAGCTTTACCGTTCACGTAGGTGCCCTTAAGGACGCTTTACCTGTAACCCCAGCGAAAATACTTTCGCAAGACCGTAGGTGACAATGAAGGGGTTTTAGTCAGAACTAGTGTTTGAAGAAATAAAATTCAATAAAAAAATTTAAACTTTTTAGCTTGAAGACTAAAAAGTTTAAATTTTTCAGATTAAAAACTTAAAAACAATTTTCTAGAAAAAGAATTAAAGTTCAAAAAAATTATTTTTAACTATTTAACTATACGATGACAATTAATAAGTTGTGATTAATCTAAAGGACGCATTGAAAGTACAGGTTCATTATCACGATCAATACCTTTTTCAAAACCAGCAGCAGCTGCACGAGCTCGGCCCGCATGCCATAAATGACCAACAAAGAAAAAGAATCCTAAACAAAAATGAGATGTAGCTAACCAACTACGAGGTGATACAAAGTTTACAGCATTAATTTCTGTAGCAACACCGCCTACAGAGTTTAGCGAACCTAAAGGAGCATGTGTCATATACTCAGCTGCTCTACGTTCTTGCCAAGGTTGGATATCATTTTTTAATTTACTTAAATCTAATCCATTAGGACCTCTTAATGGTTCTAACCACGGACCACGGAAATCCCAAAAGCGCATAGTTTCACCACCGAAAATAATTTCACCAGTAGGTGATCTCATTAAATATTTACCTAAACCAGTAGGACCTTGTGCTGATGCAACATTAGCTCCAAGCCTTTGATCTCTTACTAAGAAAGTAAAAGCTTGTGATTGAGAAGCTTCTGGACCTGTTGGTCCATAAAATTCACTAGGATAAGCAGTATTATTAAACCAAGACATACAACAAGCAACAAAACCCATTAATGAGATAGCAGCTAAACTATAAGACAGATAAGCTTCACCTGACCAAACAAAAGCTCGACGAGCCCAAGCCCAAGGTTTTGTTAAAATATGCCAAATTCCACCTAAAATTTCTAAAGTGCCAATCCAAATATGACCACCAACAATATCTTCTAGATTATCTACACTTACTATCCAACCATCACCACCAAAAGGTGATTTTAGTAAATACCCAAAGATAACAGCTGGACTTATTGTAGGGTTTGTAACAACTCGAACATCACCGCCTCCAGGTGCCCAAGTATCATATAAACCACCAAAATATAGAGCTTTCCAAACTAAAAGCCACGCGCCAATACCTAAAATAATTAAATGAATACCAAGAATAGTAGTCATTTTATTTTTATCTTTCCAAACATACCCAAAAAATGGAAATGATTCTTCTAAAGTTTCAGGCCCAATTAAAGAATGATAAACTCCACCAAAACCTAAAACGGCAGAAGAAATCAAATGAAGAACACCTGAAACGAAATATGGAAATGTATCAATAACTTCACCACCAGGCCCAACTCCATATCCTAATGAAGCTATATGTGGTAATAAAATTAAACCTTGTTCATACATAGGTTTTTCAGGAACAAAATGAGCAACTTCAAATAAATTCATTGCACCAGCCCAAAAAACTATAAGACCAGCATGTGCTACATGCGCACCTAAAAGTTTCCCAGAAAGATTAATTAATCGAGCATTACCAGCCCACCAAGCAAAACCAGTAGACTCTTGATCACGACCACCTACAGTTAAAGTACCATTAAAGAGCGTTTCCACGTGGTAAAACCTCCTCAGGGAATACAAGTTTTTCATGAGGCTGATCTTGAGCAGCCATCCAAGCACGAATACCTTCGTTTAAAAGAATATTTTTTGTATAAAAAGTTTCAAATTCAGGATCTTCCGCAGCTCTAATTTCTTGAGAAACAAAATCATATGCTCTTAAATTTAAAGCTAGACCAACAACACCAAGAGCACTCATCCATAAACCAGTTACAGGAACAAAAAGCATAAAGAAATGTAACCAACGTTTATTAGAAAAAGCTACCCCAAAAATTTGAGACCAAAAACGATTTGCTGTTACCATAGAATACGTTTCTTCTGCTTGAGTTGGGTTAAATGCACGGAAAGTGTTTGCACCATCACCATCTTCAAATAAAGTGTTTTCAACTGTTGCGCCATGAATAGCGCATAATAAAGCAGCACCTAAAACACCAGCTACTCCCATCATATGGAATGGGTTTAAAGTCCAGTTATGAAACCCTTGGAAAAATAAAATAAATCGGAAGATAGCTGCTACACCAAAACTTGGAGCAAAAAACCAACCTGATTGGCCTAATGGATAAATTAAGAAAACCGAAACAAATACTGAAATAGGGGCAGAAAATGCAATAGCATTATATGGGCGAATTTTTACAGAACGAGCAATTTCAAATTGTCTTAGCATAAATCCAATTAATGCAAAAGAACCATGAAGAGCAACGAAAGTCCATAACCCACCTAATTGACACCAACGAGTAAAATTACCTTGTGCTTCTGGACCCCATAAAAATAATAAAGAATGACCTAAACTATTTGCAGGAGTTGATACAGCAGCTGTAAGGAAATTACATCCTTCTAAATAAGAACTTGCTAAACCATGTGTATACCATGATGTTACAAAAGTAGTTCCAGTTAACCATCCACCTAATGCAAAATAAGCACAAGGCAGCAATAAAAGACCAGACCAGCCTACAAAAACAAATCTATCTCTACGTAACCAGTCATCAACAATATCAAACCAACCACGTTTCTCTTCAGTTTTACCAATCGCTATAGTCATAGCGTAATTCTCCAAAATATAAATTACTACTAAAACTTTCTTTTTTAAATACAATCAAATAGTTGTATTTAATAAAAAATTTCAAAAAATTTTGTTTGTTTATAACAGTATATATTATAAAATACAAAAAATAATAAATTCAACTGACTACTTTTTATAAATATGAAAGCTCTTGTCTCCTTCGGATAAAAGCTTTACCAGTTTACTTGTGCAGCCCTCCTTCCTTAATGACCTGTAACCCTTTCACCGTACGTGACAATGAAGGCGATTTAAAAGGAAGAAGGAGGCTTTTTTACTTTCGTATGAGTAAAGTTTTAAACCGTGAATAGTTTTACCAATTTCCTATGTAAAGGCTTTTATTTTTATTCACTGCTACTAAAGTAAAAATTTTCCCACCGTATTCTTTAATGTTAATTTGGTAAAGCTTTGAAAGAAATAATGCTACTTTTCCTCCTTCGGAAGACAAGAGCAACTCCTTCGGAGGAAAAGCAAATTGGCTGCTGCTAAAAACAAAAAGCCTCTTTCACCGTAAGTAATGGTAAAACTTTCGGAGGATGGTAAAACTTTCGGAAGATGACGGCTTTTCTTTCACGTAGGTATTGCTACGCTTCTTCCTTCGGAGGACAGAAGCAATCCATTTCGAAGCTTTACCAATTTGGAGGAACCTCGAACCCTACAAAAGCTTTACCATTTTATTTCTCTTTTAAGGCGACAAAGGGAATTTTGTAAATTTTGTAGTAACATACCTTTTTTTTTAGAAGCAGATCTTTTAGCGAAGCTATTTTGCTGACCAATACAAATAAAAACTAACTCTTTTACCGTATTTGTTCACATTAGTTTTGTTCGCGTATTGAATACCCTCGTTTGGATTGCTTCGCAAAAAAGCTTAACCTTCCTGCTTTAGCAAAGTCTTTCTTTAGTAGAGGGCTTTAAAAGCTTTACCATTTTGAAAGCTTTACCCTGCTCCTGAAACTGGTAAAGCTTTTAAAGCAAAGCAAAATACCCGTAGCCCTTTTATTTTTGTCTGAAGAGAGAAAATTGGTAAAGTTTCAAAATCTATGCAAGGGCTTTTATTTTAAATAGTAGGTAGGTTTTTTAGGAAAAGTTAATATTATGAAAAAGTCTTCTATTTCACTAAACCGTAACCTTTCATTTTTTTTTTCGGTTTTTTCACGTACGTGAGTAGCTTTACCCATTTGATTTCTTGCATAAACCTTTTGCAAAAGAGGCAAGAAGAGATAGAAAGCATAACAAATTAAAATTTATTGGCTTTCTTATATTTCAAAGTATCTAAACTAAAAAAAATACCAAATAAATATGAAATCATTATTATAAAAAATTTTTTAATTTTTTATTACGTTAAATTAAAAAAATTAGTCGCTTTTCATTTTACAAACGCTTTACTATAGTTTAAAAATTTTTAGAATAATGAGGGCTGCTAAAACTGAACTTTGTGCTTGCATTGTCCTTTTTCGGAAGAAAAGCTTTACCAGAAAAGTGGCTGCTAAAGCCGGCCTCGAAATGCAGGAGTTTTTTTTTTGAAGGCTGCTACTTATGCCTTTTATTTTTAAAAGCAGGCAAAGCAACTCCTTCGGAGGAAGTGCTTTACTGGTAAAGCTTTGTAAGAGCTTTCATAATTATGTTTTGCTTTCAAAATAATATTTAAAAAAATCTAAATATACTATGAACAATAAATTAATTAAAACGTTATAGTTTGAAAAATTAAAAAAATTAAGTTTTTTATTTTAGCTTTTCTTAATATCAATAAAAATAATAACCAAAAAGTGTATTGATTGTACGTAGCCCTAAATATGCGAGGGTCCTGAAATACAAAAAAATTTAAAAATAATAATAAATTTTTTAGCATTTTTTAAAAAATGTCAGCGGAGCAGCCCTTTGTTTTAGATGGCAGGGCTGATCTCAGGAGACAATACAATGGTAAAGTTTTTGTAAAATTTAGTATTTAAATTTGAAAAGTACACCCGTCATACTTTTGTATAGGATAAAAACGATAAAGTGAGGATTAAGATTAATTATGTTTGTAATTTCTTTAAAACTTAAAAAAATTATATTTTTTAAGTATATAAAGTATTTTATTTTACTTTTTCTTTAAAAGAAAAAACAAAAATAGAAACAATTACTAAAAAATTAAATTTTTATAAATTTAATTGGTCACCTCGAAGATATTGTAAATACGCAGTAACAAATAATCCAGCTATAGTCACAGGAACTAAGCCTAAAACAATTCCAGATAAAAGTGGTTCAACCATCGATTTTAAAATTTTATAACTTGAAATTAATAATATATATAATATTTTCACTCTTAAAAAAAATTAGAAAAACATAATTAAAATAAGAAATTTTATAATTACAATTAAATAAGCTTAATTTTTATAAGCCCTAAATATATGACTAATGTAAGAAGTAATATGGAAATTAAGAAAGCTAAATAACTAATAACTGTTACCATAATTTTATTAAATATTTGTTAGTTTAAAAAATGAAAAAACTACTTAGGTCTTTCAAGGCTTTACCATTTTTGTGCCTTGCTTGTGATAATACTTTAGAAGCTTTACCATCACCTACGGTGAAAGGCACAAAAGTTTTACCAGTCGCTTTCTTTCGCCTTCTTTTTTTTTTAGAAAAAGGAGGGTAAAGCTTTCAGTATAAAAAATAAATACTTTAGCAGCGAAGCAGGGAGACAATAATCAGAATTACACAGCACCTTAGCCTTAAGTAGGAATTATAAAAAATAATTCTGTTTGTGTTTTTTTAATGCTATCGTCAAATACTTAGAGTTTTAAATAGTTTTTTTCAAAATAATTTCTAACCTTTTACTTTTTATTTTAAAGAAAAAACAAAATTTTACCTATAATATTTAAACTAAATAATGAAAGGCAATATTTAAAAATTGAAAGCATTGTATTTTAAATAAAAGCTGATTTTTTACTTCAGATATATTGATAGCAAACGAAAATCTTTCAAAAAAAAAAATAAAGACAGTATCCTTGCTAAAGCACAGATGGTAGAGCAAAACTGGTAAAGCTTTCAAAGAAACGTACGTGCTGCTTATGCCTTAAAATTCCCCTCATTGTCACCTTTGGTCTTGCTACTATCACCGTAGGTGATAGTAGCAAGATCTTCTTGCCTTTCTATCACCGTAGGTGATAGGAGGTTTTCTCCTTCGGATTGCTTCTGTCCTCCGAAGGAGGAAAAGCTGGCTAGAAAATGAAGGCAATTTTGGAGGAAAAGACCTTTAGAAGCAGACACCTGCTTTGATTGCCAATTTTATTTTTAGTGTCCAGGAAATTAAAAAAATTAAAGTACGAAGAAAAATCAAAGTCTTTAATATCTTAGAGCTTTTCATTTTTTTTCCTTCTAAAAACAAAAAAAGAAGGAGCAAAATGATGACTTACTCGTAGCCCTAAGTATGAAGGGAAAATATAAATAAATAAAAATTATTTTTTAGTAAAAAAATAAAAAATCTTTAAAACTGGTAAAGCTTTCACTTACGTGAAAGCGAAGGAAAACGAAAAAGACAAGTGTGCGTTTTTTCTTAAAAAAAAAAAGAACAAAATGAATTTTTAAAAATTCATTTCTGCCAATTGAACTTTTTCAAATTGTTTTTTCTTTAAAACTAAAAAAACTTGAGCTAAAACAACAAAAATAAAGAATATAATTAATCCTTGAATTCGAGCCGGATTTTGTAAAACAATTTCAGTTTCTTCTTGGCCAAAACCACCAACATTTGGATTAATTGTTAATGGTTGATCTACTTGAATTTTTTGACCAATATTTACAAGTAATTCAGGCCCCGGAGGAATTTTTTCAATTACTTCGTCTTGAGTAGAAGTTTCAATTGTAATAGAATAACCACCTTTTTTCGAAAGAGGTTCAATTGATTTTATAACTCCAGAACTTGAAGCATTATATATAGTATTGTTACTTTTTGAACCATCAGGGTATACTTGGCCTCGACCTCTATTCCCACCAATATAAATAGGGTATTTTAAAAAAGAAACATTTTTATTTTTAGATGGATCTGGAGAAAGGATTGGAAAAATAATTTCGCTATATTGTTTACCTGGAATAGGTCCTATTACCAGGATATTTCTTTTATCTGGGCTATAAGATTGAAAAGAAAGATTTCCTAATTTTTCTTTAATCTCTTCAGGAATTCTTTCTGATGGAGCTAATTCAAATCCTTCAGGTAAAATTAAAACAGCACCTACATTTAAATCACCTTTTTTACCATTACCTAAAACTTGTTTTATTTGTTGATCATACGGTATTTTTACAACTGCTTCAAAAACAGTATCAGGCAAAACTGCTTGGGGGACTTCAATTTGAACTGGTTTTTGAGCTAAATGACAATTAGCACATACAATTCTTCCATTCGGTTCTCGTGGATTTTGATAATTTTGTTGTGCAAAAATTGGATACGCGTTTGCAGATAAAATAGAAAATTGTAATAAAAAAACTGTACTAAAAACAAAATATTTTAAAAAAGCTAAAAAAGTAAAAGATTTTTTCATAAAATAAAAAAATTTAACAATATAAAAATTTTCTTCTCATTTTTATATTATCTTTAAATTAGTATGAAGAAAAGAAAATTTTTTTATAAAAAATTTTAATTTTTTTTATCGTAAAAAAATATGTGCAAAAAAAACATCTTCCTTTTTTAAAGAAGGGTAAGCTGAGCCATCAATAGAAATATAAAAACGTTTGTAGCCAGCAAATACTTGAATTGGCTTAATACAACAGTTTCCCCATAGCCCTCCTTTCTTTTTCAAAGCTTTACCAATTTGGAAGAAAGAAGCTTTACCAATTTCGTATGAAGGGTAAAGCGTTGGTTTTCAAGAAAAGAAAAACGTACAAATTTTTTAAACAAAAACCAATACCATTTTTAGCATATAAAATTTTTCTATAACCAGAAAGACGTTTTTCCAGTAGGTAATTCTGAGCAGATTTTTTAAAAGCCCAAGTATATTCATATTTCGGTTGCATTTTTATAAAAACTCTTGTCTCCAAAGGTAAAAGGAGAAAAACAAAGTAAAACCGTAGGTGATGATAAAACTTCCGAAGCAGACCTACGCAAATAAAAGGGTTTTTTGCCTGCTTCACTAAGTAGGGGAGAAGTACAAATAACTATTTCCTAGCCCTTCTTTCAAAAAAGCTTTACCAATTTGGAAAAAAGCAGCTTTACCTGTAACCCCTATCACCGTAAGTGATAGAAGCAACAAAAGCTTTACTACGGTGATGGTAAAGCTTTCGTAGCAACACCGTAGGTGATAGTAGCAAGACCTTCTTGCCATCGAAGCTGGCTAGACAATGAAGGGAATCTCTTTCTCTTTGCTAAAATAGGAGACAAAAGGAAAAAGAAAAAATATATTACTTGAAGAATTAACAAATAATTGAAAAATATAATTCATTATTTTAACATACATTAAGAAATGAGAAAATATTTTACTATAAAATTTAAACATTAAATATATGTCTGTATCAAATAATTTAGAACAAAGTCGACCTATTTTTCCATTTACAGCTATTGTCGGTCAAGAGGAAATGAAATTAGCTTTAATTTTAAATGTAATTGACCCCAAAATAGGTGGAGTTATGATTATGGGTGATCGTGGAACAGGAAAATCTACGACAGTAAGAGCTTTAGTAGATCTTTTACCAGAAATAAAAGTAGTAGAAAATGATCTATTTAATTCCGATCCTGACGATGCGGAATTAATGAGTCAAGAAATAAGAGAAAAATTACAGAATAATGAAAAACTTGAAATCACAACAAAAAAAATTTCAATGGTTGATTTACCACTTGGAGCAACTGAAGATCGTGTCTGTGGGACAATTGATATTGAAAAAGCTTTAACAGAAGGAATAAAAGCTTTTGAACCTGGTCTTTTAGCTAAAGCAAATCGAGGCATACTTTATGTAGATGAAGTTAATTTATTAGATGATCATTTAGTAGATGTTTTATTAGATTCTGCTGCCTCAGGGTGGAATACAGTTGAAAGGGAAGGTATTTCAATTAGTCATCCAGCACGTTTTATTCTAGTTGGATCAGGTAATCCTGAAGAAGGTGAATTACGACCACAATTACTTGATAGGTTTGGAATGCATGCACAAATTGGAACTGTTAAAGATGCTAATTTACGTGTGAAAATTGTAGAACAAAGAGCTAATTTTGATGAATCACCTTTAAATTTTAGACAAAATTATGAAGAATCACAAAATGAGTTGAGAGAGCGAATCATAACAGCTCGTAATCTTTTAAAAAATGTTAATATTGAATATGATTATCGAATAAAAATTTCTCAAATTTGTTCCGAATTAAATGTTGATGGATTAAGAGGAGATATTGTTACAAATCGTGCAAGTAAAGCTTTAGCTGCATTTGAAGGTCGTACAGAAGTGACACCTCAAGATATTTTTCGTGTAATTCCGCTTTGCTTACGTCATAGGTTAAGAAAAGATCCATTAGAATCTATAGATTCAGGCGATAAAGTTCGTGAAACTTTTAAAAAAGTTTTTGCCTACCAATAATTATTAACTAATTTTTTAATAATTCCCTTACATACTTAAAGCTACGAGTAAGTATAAGTATACTTTTTAATAGTAAATTCAAAGCTGAAAGCTCTTGTAAAGCTTTACCCTCATGCCTGTATTTTAAAAGTTTTATGCAAAAAAAGAAGAGAAGCTTTACCAGTAAAGCATTCCCTCTCCATGAGTTGCCTGCATTGTCCTCTTTCGAGAGGATTAGCATTACGTCCTTTCTCCTTGCTAAAGCAGGAGACAAAAGCAAAAGGAGGGTAAAACTTTGAAAAGCAAATTCCCTTCATTGTCACCTACGGTGAAAGGGTTACAGGCTGCTGCCAAAAACAAAATGCCTCTTCTTTCAAAGCTTCACCAATTTATTGGTAAAGCTTTCTTTTATTTTTACCGTAGGTGATGGTAAAACTTTCGGAGGATGGTAAAACTTTCGGAGGATGACGGCTTTTCTTTCACGTAGGTATTGCTACGCTTCCTCCTTCGGAGGACAGAAGCAATCCATTTCGAAGCTTTACCAATTTGGAGGAACCGGGAACCCTACAAAAGCTTTACCATTTTCTTTATCCCTTAGGGAGACAAAAAAGATTTTGTAAAACAGCTATTTTCCTGCATTTTACTTTTATTAGTAAAGCTGCTAAATGCAAAGAAACAAGCTTTATCAGTTTTATATGCAAGGGTTTTTAAAAGCTTTACCTGTTTTAGTAGCAGTGCAGGGTTTTTTTTACTTTTCTTTTAAAGTAAAAAAGTAGTAGCTCTTTTCCGTCTTTTACAAAGGACTGCTTCTGTTCCTTTTCTTACAAAACTGGTAAACTGGTAAAGCTTTCGAAGCAATTATTTAAAGAAAAACAAAGCTTTTGTATCCAGAGGAGAAAGTAGTTTGCAGTATGAAGGAAATTTTATAAGGAAAAAGTCATATATATACAGTTTTAGTAGCATTTTTTTGAAATCTTTACCATTTCTGCAAAAAAAGAGTAAAGATTTCAAATGTTGTATATAATCATATTTTTACTTCGATCAATCGAAAACTATTACTGTTTTTTTTTTAGAAGAAAAGAGTAAACCTTTCTTTTTTGGGCGACGACCTTACAATCTTTCAAACTTAAACTTTGTACTAATGTGTTACCATGTTTTTTTATTTTTAATGTTAAAAATAAATCGACCTCTTAGTTTTATTTATTACTGTAAAAAAGTAAAATAATCAAAAACTATGTCAAAATTTTTAGAAAGAAAAATAATTAGTATTCAAAGCTTTACCGCTATTAATTATTTTTTTAATATGAGCTTAGTAGGATTTGAACCTACATTAGAAACTTAGAAGGTTTCTGTCCTATCCATTAGACGATAAGCCCAAAACTTAGTTTTTATTTTTTCTTAAAAAAAAAAATAAAATTGAATATTTTTAAATTTATTATAAACTATTAAATTTTAACATTATAGAAAATTAAAAGCAATCAACTGTTTATTGGGCCGAGCTGGATTTGAACCAGCGTAGGACAAACCAGCGGATTTACAATCCGCCCCCTTTAACCACTCGGGCATCGACCCTTTTTTTATTTATTTATATAAATACTAACATATAATCAAAAATCAAACAACTCTTTTTAAATAAAATTATTTTTTAATTTTATTTTTTCTTAAAGAAAAAAAATAGCCTAAATTTTTTAGAAGAACCAAGATTATTTTTACTAGATTTTTTTTAATTTGTATGATAATATTTATAAAAGTAATTTAATAGGGGATATGGCGGAATTGGCAGACGCAACGGACTTAAAGGATCTAAATAAAAATGAGCCTTTTAAAGGAAACTTTAAAAGTGAGCGCTCTCAAATTCAGGGAAAATAGCCAAATTAATCCTGAGTCAATTCGATGTAAGTATTATTTTATCGAACGGTGCAGAGACTCAACGGGAGCTACCCTAATAATTTATAATTTAAGGGTAAAGAGAGAGTCCACAAAAAAATTTAGTTGAGAAATGTGAAAATCCGTTGGTTCATTGAACCATGAGGGTTCAAGTCCCTCTATCCCCAAAAATAAGAAAACTTCTCATACTTCACACTACGAATTAAATTTATTTACATAAAATTGGTAAAGCTTTGAAATAAAAAGACTATAATTGTTCTTTTGCTTTGCTGCTCCTGCAAATCAATTTCTATAAAAAACAAAGGGCCATTCAAATTGGTAAAGCTTGAAAATGTTAAATCAAGGAGAGTAAAGCTTTCAGTCTTAACGCTGGTACTTTTATCTGAAAGAAAAAGGTAAACTTTTGATTTTAAAAATAGTACTTGTTAGCCTTCTAGCGTAGCAATGAAATAAATTGACTTTTTTCTAATCGGAGAAACGTTAAGTATAAAATGGCCTACTCCTTAAAATAAAAGAGCTTTTCATATTTTATTTTAAAACTGATAAAACTTTGTAAGCGTAGCTTTTCTCCTTCGGCAGTGCCTTGCCTTAAAACTCCCTTCATTGTCACCTTCGGTAAAAGGGTTACAGGTAAAGCTTCTTTTACTTTTACCGTAAATGATGGTAAAGCTTCTAAAATATTATCGCAGGCTTAAAGCTTTGCTTTAGCCTAGCTTTTTACTTTTGTAAAACAGCTAGGAGAGCTTTACCAGTTTTGTATGCAGGGTCTTTTCTTTTTATTGGCTGGAGTAAAGCTTTTGTAAAAGAAGCATAAAATATATAGCATTTTTATAAACACTCCTTCTATTTCTCATTTCAAACTTCTTAAAATTTTTTTAAATTCTTTATAAATAGAAATAGTAGTTCTTTTTTTGTAACTCAATAATAAATGATAAAGGTTTTGTAAATTGATAAATTCTTAAATATTTACGTTGATTCGTTTATAATTGATCAATTAGGGCGATTAAAATATTTACTATCAATATTTTAAGTTTTACAAAAAAATAATTAAATCTTTAAAAGCTTTACCAATACAAAAAAATTAAAAACTTTAAAACTGGTAAAGCTTTGTCATTTTTAAAGTTTTCGAGAATAAAATTCAATAACTAAAAGTTCATTTAAATTTAATCCTACAAATTCACGATTAATCAGTGAATGAACTTTACCAATTAAATTTTCTTTATTAAAACTTAAATGCGGAGGAATAGATACTTGATTAGTAATTTCTAAAAATTTAGTTATTAATTCCTGAGAATGTTTTTTTTCTGAAATTGAAATAATATCATTAGGTTTACATTGATAACTAGGAATATTTACTTTTTTATTATTCACTTTTATATGACCATGACTAATTAATTGACGTGCTGCAGCTATTGTTGGGGCTAAACTTAATCGAAAAACTATATTATCTAAACGCATTTCTAATAATTGTAATAAAATTTCTCCAGTTGACCCTTTAATTTTTCTAGCTTGTCGAAGATAATTAATTAATTGTCTTTCAGTTATTCCATAATTATATCGTAATTTTTGTTTTTCTTGTAATCTAATACCATATTGAGATGGTTTTTTAGCATTCATACCATGCTGACCTGGTGGGTTTGTTCTAATTAAATTTTTTTTAGTAAACCCAGGAAGTTCTCCCAGTCGTCGAATAATTCTTAAACGTGGACCTCTATATCTTGACATATTTATTAAGTAATTAAAAATTAAATATTTTATTCCTCATTTTTAACGATGAGAGTCTTAATTTTGAAAAATTTATAAAAAAGCTACCCTAAGTTTTTCATACTTTTTGATACATAGCTTATATTAAACGGCATATAAAAAAGTAAAAGGGCTGCAAAAAAAAACTGGTAAAGCTTTGTACCTGCTAAAGCTACAAAAATAGAACGGATGTGAACAAAAGGCGATAAAAATAAAATCGTCGCTTTTTTGTGCCTTGCCTTAAAACTGGTAAAGCTTCGAAACCGGAGGTGATGGTCAAGTTTTGAAAGCCCGAAACCTATTTCCAGGTTTCGGGCTTCTCCTTAAATTTTTACTTCTATTTTTTTTTTTGAAGGAAATTAATAAATAACATTTATAAAAACATTAATTTTTTGCTAGCAATAGTTTTACTTTTCTAAGCAGAATATTATTAACAAAAACTTACGTTTTAGTAAAATTAACAAAATTTATAAATTTTCTATATTAATAAAAAATATTACCATATTTATACTAAAAAAAAATAATTTTATTTTAAAAATTTTTATTAAAGTTTTTGGGATTGTTTAACAACCTGATAACGAGCTCGAGCTCTTTTGAAAACAAAATTTGCTTCTACTTTTTGTTTTTGCCCATCAGCTTCTTCCAATTTAGTTTTTGCTTCAGTAAATGTTTTTTCTGCTTCATCAAAATTAATACTTTTTGAAGATTCAGCTTCATTAACTAAAACAGTTATTTGATTTTTTTTAATTAAAGCAAACCCCCCCATTAAAGCGAGCGGAGTCCATTCATTTTTAGTACGAATAAGCATAACGCCAATATCTAAAGCAGTTATTAAAGGAGCATGGTTTTTTAATACCCCCATCTGCCCAGTATTTGTTGGTAATATAATTTCTTCAGCTGCCTCATTTAAAAAAATTCGATCAGGTGTCATTATACAAACTTGTAAACTCATTTTTTTATACGTTTTTAATTTATTTTACTTTCTAATTTTACTAATTACCAATCGGATTAAACATTTATGCTAGTATTTTTTTTTAATTAGACCTAATCGTCGTCTTCCTTTTAACGCTTCTGTTCTTCAAGAAAAAAAGAAGCAATTATAACTACTAATGTTTTGTGCCTAGCATTGTCCTCCAAAATTAGTGAAGCTTCTTTTTTCCAAATTGGTAAAACTTTGAAAAAAGAAGGCAGGAGGGTAAAACTTTGAAAAGCAAATTCCCTTCATTGTCACCTACGGTGAAAGGGTTACAGGCTGCTGCCAAAAACAAAATGCCTCTTATTTCAAAGCTTCACCAATTTATTGGTAAAGCTTTCTTTTATTTTTACCGTAGGTGATGGTAAAACTTTCGGAGGATGGCGGCTTTTCTTTCACGTAGATATTGCTACGCTTCCTCCTTCGGAGGACAGAAGCAATCCATTTCGAAGCTTTACCAATTTGGAGGAACCTCAAACCCTACAAAAGCTTTACCATTTTCTTTATCCCTTAGGGAGACAAAGGGAATTTTGTGAAAAAAAACATGATAACGCTTTGCTTTGCTTACCAAGCTGCCCTTAATGTTTTTTTTATCAAAAAAGAAAAAGTAGGATCAGCGTAGCAGGGCTTTCCTAGTAATTTAAAATATGTTTATACTTATAACTTATTCCTGTTAAAAAAGAAGGACAACTTACTTAAATTTTAAACAACATATGAAAAGCTAAAAGTATGGAATTTTCATACTTCTAGCTTCTTTTAGTCAATAAATGATAAAATAGTCTAACTATTTAACAAAACTTTTAAAAAATAAAATTTTTAGTTATTGTAAAGTTGATGCTTTTTGAATAGCTTCATCAATAGTACCTACAAGATAAAAAGATTGTTCAGGTAAATCATCCAATTCTCCAGATAAAATTAAATTAAAACCCTGTATAGTTTCGGCTAAACTTACATATTTTCCTGGTGATCCTGTAAATACCTCTGCAACAAAGAAAGGTTGAGATAAAAATCTTTCAATTTTACGTGCTCGAGCAACAATTAATCTATCTTCTTCAGATAATTCATCTAAACCTAGAATTGCAATAATATCTTGTAATTCTTTATAACGTTGTAATGTTTGTTTTACGTTTTGTGCACATTGATAATGTTCTTCGCCTACAATCCATGGTTGCAACATTGTTGATGTTGAGTCTAATGGATCTACAGCTGGGTAAATACCTTTAGATGCTAAACCTCTAGATAATACAGTTGTCGCATCTAAATGTGCAAAAGTCGTTGCAGGAGCTGGATCAGTTAAATCATCAGCGGGAACATAAACGGCTTGTATAGAAGTTATTGATCCGTCTTTAGTCGAAGTAATTCTTTCTTGTAAACCACCCATTTCTGAAGCAAGAGTTGGTTGATACCCTACTGCAGAGGGCATACGACCTAATAAAGCTGAAACTTCAGAACCTGCTTGAACAAATCTAAAAATATTATCAATAAAAAGTAATACGTCTTGTTTATTTATATCTCTAAAATATTCAGCCATAGTTAAAGCAGTTAAACCAACACGCATACGTGCTCCTGGAGGTTCATTCATCTGACCATAAACTAAAGCAACTTTTGATTCACCAATATTTTCTTCATTAATAACCTTTGATTCTTTCATCTCCATATAAAGGTCATTACCTTCACGAGTTCTTTCACCTACACCACCAAAAACAGAAACACCACCATGAGCTTTTGCAATATTATTAATTAATTCCATAATTAATACAGTTTTTCCTACACCAGCCCCTCCAAATAAACCAATTTTCCCACCTCGACGATATGGTGCTAAAAGATCAACAACTTTTATACCACTTTCAAAGATCGAAAGTTTTGTATCTAAATCAACAAACGCTGGTGCTGATCGATGAATAGGTAATCCTTCTTTACTGTCAACCGGACCTAAATTGTCTACAGGTTCACCTAAAACATTAAAAATACGACCCAAAGTTGCTTGTCCTACAGGAACTGTTAAAGGTTTTCCTGAATCAATAACTTCCATTCCTCTCATTAAACCATCTGTTGCACTCATCGAAACGGCACGAACGCAATGATCACCTAATAATTGTTGAACTTCACAAGTTACGGAAACTTCTTGACCAGCTTCATTTTTACCTCTAACTACAATAGCATTATAAATATTAGGCATTTTACCTGGAGTAAAAGCCACATCTAAAACAGGTCCAATTATTTGAGTAATACGACCAATATTTTTTGTTTCTACAGAAAGAGTCATTTTTTAATATATAAATTTTTTATAATTTTTGAAGTAAAAAAAAATATTTTTAGCAAAAATCTAAAAATATTGCTTTATTCTTTCATTCATACTTCCGATAAAAAATATATTAAAATGGTTTTACAAAAGCTTCACCATTATAAATTTTTCGGAGCTAAAACGTTAAGAAGAAAAATAAAATATTAGTTTGAAAGCAAAGTAAAATACCATTGATGGTAAAGTTACAAAAATAAAATTCAAAGTTTTAAAACGTTTTCTTTCGTTTTTCAAAGCTTTACCAATTTGGAAGGAGGGTAAAACTTTGGAACATATTATAATAATTTTTCCCTTGCATTTTTGTTCACGTAGGTCTGCTTCGCTGGCAAAGTACAACACTAGTTTTGTATAAAGGGCTGCTACTATCACCGTAGGTGATAGGGCGTTGGTTTATTAAAATACTTTGTTTTTTTAACATAAAATACTTAAAATTCCGAGTTTTACCATTACTACTAGAGTAAAGATTTCAAACTTGAAAGTTTATAATTTAAGACTTTAAATAATATAAGAACGTCGTATCCAAAATAATGAAGGGGCTGCAAAAATAAAAAGGCAAGGAGTGGTAAATCTTTAAAGCTTTACCTTTAAAAGCTTCGCCATTTTTGTGTCTTTCTAAAGTTTTACCCTCTGTGTCTTAAAAGTAAAACCCTAGATGATAGAAGCAGGCAAGAAGAGAGGCTTTTTTATTTTTAAAGCAAGGCTGCTTCTTTTCTTCTTTCGAAGAAAAAGCAAAGTAAAATACCTGTAACCCTTTCACCGTAGGTGACAATGAAGGAAGTTTTAGACCGTTTTACTTTTTTCGTAGCCCGTGCTTTAGCAATACTAGCCTTGCTTCTTTTATTTTTAAAGCTTTCTGCAAGGTACTGCTTCTATCACCGTAGGTGATAGGGGCTGCTACTAATCACCGTAGGTGATCAAAGCGCTGGTTTACAAGGAAAAACAAAATTATAAAAAAACTTTTATTTGAAATGTTCTTAAATGCTTTCGAAATTAAAAAACTAATTTTTTATTAAAAAGGACCAAATCATACAAATTTTTTCTTAAATTTATAATATCATAATATTTTAAAAAACTCAAGTCTTTTAGTACCTTAGCGAAGCAGCCTTTTTTATTAACTGGTAAAGCTTTCAAACTAGAACAACAAAAAGGAAAAAAATTTTTAATTTAACTTTCTTTTTTAAAGAAAAAAAATGAACGATTTAAAAATAATTTAAAGTATGTAAAGGTTTAAATATTTTTATAAACAAATGGTAAAGTTTTTGTAAAATGAAAAACAAAAAATAATACTAAAAGTTAGGAAAAGAAAAAAATTTTTTTATTTTTCATTAAACAGAAGTAATAGTTTTATTTTTTTTAATAAAAAAAAGTTATGTTAATTTAATGTAAGATTAAATTAACATAACTTTTTTTATTAAAAAAATCTTTTAAAAAATTAAATTTTTTAAAGCTTCTCTAAGTATTCGTTTTTTTAATAAACAATATTTAAGAAACGGGCAGAATGCATGATCGTAAATTTTTTTAATTAATAATTTAATATGGCTCCACAAACTGAAACTAAAGCAGGTGCTGGATTTAAAGCAGGTGTAAAAGATTACCGATTAACTTACTATACTCCTGATTACCAAGTAAAAGATACTGATATTCTTGCAGCATTTCGTATGACTCCACAACCAGGAGTACCACCAGAAGAGTGTGGTGCAGCCGTAGCTGCAGAATCTTCTACAGGAACTTGGACAACTGTATGGACTGATGGATTAACTAGTTTAGATAGATACAAAGGTCGTTGTTATGACATTGAACCAGTTCCTGGTGAAGAAAATCAATATATTGCGTATGTAGCATATCCATTAGATCTTTTTGAAGAAGGTTCTGTTACTAACTTATTTACGTCTATTGTAGGTAACGTTTTTGGTTTTAAAGCTTTACGTGCTTTACGTTTAGAAGATCTTCGTATTCCACCAGCATACGTAAAAACATTCCAAGGACCTCCTCATGGTATCCAAGTAGAACGTGATAAACTAAATAAATATGGTCGTTCTCTTTTAGGTTGTACTATTAAACCTAAATTAGGTTTATCAGCTAAAAATTATGGTCGTGCTGTTTATGAATGTTTAAGAGGTGGATTAGATTTCACAAAAGATGATGAAAATGTAAACTCTCAACCATTTATGCGTTGGAGAGATAGATTTTTATTTGTTGCTGAAGCTATTTATAAATCTCAAGCAGAAACTGGTGAAATCAAAGGGCATTATTTAAATGCAACTGCTGGTACTTGTGAAGAAATGTTAAAAAGAGCTGAATGTGCTAAAGAATTAGCTATGCCAATTGTTATGCATGATTATTTAACAGCTGGTTTTACTGCGAATACAACATTAGCTCATTATTGCCGTGATAATGGTTTATTATTACATATTCACCGAGCAATGCATGCTGTTATTGATCGTCAAAGAAACCATGGTATGCATTTCCGTGTTCTAGCAAAAGCTCTTAGAATGTCTGGTGGTGACCATCTACATTCAGGTACTGTTGTAGGAAAACTTGAAGGTGAACGTGAAGTAACTTTAGGATTTGTAGATTTAATGCGTGACGATTATATCGAAAAAGACCGTAGTCGTGGTATTTATTTTACTCAAGATTGGGTTTCTTTACCTGGTGTAATGCCTGTAGCTTCTGGTGGTATTCACGTATGGCATATGCCAGCACTAGTTGAAATTTTTGGTGATGATGCTTGTTTACAATTTGGTGGTGGAACTTTAGGACATCCTTGGGGTAACGCTCCAGGTGCGGCGGCAAACCGTGTTGCGCTTGAAGCGTGTACTCAAGCTCGTAATGAAGGCCGTGATCTTGCTCGTGAAGGTGGTGACATTCTTCGTGCAGCATGTAAATGGAGTCCGGAATTAGCTGCGGCTTGTGAAGTTTGGAAAGAAATTAAATTTGAATTCGATACAATTGATAAATTATAATAAAAGTATGCTTGTGATTTTTATCACAAGCATATTTTTTTTTGGAAAAAACAAATTTTATTTGCTTTTTAATCTTTTTTAGTCTCTAAAGAGTTTTTAATTTTGAGTTCTAAAGTAAAATAAAAAGTGACGTTCTGGTTTTTTCGTAGCTCTTTTGTTCACTTTCTCCGTTAGGAGACAAAAGCTTTACCCTCCAAAATTAGTGAAGCTCTTGTGCCTGCGATAAAGCTTTCGCAGGCAAGGCACAAAAGTAGACAAAAGCTTTAAATTTGGTAAAGCTTTTAAACTTCTGCCTTTAAATTGGTAAAGCTTTAAAAACGTAGATAATGGTACTGAAGATACGCTTTTGAAGCAGGCAAAGTTTTTTTTTAGCAGAAGGCTTTAAAAGCTTTACCGTTAACATACTAAAACTGGTATTTTGTCAGCGAAGCAGGCCTTTGAAAGCTTCACCAGTTATAGAAGCAGTCTCGTAGCTTAAAATATGAAGAGAGAAAAAGTACAAGTAAAAGTCAAATAAAACAAAGCTTTACCTGCAACCCGAAGTATGAAGGGCATTTTAAAAGGACTGCAAAAGTAAAAAGGAAGCGTACCTTCGGTACCATCACCTATGGTTTTACTTTTAAAAGCGTTAGTTTACAAGAAAAGTGAAAAAAATTAAGAAAATTTAATTGGTACTTTAAACCTATTTAAAAGTCTAAAAATAAAAAGCGAATAAAAATAAAAGACTCGCTCCGCTAGAATATAATATAAAAAAACAGCTAATAACAAAATAATAAATTATAAAATTCATACCTCAAAAATTTTTACTTTTTTTTTAAGATTGTTTTTACAAAAGCTTTACCATTTAAGAAAAAAAATAAAATGACAGTTTTTAAGTTTAAAATTCTATTACTTTCTATTTTATGGAAACGAAAAAAAGATTTTTAAATTATTCGATAAAAAAAATTTTTTTAATTTTGTTTTTTTTTAAGAAAAAGTGAAATTTGAGGAATGACAAAAAATAAATGCATGCAGCAGGGTTTGAACCTGCGATGTCCTTTCGGAGACGGATTATGAGTCCGCTGCTATCGACCACTCAGCCATGCATGCGTTTGTTATAAAATACCATGATTTTATTAAACTTGCAAGTTTTTTTATAAATATAAAATTCTTTTTACTCTTTAAAAAAGTTTTATATTTGATTAAACTATAAAATTAAATTTTGTACAAAAAAGTTATTAATTTTTTTATTAATATACAGTAACTAATGAATTAAAGGGAAAAATAAAAGTTAATTATTAACTCTCTATTCATTCAATAATAAAAAAATCGTTTTATTGATTACCCTTAAATTTACTTTTAGTGCCTTATTACTCAGTGCTGTGCTGCTTTTCTTTTGTTAATTTTTGGTCGATTTTGGTCACGTACGTAAGTAGCTTTACCAGTTTGGTTCTTTGCTAAGGCACTAAAAGCAAGGAGGCAAAGCTTTACGCTTTACCATCGTTGCCTCTCCTTCTTACTTATTTAAAAAATTACTTCTTCCAAAAGTAAAATAAAAATATTTTATTTTTACCCTTTCATACTTAGAGCCTGCTTTTTCTTTCAAAATTGGTAAAGGTAAAGTTTTGGAAAAAAAAAGATAAAGAAGTAGAGTAAAGCGTCCTAATGGCTCACGTACGTTTAAAAGCTTTATCCTCCTTTGGATTGCTTCTCAAAAGCTGCAAAAAATAAAATGGTGAAGCTTTTCCTCCGAAGAAAGACAGCCTGCGATACTACTTTAGAAGCTTTACCATCACTTACTATCTCCTTTGGAGACAAAAGCTTTACCAATTTATTTCAAAGCTTTACCAATAAAAGTAAAATGGCAGGATTGCTTCTTTTCACCTACGTGAAAGAAAAGCTTTACCTGTAACCCTTTCACCGAAGGTGACAATGAAGGGGGTTTTAAGGCAGGGCACAAAACTGATATTTTGTCAACGAAGCAGGCCTTTCAAAGCTTGACCAATAAAGTAAAATGAAGGGCTGCAAAATTGGTAAAGCCTTAAAATTTAAATAAAAAAGCTTTCACTTTCAAATTGGTAAAGCTCTCCTAGCTTTTTTATTTTTGCTAGGCACAAAATGGTAAAGTTTTGAAAAAAAACCTAAAAGTAAAAATCTTTTTTGTAAAAAAACATACAAACGAAAAGCAATCGTAGTAAAGCTTTACTACAGTATATTAGACTGAAATAGCAGTGATAAAGTCGAAAAAAGATTTAAAAGCTTTTTATATTTTCTCTTTTATTTATATATTTATAAAATTAGTACTTGTTACAATATTACCCGAAGTTATAAAGCTTTACCAAGTGGTAACTTCTATTAAGAAACTTTTTATTTTATTTTTAAAGCATAAAACTTTCTGTTAAGAAGTTATGAAGAAAGCAGTAACCAAAAAGATTCAACTTGTTACTTAATTTTTATAATTTATAAGGGCAAAAATAAATCTTCTACCAAAGATAATTCATAAACATCTTGAGGTTTTATAATTTGTCGAATTCTCCCTTTATCAAAAACAATAATTTCATTAGCAACTTCTAGGGCTTCTTGTTGATCATGTGTAACAAATACGGTTGTTACTGAAACTTGTTGATGTAAAACTCTTAACCAATTTCTTAAATCTTTTCGAACTTTTATATCTAACGCACCAAACGGTTCATCTAAAAGTAATACTTTTGGCTCAATAGCTAAAGCTCTGGCTAAAGCCACTCTTTGCCTTTGGCCACCTGAAAGTTGGTTTGGATAATTTTTAGCGAATTTTTCTAATCGAATAAGTTTTAAAAGTTCATTTACTCTATTTGAAATAGTTAAAGAATGAGATCCTCTAATAGTTAAACCAAAAGCTATATTTTCATAAACATTCATGTGTTTAAATAAAGCATAATTTTGAAAAACAAATCCAATTTCTCTTTCTTGAACTGATAAAAAAGTTGTATCACGTCCTGTTAACCATACTCTTCCAGAATCGGGACTATCTAATCCTGCAATAATGCGTAAAAGAGTGGATTTACCCGATCCTGAAGGTCCTACTAAAGCTACTAAAGATCCAGTTTTTATTTCTAAATTTACATAATCAAGTGCATGAAATTTGCCGTATTTTTTAGAGAGATTTTCAATAAGAATACTCATATTTTATGTGCTTTTTTAAAATATACTAATTAAAAGTTTTTTAATTACTGCGAACTTTTACTTTTCTTTTTTTATCCAAAAAGAAAAAGTAGAACCAAAACTTTAAAAGTTTTATTGGAATTATGAAAAAAATATTTTACATTAAAATCGAATGTTTTGTTTTTCTATTAAAGAAAAAAAAGTAGCCATAAATAATAATAACTTTAAGTCACAATCTCTTTTAATACTTTTATTTTTTTCTTTAAGAAAAAAACCTTCATCCTTGAGGTTACCTTATAATTGTTTATAGATATTAGTTTAGAATCTTGGGTTTTTTAAAAATATTTTTTGTTTTTAATAAAAAAATATTTTAAATTGAGTAATAATTTTTTAGTATTCAGAAACTCTTTCTGTTTTTTATAAAATAAAAAAAAAGTAATGATTAGCTGTATATTTGATTATTGATATTTTTATTTAAATTAGTATCGTACCCTTTAAAAATAACTTTCTTGCTACTAAAAACAAAAGCCTCTTTCACCGTAGGTGATAGAAGCAGACCCTTACTATTTTTTTCTCCAAAAAAAGTACTTACTTTGCTGGTAAAGCTGAAAGCTTTACCCTCCTTGCATAAAGCTTTAAAAATAAAAGAAGCAGGGCACTAAAAAGCAAGGAAACGGTTACAAGGGCTTTTTATTTTAGGCTTCAGCAAATTAATTTTTAAACCGTTAAAAAGTAATTATTACTAAAAAACTAAGAAAAATAAAACACCTAGATTAAAAAATTCTAAAAAAGTTTACAAAAGAATCAGAAAAGTCTAAAAAACTTTTTGAAACCTATTTTTATCGGTTTAATATACTTCCCTCGCTTTAAATATCAAGGGCTTACTTTTTTTATTCACATAAGTTTTTTCCTTCGGAAACAAGCTTTACCAATTTTTTTTTGTGCCTTGCCTTAAAACTGGTAAAGCTTCGAAACCGTAGGTGATGGTAAAGCTTCTAAAGTAGTCTCGCAGGCTTAAAGCTTTGCTTTAGCCTAGTATTTTACTTTTATAAAACAGCTAAGAGAGCTTTACCATCACCTACGGTTTCGAAACTTTACCAGTTTTTAAGGCAAGGCACAAAAGAGCAAATTAAAATACCCTGCTTCTGTCCTCCGAAGGAGAAAATACTTTACTGATAAAGCTTTGTCTTAAAAAGCTCGTTTTTCCGTAGCTTTTACTAAAGCTAGTATGAGCGATTAAAGAAAAAGCTGTCCTTCAAAACCCCCCTCATACAAAATTGGTAAAGCTTATTCTTTCCTATCACCTACGGTGATAGGAAAGAAGGCCTGCATCACATCACCTCCGGTGAACCGGTGAAAAGAAACTTTACCATCACCTATGGTGAAAGGGCTGCTCTTTGAAAGCTTTACCAATTTGCTAGTTCTTCCTTCCATTTTGTTCACGTAAGTGTTTCTGCTTTAGCAAGGAGCAAAGTACAACACCAATTTGTGCCTTGCGTCCTTCAAAATTCCCTTCATTGTCACCTACGGTCTTGCGAAAGTATTTTCGCTGGGGTTACAGGTAAAGCTTTGAAATATGAAGGAGGGTAACGCTTTCAGCTTTAAAAATAAAAAAAGCAGACCTCCGGTGAAAGGCAAGGAGAGCAAAGTACAACACCATTGGTATTTGAAAGCTTTACCAATTTGCTTTGTTTTGTTCACATTCGCTTTATTTTTGTAGCAAAGCCAAAATACCAGTAAAGTAAAATGTATGCAAGGGCTTTTGTTCACGTACGTTTTATTTTTGTAGCAAAGCAAAATAACAGTTTTAGTAGCAATGTAGGCATTTTGTGCCTTGCTTTAGCAGGGAGAGCTTTACCTATTTGATTGCTTCTGTCCTCCGAAGGGGAATGCTTCGCTTGTAAAACACGTAGATCTGCTTCTTTTCTTCTTTCGAAGAAAAAGCAAAGTAAAATACTAGTTTTATTTTACCATAGCCCTAAGTATGCAACTGTTTTGAAGGCAAGAAACATACTTGAAGATGGTAAAGCTTTGAATTATTGGTTTTTAATTTGATAATTTAATTTGTCATTTATAAAATTTTGTTTTACAAGATTTACTAAAAAGTCAGATTTTAAAATACTTTTTTTATCCGTATAAAAAGCACGCCATTCTATTTTTTCTTGATTTGCTAAAAAAATAGCTTTATTAAATATATCAGAATCTAGATTTTTTAAAAAATTTTCAGAAAATATATTAAAAATGTTTTGAAAAGATAACAATATTTCCCTATAGACCAATTCTGAGTTGACCATTTTTTGGTTATCAGTTGACAATTTTAAAGTTTCAAATTCGTCTTTTTTAAATAAATTTTGGGACCATTCTTTCCATTTTCGTCGTAATTTTTCTTCTGTAATAAAAGAAATATTTTTTTGAATTCCGTAAGGAATAAAGCCTAATTTTTTATAGGGCGCATCTTTATAAAGTGTTATAGTTTCTGATAAAGCTTGTTTTAAAAAAGAACGTGGAACAATAAGATCTAATAATCCATGATGTAATAAATATTCTGCAGTTTGAAAGTCATCCGGTAATTGTTCTTGTAAAGTTTGTTCTATAACTCTTCTACCAGCAAACCCTATTAAGGCTTTAGGTTCAGCAATAATTAAATCACCTAACATAGCAAAACTAGCTGTGACTCCACCAGTTGTAGGGGATGTTAAAATGGAGATATAAAGGAGATTCGCAGAAGATTGATAAACTTGTAAAGCAGCAGATATTTTGGCCATTTGCATTAAACTGAAAATGCCTTCTTGCATTCTTGCTCCACCAGACGCACAAATTAAAATTAATGTTAAACCTTCTTGAGTGCTGTATTCAATTAGGCGAGTAATTTTTTCACCAACGACTGAACCCATACTTCCACCCATAAAATTAAAATCCATAACTCCAATTGCCACAGGAATTCCATCAAGTAAACCTGTTCCAGTTTGTACGGCATCTTGTAATCCTGTACGTTCTTGTGCTTCTTTTAATCTTTCAGTATAATTTTTTTGATCTTTAAATTCTAAAGGGTCACATGGGGAAAGAGTTTCATCCAATGATCTCCAAGTTCCTATATCAATTATATTTTCAATTCTTTCTTGACTATTCATTTGTAAATGATAGCCACATCCAAAACAGACACGTTGATTTTCTTTTAAATGTTTTATATAAAGTATTACTCCGCAATTGTCACAACGTGTCCATAAACCTTGACTTCCATCAGAAGCTGGATGATTATATTTTGGAGCATTAAGTAATTTAAGTTTTCTTTGATCTTCAATCCAAGCTAAAATTGACATATTTATGATTCTCCAAATTCTATTTTAAATTACTTAAATTATTTCCTTTTTTATATAATATTAACATCTTTTTTTTATTTAAAAATAGGAATTATTTTATCATAAAAACTTTTTATAATTACGAATCAATTTTATAATAATTTTATAATAATTTTATATTAATTTTATAATAAGGAATTAATTTTTTATGAGTGCTGCTTATCTTCCTTCTATTTTAGTTCCATTAGTAGGTCTTGTTTTCCCTGCTATAGCAATGGCATCAATTTTCTTATATATAGAAAAAGATGAAATTAATTAGTTTTTTATTAAAATTTAGTTTTCAAAAAAATTTCTCTAATTTTTGCTCTATTTTAAAATAGAGCAAAAATTAGAGAAATTTTTAACATTGTATTTTGTTAGTTAAAAGTATGAATGAGTTTTGTTCACGGACGTTTTTTCTTTCGGAAACAAGCTTTCTCACTTTTGTAATAAAAGTTTTAAAAACCAAAGCTTTACCCTTACATACGGAAAAGGTAAAGCTACAAAACTGGTAAAGCTTTCAAACGAATGTGAACAAAAAGGCTACGCTATAATTTTAAGTTTAATATCTTAAAAAATGAATAATTATTAGTTTCTTTTCTTGTATTTTTTTCTTTAAAAGAAAAAGTATAGCTTTCAAATTTCTAAATTTTTTTAACAATTTTAATACTCAGAAAAAAATTGTTAAAAAATTTATTTTATATTTCTATTAGACCTGACCGGACTCGAACCGATGACGTCCTGCTTGTAAGGCAGGCGCTCTACCAACTGAGCTACAGGTCTTTGATGGTATTAATAATTAGTATATTATAAATTTATAAAAATAACAAGTTTTAAAATCTCTTTGGTCGTTACAGTTAGAAGTATTTTTTTATTTTTTTAGATATATAAAAAGACTTTTATATATATTTTCAAGACTAGCCTCGAAACAGCTACTCTAAGTCAAAGTATAAAAAAAATTAGTTACTTCTCAGAGTTTAAGATATTCAGCTTAAAATTATAGCCTAGCTTTTTTGTTCACATTCGTTTGAAAGCTTTACCAGTTTTGTAGCTTTACCTTTTCCGTATGTAAGGGTAAAGCTTTGGTTTTTAAAACTTTTATTACAAAAGTGAGAAAGCTTGTTTCCGAAAGAAAAAACGTCCGTGAACAAAACTCATTCATACTTTTAACTAACAAAATACAATGTTAAAAATAAATTTTGACTAAAAAATGTTAGCCTACTATCGGAGTCGAACCGATAACCTTCGGTTTACAAAACCGATACTCTGCCAATTGAGTTAAGCAGGCTTATTAAAAATTTATTTTTATTTTTAATAAAATAATAATTCATGCCAAAAAAAAGATCAATAGAAATTAATTTAAAATTAATTTTTTTATAAAGAATGCTTACTTTTAATGGTTTTTTTAATTATTCAGGATTTAACAGACTCAAAAATTATTAAATTTAATTTTTTATAAACTGTACATATAATCTTAGAATTTTATTTTGTTTTTCAAAGCTTTACCCTTGTCAGCGAAGAAAACTGGTATTTTGCTTTGCTACAAAAATAAAACGTACGTGAACGGTAAAGCTTTGAAAGCCCTTCATACAAAATTGGTAAAACTTTTAAAGCCCTCTGCTAAAGAAAGACCTTGCCTGCGTCATAAACTTTACCATCACCTACGTTTTCAAAGCTTTACCAATTTAAAGGAAGGAGGGTAAGCTACCACCTACGTGAAAGCCAAGCAATCCAAAAAAGCATAAAGCTTTCAATACGTAAATAAAAAGGCTACGGTTTCAAAGCTTTATCTTTTTAAAAGTACATTCTTTTACTTTAAAAGACTTTTGAAGGTTTTTTTAAAAAATGGCTGCTTTGCCCTGGAGAGGATTTGAACCTCCACATCTTTCGATAATTGATTTTGAATCAATTGTGTCTACCTTTTCACCACCAGGGCGTTATATTTTCAACTTCACTAATTTACTAAAATTACTATAAAATTAATTAAGTTTAAAAAAATTATTTTTTAAATTTGTTTTTTTCTTAAAGAAAAAAAAATAACAAGTCTTTTCTTTTTCTTCTTGTAAGAAGGAGTAGCTGCACCACTTTTATTTTATTCCTTGCCTCTTTTTTTTACAAGCAGGTGTTTTAGCAAGGATTACTATTCCCAAAAAAAAAGCCTGCAACACCCTTGCAGACTTAGTAAAGCTTTACTACGGTAAAATAAAAAGGGTGAAGCTCTTGTGCCTGCTTTTTTTTCTTAAAGAAAAACTAGCTTTCGCAGGCACGGCACAAAAGGCTTTCAAAGCTTTACCAATTTATTGGTAAAGCTTTGAAATGGAGGCCACTGGTTATCTTTCGTATTGTAAAGGCTTTAAAAGCTTTAAGTTTAAAAACCTTTCTTACGATTTTTGTTTTCAATATTTAATTTAAATTTTCGAAAATTAATAAAATGAGAATTAATTTTACGAGAATTTTTTCCCCAATTTTTTTCAAAAATTAAAATATTTTTTAATTTTTGAAAAGCATAAGCTTCCATTTGGTCCTTCTTTAAAAAAGGAATAGGCATAATAAATTTATTTACTAAAGTATATATATCAGATTGTCGAAGTATTTCATGACGTAATAAATAATCTACAAAATAATCTAAAATTTCACGATTATTATTTAAAAAACTAAATGCTTTGTTAAACGATAAAAGGATTAAACCATGTGATATATAATCTCTATCAATAGAATATAAATTAGTCCAGATTAAAGAAGAATTTTTAGATTTATTTAATAAATTAACTAAATTATCATTATCATGATAATATTGGTCAGGAGAAATCCATTCTTCATTTCTGTCATTTTCTTCTGGGTTCGGAAGATATATACGATACCAATCACTAAAAAATATATCGGATAAACTTGCTTGTTTAATAATCTCAACTTGCCACCATGACCTTATCGACCATTCTTCAAAAATTTGTTGATAATTTAATGATTTTTTCTCTTGAAAAAGATTTTTTTGAGTATCTAGTGTTAATTGATTTAAAACCTCTAGAATGTCCATTTCTGGGATTTCTAAATTATTTTTTGTTTGAAGTATTTCATGATATTTACGAATAATAATATTTTTAGAATAAAAATACCATTTATCAATCATAAAATAAGTAAGAAATGTTGCAGAATTTAAATCATCAAATCCAAGATCAGATTGCCAATATAAACTAAAACTAAAATTTTTAAAGTATTTTTGATTAGAAATTTGTACTTGATCTTTTGTTTTTTCTTTAAAAGAAAAAGCCGGATTTAAATTTAAAATTTTTTGATTATTTAACCCTTCATACTTCGTTAAAGCTTTACTACGCGGTATTTTCACGTATGTGAGTGGCTTGATTATTTTTTTTGAAGTATTCTGGATAGCTATACGTTTCATTAAAATTTTTGACGAATTTCTTATTAAAGAGAAGAGTTCTGATGCTTTTCCAGCATAAAAACCAATCAACCGATTTTCTAATTCTGATTTATAACTTATTTTTAAAAAACTAGTTTGTAAAAATCTAGTAAATTTTTTATGACGTGCATTTTTGGGTCTAGGCCAAAGATAAACTACAATTGCTGGAGGATGATTTGGTAAAAAGGTATGAAGTAAAGCTTTTCCACATTGATAATAAGCCAAACGAGTTAAATAAAAAGGATCTTTAATTTCATCAAAATTTAAAGTTGTTTTTTCAGTACTATAACTTGTTATAAAAAGGATACCTTTTTCAATAGTTTCCACTGTATGAACGCTGTCTTTTATAATCGCCTGTATAGAGGATTCGTTCATTACAGCAGCCAGATCAGCTGCACTAAAACCAAAAGTACGATTTGCAAAATAATCCCAAGATAAATTTTTTTGAATTCCTAAATTAGTACTATAAAGTTTTAAAATTTCAATTCTTTTTTCTTTGCCAGGTAAATCTAAATAAAAAACTTTATCAAACCTACCAGGTCGAATTAAAGCAGAATCTAAGACATTTGGTCTATTAGTAGCGCCAATAACTACAATTCCTTTTCTTGATTGTAAACCGTCTAATTCTACTAAAAATTGCATCAAAAGACTTAGTTGTTGTTGTTTTAGTTGATTTTTTGAAATAGTATTTTCAACCGATTTCAAACTAAAACTTTCTTCATTTAGTATTTCAAGATTATTTAAAAAATTCTCTTGCCTGCCTTCGCTGGCAAGATCTTCTGTTTTAAAAATTTTTGCATTTGAAAAAAACAAATTTTTTTCATAAGAATCTTTAGAATCATTTTTTAAATCAGAATCAAATTCGTAAATGGACTCAATAATCTCATCCGAGCCCATTGGATTTTTAATAATATTTTCTCTTTTTTCGCCTAATGTATCAATTTCATCAATAAAAATAATACAAGGAGCTAATTCACGAGCTTTTTCAAATAAATTTTTTAATTTTTGTGCTGCAATTCCTTCTTGATCAGGATCATTTAAAGAGCTTCCTGATTGAATTAATACGGGTACTTCTGCTTCACCAGCAATTGCTTGAACTAATAATGTTTTTCCAGTACCAGGCGGTCCGATTAAAAGAATCCCTTTAGGAAGAATATTACCCATTTTAAAAGAGCGGGCTGAGTTTCTTAAAAACCAAACAATTTCCCCTAATTCGGGTAAAATTATATCAATTCCTGCTATATGCTGAAATTGTTTTTGATTTTTATAAATTATCCGAAAACCTTTTTGATTATCATCTAATTGTAATTCATCTTTTAATCCCTCATCTAAAATCCCTAATGAACTTACAATATCTAATAAATACGAAACTAATTCTTTTCCATATTTTTTATAAAAACCTTGTAAAATTTGTAATATAAATAATCCAAATGAAAATTGTGCAATTATAAAAAAGGATAAAAAGCTTACAGATTCCCAATTTTGATAAAATGAATTACTAAAATATTTTAAAATTTTCTGTAATTCTTTTTTTTCAAAAAAAGACAATGAAGGTTTTTTTAAGAAAGAAAAATTTAAGTTTGTATAATGGCTACTTCTATTTTTCATTTCATATTTATTAAAAGCAGAATAATTTTTCTTTTCAAAATTTAAATTTTGTATATGTGGATTTTGATTATTAAAGATAGCATTTTCTACTTTTTTAGCAAAAAAAAAGTTTTCTTTATAAAATATTTCTTCAGAGGAAAATCTCTTCAATTGTTTTAAAGACTGCAAAAAGCGATCGTCATAATCTTTTTTGTTTCTATTAGTTTTTTCCAATTTTGTGAAACTCTCATTTGGATAAAAACTAAATAATTTTTTATAAATTCCACCATAATTTTTATTTTTTATAAAAGTTTGAGACGAATGATCAAAAAAAAGTTTATTTTGAGATTTAGCGCCCCCCCTTGCTTGGGAAAAAGCAAGCCCTTCTTGGCTTGCGAAAGCATTATCGCTCGGAATTTTATTTAAAATTAGTTGGTCACATGATTTGTCGCTTAAAGATCTACAAGATTTATGATATTTAGGATTATAATAATCAAGTAAAGTCAAAGGCCAAATAATAGGTTTTTTTTTAGGATATTTAATTCGAATTAATGGTATTGAAATATTAAGTTGGTTATTTTCTAAAAGTTCAAATTGTTCTTTTAAACTATTAAAAGATTTAGTTTTTAATGATTCTGCTTTTAATTTTTCTAAAATTAATCGCCATTGATTTTCTTCTAAATAAGGTATTCGATAATCTTCAATAAAAGGATAAATTGTACTAGTATCTAAAACTTTATCTTTTGATATATTCAAATTTTTATCTATTAAACGAAAATTTTTTTCTAAAACATTACCCTTCATTGTCACCTTCGGTGAAAGGGCTACGGAATTTCCTTCTGAAGAAGGTATTATATCATTTGAAAAATAATTTTTTTTCCCAAAAAAACTATTTTTTCGATCTGATAATGGATTATCACTATAAAAAATAGTTTTAAACCAATTTTGTATTTGTTTTTTATTTGTTAAAAAAATATCTTTTGTATTTTCATCTAAGACTACACCTGGACCTTGATATAATATTTGCCTATATTGAACTCCCTCTAAAAAAGTAGGTTTATATTGTAGCTGAATTGTTGAAAAATTTGTCTTCTCCTTCACTTGCATTGAAGATGCAGTCAAATTATCTTTATAGAACGATAAAGGTAAAAAAATTTTTATTTTACTAGTCTTTCCAGAGGAAGCGGAGTAGCCTTCGCCTTCCTTTAGTTGTTTCGCTAAAGAAGGGCTCTCTATTCGGCTTGCTCCACTGGAAGTATAAAAAAAATTTTTATTAAAATTGTTTAATATTTTATTTTTATTTAAATTGTTTTTTTTTAAAAACAATTCTAAAAAATAGGATTTGACATCTTTTTTAGTTAAATCTGGATAGAAATAGCCAGACATTAATCTTGGTTTAAGAATAAAATTTTCTTCTTTAAAATCAAATTCATTTAATAATTGAATTAAATTTTCAGAACAAAAATTTGAAAAAAAAGCCTGTAAATCAACAATAGTGCTTTTTACTTTAGTATCTTTGACTATTCTAGTATTAGGTAGTAACAATTTTTTATAAAAAAAATTATTAAATTCATTTTGAAAAAATGAAAAAATTGAAAAATAATGGTTTATTTTTTTATTCAAATACTTTTCATTTTTTACATGCATTGACGCTTGTCCTTCTTTAACGAAAGGAGGAAGAACAGAATTTATTTGTAATTTTTGATTTTTTAAAACTATAAATTTTGAAATATATTTTTTTTCAAAATTAATGGAATTGTAAAAACTAATAGTTTTATAAATAAATTTTTCTTTTTTTAATTTAGTATTTAACTGATTTTGAAATAAAAAAGGTTTCGCTTTTAATTTTTTTTGAAAATCTCCTTCATCATTCATGTTATATTTTATTTCATAAGTTTTTTGAAATTTTTTTTGAAAGCTTTCGCTAAAGCTAGTAGTAGAAGGATAAGAAAAACTTGTTTTTTCAATTTTGGATAGTGATTGTATTTTAAATTTATTATTAAAAAAACTTTTTTTTATATTTTCATATTTTTTATTTTCAATTTTATTTTCGTTTTTAGACGAACTATTATTTATTTTTAAGGGAAATTGATCTAAATTATAAAACAAAGAATTCGAGTGAATAAAAAATTCACGCGGATTTAGAAGATAAAAATGTGCTTTTAATTCAAACCCATCGTTTGCGTTTTCTCCAAGAAAACTAGCAGAATTCCATTTTTTTTTCTGCCTCTGATAAACGCCCTTCATAGAATGGGTTTCAGATTTTGTATTAGGGTAATAATTAATTTGTTCTTGTTTTTTAAAAGGTAAATAATAACTTTTTGTTTTATTTCTTGGGAAATGGGCTAAAAACATCTGAGATTCAAAAGTAGGAGAGATTGATTTTGTTTCTAATAAAATAAATTCATTATAAATGTCAACTCGTTTATAATTTTGAAGGCTTTTTAACTTTTTATAATTAAAATATTCAAAAGTTTGCCAAAAAAATTTTTCATATGGGGAAGAATAGCCTGGTAAATTTTTTTCAAGAAAAACAGAAAAAGTTTGATCTTTATATTTAAAAAATATAATTTGACTTAAATTTAAAATAAAAGGTAAAACAATAAATAAAAAATTTGAATTTGTTGTGTTCGTCAAAATACGAGCAGTTTTTTGCCTTGCCCAATTTTTATATTCTTTGAAGTAAGAACTATCAGTAAAAAAATAATTTTTTACTGGTATTCTCCCAAAAACAAAAAAATTTTTAAAAGAATTTTTTTTTAAATTTTTCATTTTTATCTAAAAATGATTTAAAACTTTTTTTATTCATATGCAATTTTTTGTATATATACAGTTATTTTTTGAAATTATTCTTACCCTTTATCAAAAAATAAAAGGTCTACGATAAAGCTTATCCACTCTTTGCCTTTTTGTTCAGGTACTTTTTTCTTTGGATTGCTTTGCTAAAAACTTCAGCATAAGAGCTTTCTTGCCTTTAAATTGGGAAAGCTTATTTCCTTACTAAAGCAGGAAAATAGCTGTTTTACAAAATCCCCTTTGTCTTCCTAAAAGATAAAGAAAATGGTAAAGCTTTTGTAGGGTTCGAGGTTCCTCCAAATTGGTAAAGCTTCGAAATGGATTGCTTCTGTCCTCCGAAGGAGGAAGCGTAGCAATACCTACGTGAAAGAAAAGCCGTCATCCTCCGAAAGTTTTACCATCCTCCGAAAGTTTTACCATCACCTACGGTAAAAATAAAAGAAAGTTTTACCAATTTGGAAAAAAGAAGCTTCACCAATTTTGGAGGACAATGCTGGGCACAAAAACGTAGGTGATGGTAAAGCTTCTGAAGCAGGCAAGATCTTCCGAAAGGATTAGCGAAGCAATCCATTAAAGTGAAATAAAGCTTTACTAATTCAAAGCTTTACCATTGGTATTTTACTTTGCTTTTTCTTCGAAAGAAGAAAAGAAGCAGCCTTGCTTTAAAAATAAAAGAGCCTCTCCTCTTGCCTGCTTCTATAACCTACGATTTTACTTTTAAAGCACAGAGGGTAAAACTTTAAAAAGGCACAAAATGGAGGGTAAAGCTTTCAAAGAGGGCTTTAAAAGCTTTACCATTTACCGTAGGCCCTTTTTCAAAGCTTTACCAGTTTTGTATGCAAAGGTCTTCCTTTTTACTTTTAGAGAAACAGAAACAGGGTAAAACTTTAAAAGGTACGGAAGTAAAAGAAAAAGTATGTAATACTTTTGTGGAAAAAAAATAAAACTAAGAAGTAAAGCTTATCCGAAATGCTTCTAGGATGTACTTACAAAAAAAACCTTGTTTTAATTTTGATTTTTTCTTAAAGAAAAAAAGTATTTTATTTTTAGGTAAATACCCTCAAAAACAGGTCTTCCTAAAAATGCAAGAGAAAGAGAGTTTCTCTTGTATTTTAGAGGTATCCTTTCAAAATCGTGCTACTAAAAATGCTAAAGCTATCACCTACGTGAACAAAAGGCCTACTTGTTCTATGCTTTTTGTGCCTTCCCTTTCACCGGAGGTGATAAAAGTAGTACCGCCTTTCACCGTAGGTGATGGTAAAGCTTTTGCAGGCACAAAAAGCAAAGAAAAGGAAAGAGCATGCTTCTTAATTTTTTAAACTTGACGAGAAGTTTTCGATAAGGTAATTGAATTACGGAAATCAGCCCTCTTGTTTTTTCTTAAAGAAAAAAAAGAAGTTAAATACCTTTCGTAAAGAGTTAATCCCCCAATTTTCTTTTCATTTGAAGAATCTTCTAACTATATTTTGTTCACGTAAATTTCAAAACTTTACCCTTCTGCTTTAGCAAGGTCTGTAAGGGCTTTAAAGGCAAGCGTTTTGTTTTTGGAGAAGCGAATAAGTGAATTTACTGGGGTTTCTTAAAATAAACATATCTTGAATTCATAATAAATACTAATTAATTTTATTTATTTCTTTTTTAAATAAAATATAAAAATTTTTTTAAAAAATATATATGATATAATAACAAATAAAGGTAGCCTATAAAAAACTTTTTTATTTTATAAGTTAAAAAATTATGTTAACACTAAAAATTTTTGTATATACAGTAGTTACATTTTTTGTTTCATTGTTTATTTTTGGTTTTCTTTCTAATGATCCTGGAAGAAATCCTGGACAAAAAGATCTTGATTAATAAAGTGGATGCAGTTTTCTGCATCCAAATTATTTAGAAAGAAAATAATTTTTAGTATATTATAGTAATTTTTAAAATAAAGTAAAGTATTAAAGAACAAAATATTTTGTTTTTTATCTCTAAAAAGACAAAATTTTGATTTCTTATAAAATAATTTTTACTACTATTTAATAAATTTAACGGTATAATATTAAAATTAAAGTGAAATTTTTTTTAATTTTTGTTATAAAATTAAAAAAAATTTACTACTAAATAACTTAGTTTGCAAATACGAAACTGTTTTTTTACTTTCTAAAGGCATCACTTAAAGTGTGCCCTGCTTTAACAAGCCCAAGGAATGCATAAAAATAAAAAAAGTATTATTAAAAAAGGTAAAGCTTTAAAACCGTAGCCCTTGCAAAAGTAAAATAGTAATACCAGCCTTGCTTCTTTTATTTTTAAAGCTTTATGCAAGATACAGTTTCTTCCTTCCAAATTGGTAAAGTTTTATTTTATTTTTAAGGAAGGAGTAAAGTTTTACTGCTACTATTTTGCTTTTAGCGTAGCAACTCCTTGTTTCCCTAAAGGAGAAAGAAATTGGTAAAGCTCTTGTGCCTGCGAATGCAGGCAAGGCACAAAAGGGCTAGGGGTATTTGAAAGCTTTACCAATTTGCTTCTCTCCTTTCACTGTTAGAGACAAGAGCGTTGGTTTACACGGGTAGAGCTTTAGAAAAACAAAATAAAGGATTATTCCTTTGCATATTTCTGGTTATTCTTATTGCTATTAAAAATTGAATTTTCAATTCAATAAAAAACATTTACCTAAAAAATAAAAAACATTTACCTAAAAAATTTTTTAATAAAATTAATAAAAAAATGCCAAGATCACAAAGAAATGATAATTTTATAGATAAAACTTTTACAGTAATTGCAGATATTTTATTAAAAGTTTTACCTACCTCAAATCGAGAAAAACAGGCTTTTAGTTATTATCGAGATGGTATGTCAGCTCAATCCGAAGGTGAATATGCAGAAGCATTACAAAATTATTATGAAGCAATGCGTTTAGAAATTGATGCATATGATCGCAGCTATATATTATATAATATAGGATTAATTCATACAAGTAATGGTGAACATGGACGTGCATTAGAATATTATTATCAAGCTTTAGAACGAAATCCTTCGCTTCCACAAGCATTAAATAATATAGCAGTAATTTACCATTATCGAGGGGAACAAGCTATTGAAAAAGGAGAAATAGAAATTTCAAAAATATTATTTGATAAAGCTGCAGATTATTGGAAAGAAGCTATTAGATTAGCACCAACAAATTATATAGAAGCACAAAATTGGTTAAAAATGACTGGTCGCTTTTAATCAAAAATTTAATTTTACAAAAGCTTTACCATGAAGGCTCTTAAAATTGTTACTTGTTTTTTCCTTGCTTTTATTTTTAGAGCTTCTCCTCGTTAGAGGAAAAAAGCTGCTTCGCAAACGCTTTATGCAAGGAGGGTAAAGCTTTCAGCTTTACTAAATCTCAAAAGATAAGAAGCTAGATTTATAAAAATAAAAGATATTTCTTCCTACTTTTTCTTTAAAATAAAAAATAAAAATCCTTTTCATACTTAGGTTGTTATCGAATAAAAATAAAAGAAGTATGTTCGATGAACATCAAAACCTTTTGTTCAAAAAAAAAACAAAACCTTCTTCGAAGAAAAAATGTTTTTTTCCACCAAAGAAAACATTCTTCGTTCTTCTAAAAACTTTAGGTCACGATTAGTTTTTGAAACATAGCTAAAAAAAGAGAGAAACCTTTTAAAATTTTTGTTTTTTTGTTTTTGTGCCTGCAAAAGCTTTACCATCACCTACGATTTTACTTTTAAGGCATTCGCTGGCTTTTGTTTTTGGAGAACTTCATCATTTTATTTTTTTTGCTTCTGTCCTCCGAAGGAGAAAATGCTTTACTAGTAAAGCTTTAAAGACATAGCTAGATCTTTTTAAAAACAAACGAACAAAGAGTTTAAAAGGCTTTTGCTGAAGTAAAAATAATGTCTTTTTTTTTCTTAAATGGTAAAGCTTTTGTAAAAGTGCAACCATTTTTTTTTACTTTTTTTTAAGAAAAAAAGTATTACCATATAAAAGTAGAAGAGCTACGGTTAAAAGAAAGACAAAAAGATACGATTTGTATTCTTAGAACTAAAAATAAAAAGATTACAGGCTATAAATAAAAAAAAGGAAACGCTTTTTTCTTCTGACACCCTGGCATACAAAAATGAAAGGGCTACGATGATAAAACTTTGAAAAGAAAAAGGTCTGCTACGCTGAGCTTTTGAAGTAAATATTTCTAGCAAAAGCATTTGTAAAAATTAACTTATGGTAGCATAGAATACAACAAAAAAAAGAGGAGTTCTTTAAAAATAAAACACGCTTGTTGCATTTTTTATTTTTTATAAAAAACAGCAACCGAGTACACACTTAGAGTAGCTATAAAATACAAATGGTAAAGCTTTGAAAAGCTAAAATTTTTAAAAATATAATAATTTTCCCTTCATAATTAAGGCTACCAAATAGTGCATAATATTATTTGAAGCTTGAAATATAAAAAGATAAAGCTTTCAAAGCTTTACCATTTTTAGTAGCAAGAAAAATAAAAAAAGTCTTTTATTCGTAAACATATTTCTACTTTTTATGTTACAAAAGTAAAATGCAGTCAAAGCTTCTGCTGGCTAAAGCTCTGAAAAGCAAAGAAATAGTAAACCTTGTCTTTCAAAACTTTACCAGTTACAAAGCCTTGCATAGCAACACCTACGGTGATGGTAAAGCTTCTGAAAAGACAAAAGCAGCCAGTTTGTCCTAGCATCACCTCCTTTCACCGAAGGTGACAAAAGCTTTACCAATTTTAAAGGAAGAAGCAATTCTTTAGCTAAGCAATCCTTCGGAGAAAAGCTTTACCAATTTGGAAGGAAGAAGGATTGTTACGCTAACTCTTCATACCTTTTCCTTGCTTTAATGCCTGCAAAAACCAAAACCTTGCATACTTAGTAAAGCTTTATTACGATAAAATAAAAATGGTGAAGCCTCTTGTGCCTGCTTTTTTTTCTTTAACCTCTCATTATCACCGAAGGTCTTGCGAAAGTATTTTCGCTGAGGCTACGAAAAAACTAGCTTTCGCCTTTCACCGTAGGTGATGGTAAAGCTAGTTTTTCTTTAAGAAAAAAAAGACACAAAACAAAGCTTTTGTCTCCGAAGGAGTTTTATTTTCGTAGCCCTTTCACCGAAGGTGACAATGAGGGGAATTTTAGAAGGAAAAGAACTTTCAGTCTTAACGCTGCTGTTGCTATTTTACTTTTGCAATGGCGACGTTTTTATTTTAAAAATAGAAACTAAGAATAATAAAGGTTTTACTATTTTAAGTTATAATAATAATTTATATTATTGTTAAAAGATTTAAAAAACTTTTTATTAAATTAAGAAGAAAGGAAAAACGTTTTTCCTTTCTTCTTAATTTAATAACAAATTATCCAAACTTACCAGAAGTTGAAGCAATTAAGAAAGCAGCATAAGTTAAAATATAACCAACAGAAAAATGTGCTAAACCAACTAACCTTGCTTGAACAATAGAAAGCGCTACGGGTTTATCTTTCCAGCGAACTAAATTAGCTAAAGGAGTTCTTTCATGAGCCCACGCTAATGTTTCAATTAATTCTTGCCAATAGCCTCTCCAAGAAATTAAAAACATAAATCCAGTAGCATAAATAAGATGACCAAATAAAAACATCCAAGCCCAAACCGATAAGCTATTCATACCAAATGGATTATATCCATTAATAAGTTGAGAAGAATTTAACCAAAGGTAATCTCTTAACCATCCCATTAGATAAGTTGAAGATTCATTAAATTGATTAACATTACCTTGCCAAACACCAAGATGTTTCCAATGCCAATAAAAAGTGACCCATCCAATTGTATTTAACATCCAAAAAACAGCTAAATAAAAAGCATCCCAAGCAGAAATATCACAAGTACCGCCTCGACCTGGACCATCACAAGGAAAACTATATCCAAAATCTTTTTTATCTGGCATTAATTTAGAACCACGTGCATCCAAAGCACCTTTTACTAAAATAAGTGTTGTAGTATGAAGACCTAAAGCAATTGCATGATGTACTAAAAAATCACCAGGACCAATAGTTAAAAATAAAGAATTACTATTGTTATTAATGGCTTCTAACCAACCTGGAAGCCATAAAGTTTGACTTGCAGAATAAGCTGCGCTATTTGACGAACTTAATAGTAAATCAAAACCGTATAATGATTTTCCATGAGAAGCTTGAATCCATTGAGCAAAAACTGGTTCAATTAAAATTTGCTTTTCAGGTGTCCCAAAAGCTTGTACGACATCATTATGAACATATAACCCTAAAGTGTGAAAGCCTAAAAATAAAGTTACCCAGCTTAAATGAGAAATAATAGCTTCTTTATGATCTAAAATTCTAGCTAAAACATTTCCTTTATTTTGTTCTGGATCATAATCTCGAATAAAGAAAATAGCTCCATGAGCAAAAGCGCCACATAGAATAAACCCAGCAATATATTGATGATGAGTATAAAGAGCAGCTTGCGTTGTAAAATCTTGTGCAAGAAAAGCATATGGTGGCAATGAATACATATGTTGCGCAACTAATGAACAAATTGTTCCTACTGAAGCAAGAGCTAAACCTAATTGAAAATGTAAAGAATTATTTACAGTATCAAAAAGACCTTTATGTCCTAACCCTAAATTACCTGCTGGTGGGACATGAGCTTCTAAAATTTCTTTTAAACTATGTCCGATACCAAAATTAGTTCGATACATATGTCCAGCGATAATAAAAACAACAGCAATAGCTAAATGATGATGTGCTATATCAGTTAACCATAAACTTTGAGTTTGAGGATGAAACCCACCTAAAAAAGTTAAAATTGCTGTTCCAGATCCTTCGCTTGTACTAAATAAATGAGTATTTGCATCAGCATTTTGTGCGTATGCTGCCCAATTCCCAGTAAAAAACGGAGTTAATCCTTCTGGATGTGGCAATGTTGTTAAAAAATTATCCCAACCAACATGTTGGCCACGAGATTCTGGAATAGCTACATGAACTAAATGACCAGTCCAAGCAAGTGAACTTACTCCAAATAATCCTGAAAGATGATGATTTAATCTTGATTCCGCATTTTTAAACCAAGATAAAGAAGGTTGAAATTTCGGCTGAAGATGAAGCCATCCTGCAAATAAAAAAAGAGCTGAAAGAAGAGATAAAAAAATTGCTCCATTATACAACTCTTGATTTGTTCGTATTCCAATTGTATACCACCATTGATAAACACCTGAGGTTGAAATATTTACTGGGCCTGATGCACCTCCACGTGTAAAAGCTTCAACGGCTGGTTGACCAAAATGTGGATCCCAAATAGCATGAGCTATTGGACGAATATGAAGTGGATCATTAACCCATTGTTCAAAATTACCCTGCCAAGCAACATGAAATAAATTACCAGACGTCCATAAAAAAATAATTGCTAACTGTCCAAAATGAGAAGCAAAAATTTTTTGATAAAGATTTTCTTCAGTCATACCATCGTGACTTTCAAAATCATGAGCAGTAGCAATTCCGAACCAAATTCTCCTAGTCGTTGGGTCTTGTGCTAGGCCTTGGCTAAATTTTGGAAATTTTGTTGCCATAATATTCTTAAAATCCTCCTTGTTTTTTATTTTTTTTAATTTTTAAACAAGTTTTCGTTATTAAAAATTAATTTTTTAAATCTATTTTTTGAATTATTCACTAGTGCTTGTCTCCTAAAGTAAAAAAAGAGAAGCTTAACTAGTTACAAAGCCTTGCATAGCAACACCTACGGTGATGGTAAAGCTTCTGAAAAGACAAAAGCAGCCAGTTTGTCCTAGCATCACCTCTTTTCACCGAAGGTGACAAAAGCTTTACCAATTTTGTTTCGAAGCTTCACCAATAAAGTAAAATAACAGCTATTTTCCTGCATCACCTCCTTGCATCACCTTCGGTGAAAGGCAAGAAAGGAAACAAGCAAATTCCCTTCATACTTTGGGTTACAGGCTGCTGCCTCTTCCTCTGTCACCTACGGTGGTAGGAGGATAGTAGCAAGACCTTCCTTCGGTGATGGTAAAGTTTTTGTCTCCAAAAAAGAAAGGTGATGGCAAAACGTCTGAAGCAGACATACGCAAACAAAAGGTCAGTTCTTCTTTTTTTTTATAAAAAACAGAAGATAGGCTCTTATTTTGTGCCGAAGGAGAGCTTCACCAATTTATTGGTAAAGCATATCCTCCGTTTTGTGTTTGGAGGACAACAAATGAAAAATAAATATTTTGTGTTTTTTTTTGTTAAGATAAACTGGTAAAGCTTTTTTTTTAACCTACAGCAAGAATTCTAGCTAAGAAAAAGGACCATGTAGTAGCAATACCGCCTAATAAATAATGTGCTACACCTACTGCACGTCCTTGAGTAATACTTAAAGCTCTAGGTTGAATTGCAGGAGCAACTTTTAATTTGTTATGAGCCCAAACAATAGATTCAATTAATTCTTGCCAATAGCCGCGACCACTAAATAAAAACATTAAACTAAAAGCCCATACAAAGTGCGCGCCTAAAAACATTAAACCATAAGCTGATAAAGCCGATCCATATGATTGAATAACTTGAGAAGATTGTGCCCATAAAAAATCTCGTAACCAGCCATTTATAGTATTTGCACTTTGAGCAAAATTACCACCAGTAATATGAGAAACGCCACTCGCAGTTACAGTACCCCAAACATCTGATTGCATTTTCCAACTAAAATGAAAAATAACAATAGATATTGAATTATACATCCAAAAAAGGCCTAAAAATACATGATCCCAAGCTGAGACTTGACAAGTACCACCACGACCTGGACCATCACATGGAAAACGGAAACCTAAATTAGCTTTATCTGGTATTAAACGAGAACTTCTCGCATAAAGTACTCCTTTTAATAAAATTAGAACAGTTACATGAATTGTGAAAGCATGAATATGATGAACTAAAAAATCCGCTGTTCCTAAAGAAATAGGCATCATAGCAATTTTACCACCTACAGCTACTATATCTCCACCCCAACTAGGACTTGTACTTGCTAAAGCATTTGGTGCAGTAAAACCAGGAGCTAAAAAATGTGTATTTTGAACCCATTGAGCAAAAACTGGTTGAAGTTGTATTGCTGTATCTGAAAACATATCTTGAGGACGACCTAATGCACTTAATGTATCATTATGTATATACAACCCAAAACTATGGAATCCTAAAAAAATACAAACCCAATTTAAATGTGAAATAATAGAATCACGATGTCGTATAACACGATCTAGTAAATTATTATAGTTATTTGTTGGATCATAATCACGAACCATAAAAATAGCAGCATGTGCACCTGCACCAACAATACAAAAACCACCTATCCAAGTATGATGAGTAAATAATGATAATTGTGTTCCATAATCAGTAGCTAAGTAAGGATAAGGCGGCATTGAATACATATGATGCGCAACAATAATTGATAAAGAACCAAATAACGCAAGATTAATAGCTAATTGAGCATGCCATGAAGTTGTTAAAATTTCATAAAGCCCTTTATGCCCTTCACCTGTGAAAGGTCCTTTGTGAGCTTCTAAAATTTCTTTTAAACTATGACCAATTCCCCAATTTGTACGATACATATGCCCAGCAATTAAAAATAATACAGCAATAGCTAAATGATGATGCGCTGTATCTGTTAACCATAGACCACCAGTTACAGGGTTTAAGCCACCTTTAAATGTTAAAAAATCACTATATTCAGACCAATTTATTGTAAAAAAAGGTGTAAGTCCTTTAGAGAAACTAGGATAAAGTTGTGATATTAAATCTCTATTAAGAATTAATTCATGTGGTAATGGTATTTCTTTTGGATCAACACCAGCATCTAATAATTTATTAATTGGAAGAGATACATGAATTTGATGGCCAGCCCAAGCTAGACTTCCTAAACCTAATAACCCCGCAAGATGATGGTTTAACATTGATTCTACATTTTGGAACCATTCTAATTTTGGAGCAGCTTTATGATAATGAAACCAACCTGCAAAAAACATTGCGGCAGCAAGAACTAACCCCCCAATAGCAGTACTATAAAGTTGTAATTCACTTGTAATACCGCTAGCTCGCCAAAGCTGAAAAAACCCAGATGTAATTTGGATTCCTTGAAAACCACCACCAACATCACCATTTAGAATTTCTTGACCTACAATAGGCCATACTACTTGTGCACTTGGTTTTATATGAGTTGGGTCATTTAACCAAGCTTCATAATTAGAAAAACGTGCTCCATGAAAATACATTCCACTAAGCCAAATTAAAATAATCCCTAATTGACCAAAATGAGCACTAAAAACTTTTCTTGAAATTTCTTCAAGATCACTTGTATGACTATCAAAATCATGCGCATCTGCGTGAAGGTTCCAAATCCATGTTGTTGTGCTAGGTCCTTTAGATAAAGTTCTTGAAAAATGACCCGGTTTAGCCCATTTTTCAAAACTAGTTTCAATTGGATTGCGATCGACTACAATCTTCACCTTTTTTGCTTCGCGCTCTGGTGGGCTAATTGTCATCGAAATTCTCCTAATAATAAAAAGTACAAAATAGACTCAGCCTTTTTTAATTTTTTTTTTGTAAAGCTATGAAAAATAAAATACGTGTTTTATCAGCGAAGCAGCACCTGTGGTGAAAGAATCAGGAAAAGCAATCAAATTTGTGTTTTGTGCCGAAGGAGAGCTTTACCAATTTGCTCTCTTAGCTGAGCTAGGCACAAAATGCCTTCAAAAACAAACTGCTAAAGCTTCTCTCCTTGCTAAAGCACGAGACAAACTGGTGAAACTTTGAAGGCAGGAGGGCTGCTCCGCTGAACTTTGAACGAATGTAGTAAACTCTCCTTGCATTTAAAGCTTTACCTGTAACCCAAAGTATGAAGGGAATTTTGACACTAAAAAGCAAGGAATGCCTCTATTTAATAAAAATTTAATAAAATTTAGTAAATTCTGATTTTTTATAAATTTTGAAATATCTTTACAAGTAATTTTCAAATTAAAAAGAAAAAATAAATTATCCTATGAAATATTAAATAGAGAGTATTTTAAAATTTGAATTTTTCATTAAAACATCAAAAAAAAATTTTCTTAATAAATATAAATTTATTTAAGCTTTTACTTTTTAATTTCTTTAAAATAACTATTTTAAAGAAATTAAAAAGTAAGTTGATTTAATGATTATATAATTGCATAAAAAATAAGCGCTTTAGGGGTTAAAGACTATAAAAAAATATTTTATAAATGCATTATTTTACCGTAGCCTAAAGTATGAAAATTTTTTCTTAAAAAAACAAAAAGAATATCTCCTGGATAAAACTACTTAGGTACTTTCTCCTTTGGAGACAAAAGCTTTGCTTTTACCCTTTTTTTGATTGTTTTGCAAATAAGCAAGGCTTGAAAGCTTTATCCTCCTTGAAAGTTTTACCATCACCGTAGTAAAGCTTTTGATAGGCGAATGTAGGCAAGATTTTTCTTTAGCACTTTAGCAGAGGGTTTTAAAAACTTTGAAAAAAAAGGAAAAAAAAAACACTTTTGTTCACGTATTGAAAGCTTTACCCTCCTTTGGATTGCTTCGCTAAAAAGTTTTACCCTCCTGCGTGCATTTGACTTTACGGCTAAAGCTACTGACAAAGTGAACAAAACGTTAGCAAGGAAATAAGCTTTACCAGTGAAGCAAAAAAAATAGAAGGAGGGTGAAGCTTTCAAATTGGTTTTTCCAAAATTGGTAAAACTTTGAAAGGAGACAAAAGCTTTACTTGTAACCCTTTCGAAGCTTTACTAGTTTTGTATGAAAGTATAAAAGGAATTTGCTTTTATTTGCAAAGCTTCACCAGTTTACTTTTACAGACCCTGCTTCGCTGGTGAACAAAAGAGATACAATCGCCAATTATTTTAATTTTTTAATAATAAAATATTTTTTTGCTTTATTAAAAAAATTTAAAATAAAAAGACTATTTTATGTTTTTTATTTTAAATTTTTTTTAGTATAATAAAACCTAAATATTGAATTTTCTTTTGTTAGGGTAGTATTTTTTAAAAAGCTTTCTATACTATATAATCTTTAAACCCACCTTTTTCTTGTAAAAAAAAACAAAATTAAAAAAAAAGAAAAAAATCATAAATTTGAATAACTAAGGAATTTTTTTATGAAATTAGCTTATTGGATGTATGCTGGTCCAGCACATATAGGAACTCTTCGTGTAGCCAGTTCTTTTAAAAATGTTCATGCTATTATGCATGCACCTTTAGGGGATGATTATTTTAATGTAATGCGATCAATGTTAGAAAGAGAAAGAGATTTTACTCCTGTTACTGCAAGTATTGTAGACCGACATGTATTAGCACGCGGTTCACAAGAAAAAGTTGTTGAAAATATAACTAGAAAAGATAAAGAAGAATCTCCAGATTTAATTATTTTAACACCAACATGTACTTCTAGTATTTTACAAGAAGATTTACAAAATTTTGTTAATCGAGCCGCTTTAGAATCTCATTGTGATATTCTTTTAGCAGATGTAAACCATTATCGAGTTAATGAATTACAAGCTGCAGATCGTACTTTAGAACAAGTTGTTCGTTTTTATATTGAAAAAGCAAAAAAACAGAATACTTTAGATATTAAAAAAACTGAAAAACCCTCAGCCAATATATTAGGAATTTTTACTTTAGGATTTCATAATCAACATGATTGTCGAGAATTAAAAAGACTTTTAAATGATTTAGGTATAGAAATTAATGAAATTATACCTGAAGGCGGTTCTGTACAAAATTTAAAAAATTTACCAAAAGCATGGTTTAATATTGTCCCGTATCGAGAAGTTGGTATTATGGCAGCTAAGTTTTTAGAAAAAGAATTTAATATACCCTATATTAATACAATTCCTATGGGTTTAGTAGATACTGGAAATTTTATACTTGAAATAGAAAAAATATTCAAAACTTATAATTATTTTACAGATTTGGATTTTAAAACTTATATTGATAAACAAACTCGATTTGTTTCCCAAGCAGCCTGGTTTTCTAGATCAATTGATTGTCAAAATTTAACAGGAAAAAAAGTTGTTGTCTTTGGTGATTCTACGCACGCTGCTTGTATAACAAAAATTTTAAGTCGTGAAATGGGAATTCGAGTTTCATGTTGTGGTACTTATTGTAAAAATGATTCAGATTGGTTTAGAGATCAAGTTCGCAATTTTTGTGATGAAATTTTAATAACTGATGATCATACACAAGTAGGTAATATGATCACACGAATTGAGCCAGCAGCGATTTTTGGTACTCAAATGGAAAGACATATTGGGAAAAGATTAGATATTCCTTGTGGAGTTATTTCTGCTCCAGTTCATATTCAAAATTTTCCATTAGGTTATCGACCTTTTTTAGGGTATGAGGGTACAAACCAAATAGCTGATTTAATTTATAATTCTTTTACTTTAGGGATGGAAGATCATCTTCTTGAAATTTTTGGAGGCCATGATACAAAAGAGGTTATAACTAAATCTTTATCAAATGATAGTAACTTAAATTGGACAATTGAAGCACTAACTGAATTAAATAAAATTCCTGGTTTTGTACGTGGAAAAATTAAACGAAATACTGAAAAATTTGCTAGAGATAACAAGATTTGGGACATCACTATAGAAGTAATGTATGCAGCAAAAGAAGCCATTGGTGTTTAATTTATTTTTCCCTTTAAAAGCTATTACAAAGCTTTACCAGTAAAGCATTTCTCCCTTCGGAGGACAGCAGCAGCCCTCCTTCCTTAAGGAAAGAAGAAGCAGCAGGCCTTTTTGTTTACGTAGGTTTCAAAGTTCTTACAAAGCTTTACCAGTTACAAAACTTTACCAGTTACAAAGCTTTACCAGTTACAAAGCTTTACCAGTTTACTTTTGCAGCCTTCCTAAATAAAGCTTTAAAACTCGTTTCATTGTATAGCCAGCTTTTCCTCCTTCGGAGGACAGAAGCAATCCGAAGGAGAAAACCTCCCAAAGTTTTACCATCACCGTAGGTGATAGAAAGACAAGAAGGTCTTGCTACTATCACCTACGGTGTTGCTACTATCGCCGTAGGTGATAGGAGTTACAGGTAAAGCTTTTCCTCCATTTTACATTTAGAAGACAATGCTAGTATCCTGCTAAAAGGCAAAAGCAAGGATGGTAGAGCAAAACTGGTAAAGCGTCCTAAGGGCTCCTTCAAAACTTGTAAAGCTCTTGTGCCTGCGAATGCCTTAAAATTCCCCTCATTGTCACCTTTGGTCTTGCTACTATCACCGTAGGTGATGGTAAAACTTTGGGAGGTTTTCTTCTTCGGATTGCTTCTGTCCTCCGAAGGAGGAAAAGCTGGCTAGACAATGAAGGCAATTTTGGAAAAAAGACTTTTAGAAGCAGGCTTTCTGTTTTTGGAGGGTAAAGCTTTACAAGCAAAGTAAAACATCAGTTTTGTACCTTCCTTTAAAACTCCCTTCATTGCCACCTTCGGTGAAAGGGTTACAGGTAAAGCTTTTCTTTCACGTAGGTGAAAAGAAGCAATCCTGCCATTTTACTTTTATTGGTAAAGCTTTGCTTTTGTCTCCAAAAGAGATAGTAGGTGATGGCTGCTACTATCACCTAGGGTGAAAGGGCTTCAAAAGCCCTTTCACCCTAGGTTATGGGTAAAGCTTTTAAGGAAGGTAAAGCTTTCAGCTTTCAAGGAAGTAATGGTAAAGCTTTTAAAGTATTATTGCAGGCACAAGAATCTTTACCGAAGCTTTACCATTTTACTTTTGCAGGGTAAAGCTTTAGCGTTAGCAAGGGTAAAGAAAGCTCTAAGAAGGATAACTTCAAGTTTTTTATGTTTTTATAATATAACCTAAATAATAAAAACAAAACTTGAAGTGTGTTTTATTTTTAAAAGCATGTCCAAAGTATAAATGGGTTTCTATATAAAGTATATTTTAAGGTTTCTAGGATTTACTAATACTAAGAACGTAATAACTTTTGCCTATTTAGTAATACCTTCTCTAATTAAAAAATTAAAATAAAAAAATTTTTAATTAAATTATTTGAAAAACTTTAATTAAATAAAATTTTAATGAATAATATAACTAATTATAAATAAAAATTAATATCTTTTAAATATTAATTTTTATTTAATTAAAAATAGTAGGTCAAAAAGAAAAAATTTTGATAAAATACAAATTGATTGATACTTTATTTTATCAGCAGTTTTTATTTTAAAATAAATAAAAACTAGTAAATGCTATTAATTAAAGAGTATTTAAAAATAGTATTTATTTTTTAATTACTAATTTAATTAAAAATATCATCTTTGAATTTAATCAAAATTTCTTCAAGTGATTAATTTTATTTATCACTATTATCATTAATAAAATTGGAGGGATTCTAGAACAGTTATGATGATTCTACTTGCTAAATTACCTGAAGCTTACGCACCTTTTGATCCGATCGTAGATGTATTACCAATAATTCCTGTTTTATTTTTACTTTTAGCTTTTGTTTGGCAAGCTTCTGTAAGTTTTAGATAAAATGTAAAAAAATAAATAAATTTTTTATACTTTTGTTCACGTAGGTGAGTATCTTTACCATTGGAGTTTTTGTTTTTTTCTTAAAGAAAAAAACAAAAACTCCCTAATAAAAAAAGTGTTAAAGCTTCTCTTTCTTTTTTTATTTTTAGAAAGAAGTGTACTATTAATAAATAATAGATATTTTTTTGATTAAAAAATAAAAACATTTATCTCACTTATTAAATTTTACAAAAGCTTTACCATTTGTCTTTTAAAAATTTTACATCGTATTTTTTTACTTTTTATACTATACCTTAAAGTTTATTCATAATTTTAGTTACAATGCTAGTAAGGCAAAGGCACTTGAACTCATAAATAATAAAGGGCATTGATTAATATCTCGTTATACTTAGGCTTAGCTGTTAATAACCGATGACTGAAATAATTAATTAAAAATGTAAATACTGAAAACATAATTATTCATTTCGGATAATTATAGCTTTGTGAGATATGTTTTTTTACTCTGCATCGGAATCATACGTGTGAATGAACTTTATATTATAAAAGAAGATTAGTAATTAAATATTTTTTTATAATTTTACTTTGTTTTATAAAGAAAAAACAAAATTATAAAAAAACTGAGTTCTTAAGTAGAAAAAAAAATAGAAAAAGTTTTTTATTGGTAAAACTTTGGTAAAACTTTGGTAAAACTTTGGTAAAACTTTGGTAAAACTTTGGTAAAACTTTGGTAAAACTTTGGTAAAACTTTGGTAAAACTTTGGTAAAACTTTGGTAAAACTTTGGTAAAACTTTGGTAAAACTTTGGTAAAACTTTGGTAAAACTTTGGTAAAACTTTGGTAAAACTTTGGTAAAACTTTGGTAAAACTTTGGTAAAACTTTGGTAAAACTTTGGTAAAACTTTGGTAAAACTTTGGTAAAACTTTGGTAAAACTTTGGCTGCAAAAAATGAACTAATGAAGCTTTTCATCCGAAGGAGTTGCTATGCATAAGCCTGCGACAATACTTTATAAGTTTTACCATCACCTCCGGTTTTATTTTTAAGACAAAGCACAAAACTCGTATTTTGTCAGCAAAGCAGGTCTTTGAAAGCTTTACCAGTTTTAGAAGCAGTTCTTTTAAAAATGGTAAAGCGTTCAAATAAAAATAAAACAAAGCTTTACCCATTTTAGAAGGAAAAAAACTATCAGTTTTAACGCTGCTATTACTATTTTACTTTTGTAAAGGCTACGCTTTTATTTTAAAAGTAAGTTATCCTTCTTTTTTAGTTTTAAGAAAGGAAGAGTAGTATTCAGGGTGCCACTATTTTTCTATTTTAATTATTGCTGTAAGCTCCTCTTTGTTTAATTTTTAAAAAATAGAAATTTTTAAAAATTATGTAATTTTAGTCACTTTTTAGGAGTTCTAAAATGAATTTAGAAATTATTTTTCAATTAGCTGCATTATTTTTTGTCTTAGCAGCAGGCCCAATTGTTATTGTTTTATTAGCTAGTCGTGGTGGAAATTTATAAATAAAAATACTTTTCTTCCTTCTTTTTTACTTTTAAAAAGAAAAAGCAACTAAAAAATTTAAAAAGCAAAAAATTAAAATTTAAATTTTTTTAAATAGGATAAATTTAATTTATGCCAATATCTGAAAGTCAAATTTTTATTGCACTTTTTACTGCGTTAATTACTGGTATTCTGGCTATTCGCCTTGGAATCGAGCTTTATAAATAGAAAAAAATGTAAAATTGACATAAAAATTTTTATGTCAATTTTACATTATGGACAAAGTATTTCTATTAATGATATATATAAATAGTGTTTATACATAAAAAATAATGGGGCGTCGCCAAGTGGTAAGGCTGCGGGTTTTGATCCCGCCATTCAGAGGTTCGAATCCTTTCGCCCCAGAAGTTTATTTGCTTCAAATTGTTTTTATTTTTTATTTGCATTTCGTTTTGCTTGCCTTAAAAGTAAAACCGGAGGTGATGGTAAAACTTTTGAAGCAGAAAGTACTTTTCTTTTGTTCACGAATGTTTTTTCCTTCGGAAACAAGCTTTACCAGTTTTATTTTATTTTCGCGGCTTATCGGAAAACATACGTAAGTAGCTCTACCTTGCTTCATTTTACTTTATTGGAAAAGCTTTGACTGCTACGCTGCCCTTGCATACTTAGGGCTACGAAAAAGGAAGAAGCAGGATCTAACGTTTTTTACAAAATCTTTTTTTTACTTAGCACTTTCTTAGCTGATTTATATGCTAAAGATATTTACTTAGAAACAATATTGTAATTCTAAATATGAATTCTTTCTATCATTTTTATGGATTAATTTTGTAACGTATAAAAAAATGTTAAAATTAAAAAAAAGAAAATTGAAAACCAAGTAAAAAAATTTAAAAACCATTTTGCTTCATTATAATTGGCAAAAATACCCATTTCATGAAGTTTTCGCAGCAAAAAATTTTCGGTAGGAGTTTGCGGAACAATTAATAAAATTATTAGAACAGCAAAAATTAATCGGACTGAATTTAACATAATTATAAAAAAACTAGTTGCAAAAATTATACTAATTATGATATACTGAGTAAAGAATAAAAAGCCGGGATAGCTCAGTTGGTAGAGCAGAGGACTGAAAATCCTCGTGTCACCAGTTCAAGTCTGGTTCCTGGCAATTTTTTTATAAATTTTTTTAATTAAAATTTTCTAATATTAATTTTATAATACTCTATTTTTTAAAAATACAATAATTTTTAAAATATTTAAGCCCATACAATTTTTTTATAAATTTAAAATATATATACTTTTTCTTTTTTTTTTTTGAGAAAAAAAAGCAGTAGTTCTAAAGCTCAACGTAGCAGCCAAAGCTTCAACCTCCTGCTTTAAAACTGGTAAAGCTTTAAAAGATCAATGTTCATAATTTATTTTTAATAAATCATAGCCTAAAGTTAAAGTATGCAAGGTTTTTAATACTTTTCGCTTTTGTTTTTTTATCAAAAAACAAAAGCATTTCTTAAAATTATTTTTAAATTTAAAAATAAATTATTCATCTAAACCTAGAATTAACCCAAATTACATATTTTCTATTCAAATTGGTAAATAGAAATAAAAGTTTTTATTTTTCTAAAATTTAATTTTATATTGTCTTTTTAAGTATTAAAGGTGATTAACTACATTACATTCAATATAAACTTCCATCACATTTTAATTTTAATAAGCATATTAATTAAGTTTTCGAAATGTAAACAAATCAATAATTTCTTTGAGAGTCTCAGTCTTGCTAAAATTTTTAGAATGTTTTAATACTTGAAGCTATAGCAAATAAATCAGAGTTTTGGAAAGCTCTTTTTTTTTCTTAAAGAAAAAAGAAGAATCTTGAAACCCAAAAAAATTACTTTTCCTCCAAACCTCTCTTCTTCTTGCTAAAGCTAAAGCTTTATCCTGCGAAAGTAAAATGGTAAAACTTATTTCCTTACTAAAGTAGGAAAATAGCTGTTTTACAAAATTCCCTTTGTCTCCCTAAGGGATAAAAAAAATGGTAAAGCTTTTGTAGGGTTTTAGGTATTTGAAAGTCGTCTTTCGTAGCCAATTTGCTGTTCTTCATTTCGAAGCTTTACCAATTTTGGAGGAAGCAATTTATTTCAAAGCCAGCATCCTCCTTTGGAGGCAGCAGCCAATTTTGGAGGGTAAAGCTTTCAAGCAATAAAAGTATTTTGTATTTTGCCTTAAAATTGGTAAAGCTTCTCCTGCCTTTCACCGGAGGTGATGGTAAAACTTCAAATGCAGACAAGGAATAACCTTAGATGTAAAGCTTCTAAAGTAGTATTGCTGGCAAGGAGAAAAAGCTTTACCAATTTTAAGGCAAGGTCTTCCGAAAGGATTAGCGAAGCAATCCAGTAAAATAAAATAAAGCTTTACCAATTCAAAACTTTACCATTGGTATTTTACTTTGCCAGCAAAGCAGCCTTGTTTTTAAAGCATCTACTCTTGCCTGCATCACCTCCGGTGAAAGGAAGCGTACCTTCGGTACCATCACCTACGGTTTGAAAGCTTTACGAATTTTAAGGCACAGAGGGTAAAACTTTAAAAAGGCACAAACTGGAGGGTAAAACTTTGTTTTTTCTCTAAAAGAACTGTTTTTTCCTTCAAAGTTTGTGAAGCTTTAAAACAAAGTTTGACCAGTTTTAAATTTTAAAGAAGGAAGGTGAAGCTTTGGCTCCTTCTAAAACTGGTAAAGCGTCTCTCTGAAAAAGACAAAAGCTTTCAATATAAATAATTATAATCAGTTAAATGGGTATTTAAAATTAATCAATTTTTTATGAAAATATATTCAAAAAAAAAAATTATTTTATTTATAAATAAAATTAATAAAAATTTAATAAAAAAAAAATTATTAAGCCCCGATCAAAAGATTTTAATAGGGTTTTCAGGGGGGCAAGATTCTTTTTGTTTATTTTTAGTTTTTTATCAATTAAAAAATCAATGGAATTATCACTTAAATTTTATTTATTGTAACCATTTATGGCAAATTGAATCTTTTTATTTAAAGAAAAATATTTTTAAATTTTTTTATTTGTTTAAATTACCTTTTTTAGTTGCAATTCCTTCTAAAAAAATAATAAATGAAGAAAAAGCAAGAAATTGGCGTTTAAATTGTTTTAAAAGAATGAAGTTTTTTTATCAATATAATATTATTTTAACAGGACATACAGGAAATGATCGATTAGAAACGTTAATTTTTAATTTTTTTCGCGGATCTAGTCCAGCAGGTTTACTTTCTTTAAAATGGCAATTTAATTCTTTTAAAAATACTACTTTATTTTATAATTTAGTGTTTTTAAAAACACTAAATTATAAAGCATTAAAAATAGTTTTTTATAGTGGAAAAAAAAAAAAATTTTATTACAATAATTTCTTTTTTTCAAAATTAAATCGTTTTGTAAAAATTAGACCCATTTTTCGATTACGAAATACTTTAAAAAAAAAGTATTTAATTAAAATTACTCTAAATAATCAATTTGAAAAAAAATTTTATTATTTTTTAAATAAGTTTTATTTTTTTAAAAAAATAAAACGATATAAAATTTTTTATCATAAACAATTTAATTTTATAAAATTAAAAAAACAAAAAAAAACTAATTTTTTAAGAAAAAAACTTAATAGAACTCAAACATTATTGTCGACTAGTGAAAAAGATCAAAAAAATAATATATTCCAATATATAAAGTATTTAAAATTTTTTTATTTTAGTAAAAAATATAAAATTGTTCGCCCTTTTTTATCTTTAAACAGGTTTGACACTAAAGTAGTATCGTGTTCATTAAAATTACCACTATATAATGATAAAAGTAATGAAGATATAAATTTTTTTAGAAATCGGATTCGAAAACAAATTTTCCCGTTATTAAGATTTTTTTTTAATCCACAAATTGATAATTTGTTTTTTCAATTTATCGAAATATCCAATTCAGAACAAATTTTTTTTAATTTTTTAATAAAAAGATTAAAAAAAAATATTGTTTTAAAAAGAAATAACATTCTAGTCTTAAATGTTTTTTTTTTTAAAAAGCTACCAAAAACATTACAAGAAAAATTTTTACAAAAAATTATAAAATTCTTTATAAACAAAAAAATAAAATTTTATAATTTAAATCTGTTTTTAAGGATAATTAAAAAAAGAAAATCTTTACAAAAAACTAAATTAAATTTTAGTGACAATAAAAAATTTTTATTTTTTGAGAACTGTATATATTTTCCTGAAATAGGAGTTATTTATAGTTCTTCATTTTTTTTAATATTTTTTTTTAATAAAAAGTAATAACCGGAGTTATTACTTTTTATTAAAAAGTAACCGGCATAATTTTTAATAATTTAAATTAAACTACAAATGAATTTAAGATTCCTACTGCAAAAACTAAAAGAATCCATAAACCTAAACCTGAAAAAACAGTACCTTTATTTTCTGTCCATCCATTCGGAGAAGCAAACACAACAGGAACTCCTACTACTAATAGAAGAGATAAAGCAATTAATGCGAAAAGAGTTAATTGAAAAAGAAATGTCATAATTTTTTTTTCTCCAAAGTTAAGAAATTATAACCTTTGGTTTATTTAAAAATATTTTTTTGGTATAGATCCCTAAATTTAAAGGGTAATTTATAAAAAATTGAATTTCCTAAAAATAAAATACTTTTTTTTTTAAGAAAAAATCAAAATTAAAAAAATTATAAATTTTATTTAAAATAACTAGTTACTTTTCTTCTTTTATCAAAAAAATGGAGCTACATAGTCGAATAATCAACTAAGTAGTATACAATTTTGAATTTTGCTCTTATTTTTGGATAAAAAAAGAAAAGCTAAAAGTATTTCTTTTTATATTTTGAGCTACATATAGCATAGTTTGTATTTTGTCTTTTTTACAAAAGCTTTACCCTTCTCGTTAGAGTTACTATGCATAAAGAGTAAAGTTTTACTGCTCCTAAAGATAAAAGAAGTTTCAAACTTTTTTTTTCACGTAAGTGAACAAAAGCAATCCAAAAGAGAAAGACGTGATCAAAAGGGTCACGGTTTTATTTTTAAAACGGAAAGCTTTTAAGAAAGAAGAGTAAAAACTATGAAATATGGTAAAGCTAATCACATATGTGAACAAAACTAAATATAATAAATTTATAAAAACCAATAATTTTATTTTAAATTAATAAACCTATAAATAATAATCAGCTTATTTTAATTAAATTTATTTTTATAAAGTTATTTTAAAATTTTATTTTATTCTAAAATAACTTTATAAATATTTTTATTAAAGTCTAAATAAGCACAAAATATTAAATTTTAATTAATATGTGCTTCTTGATTACTATTATACACAAATTTTTTACATTTTTAGTTAAATTTTTAACAAAAAAAATACTTTAATGAAAAATATCACCAGTATTTCACTTATTGCTAAAAAAAAAAAATCCACGTATTATTTATAGTGATAGGGTTACTAACTCAACGGTAGAGTACTCGGCTTTTAACCGATTAGTTCCGGGTTCGAATCCCGGGTAACCCAGTGAAAAACAAAAGTATTAAAATTAATACTTTGATTTTTTTGTGAAAAATTAACGTAAGAAAGCGGATGACGCGATTCGAACGCGCGACATTGGACTTGGAAGGACCACGCTCTACCAACTGAGCTACAACCGCTTTTTAGATTTATAAGTTGAACCCTTTTAAAGTAAAAGAATTCTATTTTTTGTTTTTTACTTTCTCTTTTGTTTACGGACGTTTTTTCCTTTAGAAACAAACTTTACCATTTGACTTTTGCTAATTTTTAAATAATTTTATACTACTTTATAAAACTTCTCCTACAGAAAAACACTCCTTTATTTTTTTATTTATAAATAAAAGAAGCTTTACCTTCATACTTTGGTAAAACTAAAAACGGAGGATCAGTGTAGCAACCTTTTTATTTTTAGAAGCAGTAAAGCTTTACTTTACAGTTTGGTAAAAGTAAAAATGAAAGTTTATCAAAAAATATTTTTTGTTTTTTCTTTCCTTAAAAGAAAAAGTAAGTAAAAAACATAAAAATGGTACGAGTCTGTTTTTTCGATAAAGGGAAGAACTTTAAAAACGATTTACTAATATAATAATTATAATATAATAAAAAAAATCTTTGTCAATATATTTTTATATATTATAAATGATTTTTTTTTCTTCGTTTTTCTTCTTTTGTTAGAAAAGTCTTAAATTTAAACAGAACCTAGCTTTTTTACTTTTTTTCTACTTACTTTTTCTTTTAAAGAAAGAAAAAACAAAGAATGCTTTTTGATAGCGAATAAAAATAAAGGCCCTTTGTTTTTTGATGAACATAAAAAAGTAAAAGACTAGCATTCGTTTTTATCCGCGACGCAGCTAAACTATGAAGGTAAAGCTTCTTTTATTTCTAAATAAAAGAAGTGTGCTTCTCTTTTGTTTATGTACGTGAGTAACTCTACCCTCCTTCAAAATTCCCTTCATACAAAACTGGTAAAGCTCTCCCTGCTAAAGCAAGGCACAAAAGGGCTACGAAATTGGTAAAGCTTCGAAACTCCTTTGGAGACAAAAGCTTTGAAACAAAGCTTTAGCAGTTTTAAAGAAAAAAGAAAAGCTTTCTAAAGTAAAATGGTATTTTGCCAGCGAAGCAGGCTACTCCTTCTTTTTCAAAGCTTTACCCGTAGCCCTTTCACCGAAGGTGACAATGAGGAGAATTTTAGAAGGAAAAAAGCTACTACGCTAAGCTTTCGCTTTTAAATTGGTAAAGCTTTGTATTTAAAATAGTATTCCTTTTCAACTACTATTCAAAAATCTATATTAAATAAAAAAGAAATTAGTACTATTTCATATAAAACTTTCTAGACGATCTTACTAAACAAATGATAAAATATAACCAAAGGGCGGATGTAGCCAAGTGGTAAGGCAGTGGATTGTGACTCCACTACTCGCGGGTTCGAACCCCGTCGTTCGCCTAAAAAACTTTTGACACTTTTTGTAAAACTTGATTTTCTTCTTCTAGAAAGTATATACTACATAAAATCGAAGAAAACTTCGAATTTCATAAACTTTTGTAAATTTTAGTTTTTTTTATTTTTTAACCTTTTGCTTATTTATGATCCTAGCTTGGGGTATGTACTATTTAAAATACTCATTTTACTAAACATTACATACTTAAAGCTGAAAGCTTTAAAGAAAAAACTCCTTCAAAATTGGTAAAGTTACTCACGAATGTGAACAAAACCAAATTGGTAAAGCTTTGTTTTCAAGCTTTACCTTACCATTTTTGAAGGCAGCTTCTTAAAGCTATCACCTATGTGAACAAAAAAGGACAGAAGTTTATTTCTACCTTTTCCCTGACATTGTCACCGAAGGTCTTGCGAAAGTATTATCGCTGGGGCTACGGGTATTTTTATTCAAGAAAATATAAATATGCTCTTTCAACTCTTTCTTTATATTTTTTTGACAAGACATCCCTCAAGTAGCAAGAAATATTAAGTCATTCGGTTTAAAAAGCTTTAAAATTCTAAAATTAATTTTTAAATTTTAATTTTATCCTTGATAATTAACAATTTTGTAATCAAGGGTAATTGGATAAAAGGAGTTTAAAATGTCTGGTTCTACAGGAGAACGACCTTTTTCTGATATTTTAACTAGTATTCGATACTGGGTAATTCATAGTATTACTATACCTTCATTATTTATTGCAGGTTGGCTTTTTGTAAGTACAGGCCTTGCATATGACGTATTTGGTAGTCCTCGACCTAATGAATATTTCACAGAGGATCGTCAAGAAGCTCCACTTATTACTGATCGCTTTAATGCGTTAGAGCAAGTTAAACAATTATCTCAAGTAAATTAAAGTTTATTAGTCACTATTGAATATGACTACAAAAAAATCATCATATACTTATCCGATATTTACTGTACGTTGGCTTGCTGTTCATGCTTTAGCTGTACCTACTGTTTTCTTTTTAGGTTCTATTACAGCTATGCAATTTATTCAGCGTTAAAAAGTTTCTCCGGGGAGCAACTATGGCTAAACCTAATCCCAACAAACAAAATGTTGAATTAAACCGTACTAGTCTTTATTGGGGATTATTATTAATCTTCGTTTTAGCAGTATTATTTTCTAGTTATATTTTTAATTAAAAAGTAACTTTTTTATTTTTAGTAAATTTTTATTGAAATATTTCAAAATAAAAAACAAATAAAAATTAATTTTTATTTGTTTTAATATATTGAAAATTTTATATTTTAGGAAATTTTTTCAATGTCTAATACTGGAACTACTGGACGTATCCCATTATGGCTTGTGGGTACAGTTGTAGGTCTTGCAGCAATTGGTTTGCTAGCTATCTTTTTTTATGGATCTTACGTTGGTTTAGGGTCTTCTTTATAAATTTATTATACTGTTTTTGTTTTTATTAATAAAAACAAAAACAGTACAAGATTAGTGAGTATTTTTTTTTATAAAAGTAAAAACTGCTTACTTTTTAGAGCTTTTTACAGGATAACCCAAAGCTGTAATATTTATTTTTTTTGGCTTTACCTTTTTTGAATAAACAACGGGTACCAGCGAAGCAGCCCTTGCATACAAAAGGGCGGCGCTAAAATATAACTGCTAAAGCTACAAAAATAAAATACAAAGCTTTAGCAGTTTTAGGACGTTTTCTTTCAAAAGCTTTGAAAAAGAACTGCTTTTTTGTTCAAAATTCCCTTCATACTTTGGGTTACAGGTAAAGCTTTAAAACAAAGCTTTACTAGTTTTAAAGAAGAAAGAAAAGCTTTCTAAAGCAAAATACCATTTTTAGAAAAATAAAAAAACTTTTATTATCTCACTTTATAGGCTATTTGATAATATAAAACTATTAAAATGAAACACAAGAGTTCTAATGATCCAAATATAAGAAGAAGTTTTTTTTACAAATTAAATGTTTATAAAATCAAAAAATTATACCCCTATTGCCCTAATTTTAGTAAAAAAATTTAGTTGTAATTTTTTTTTTTAATTGTACTATAAAATGTATACATTTATTTTTCTTTCTAAAGCTTTCAGCATAAATTTGTTTAAAGTAAAAGGTAAAACTTTTGTAGAGAAAAAGTATAAAAAATTTTAACATTAGGGAAAAATTTTATGGCAAAGAAAAGTATGCTTGAACGTGAAAAAAAACGTCAACATTTAGTAACTAAATATTTAGAAAAAAGATTAATTTTAAAAGAAAATATTAGAACAGCAAGTTCTTTAGAACAAAAATTAAATTTTCATCGAGAATTACAAAATTTACCTCGAAATAGCTCAAAAGTAAGACTTCATAATCGTTGTTTAATTACTGGGCGCCCAAAAGGATTTTTTCGTGATTTTGGTTTATCAAGACATGTTTTACGTGAAATGGCTCATGAATGCCTTTTACCTGGAGTAACAAAAGCAAGTTGGTAAAAGATAAAATTTTGCATATACTTTTACAAAAGCGAAAGCTTTACCCTTTCAAAGTTTCACCATTTGCAAAGCTCGTTTTTATTTACAAGAAAAAACAAACTAAAAACTGTCCTTCAAAAGTAAAAAAAGAAGTAAAAAGCAGGCTCTTTTGTTCACGTCTTGAAAGCTTTACCCTCCAAAGTAAAATAGATTGCTTCTTATCCGTAGCAATACCTACGTGAAAGAAAAGTTTTTACAAAGCTTTACCAGTAAAGCATTTCCTCCTTCGGAGGACAGGAGCAGTAAAACTTTACTCCTTATGCATAGCAACTCTAACGAAAAGGCTAAAGCTCTCAGTCTTTCAAAGCTTTACCAATTTAATAGCAAGGAGACAAGCAAAGTAAAACACCAGTAAAGTAAAATGTATGCAAGGGCTTTAAAAGCTTTACCAGTTTTAGGAGCAGTGCAGTCCTTCAAAAAAAAACATATACAATAGTTTTTACTTTTATTCACGTAGGTTTTTTCCTTCGGTTGGCTTCGCTTTCACGTAAGTGATAGCTTTACCATTTAGATTTAAATAAAACTGCTACAAAAGCTTTACCCTTTCTTTGACTCACTAACTCTTTTGCAGCGAAGTAGTTCTTTACAAAAAAAAGTCGATCCTTATGGCTTTTACTTTTTTGATAAAAAACAAAGCTACAATATAAAATTTTAGTTTTGTTCGATTTGCTTCTCTTTTGAAGAATACAAGCAACCCAAAATTTTTTAAGTAGAAAAGGTTTTGTATAAGTTATTGAATTATAATTAAATATTTATGATAATATTAGTAGTATTTATTGCGGGATAGAGCAGCCTGGTAGCTCGCAAGGCTCATAATCTTGAGGTCGTAGGTTCGAATCCTGCTCCCGCTATAAATAAAAAATTTAATTTAACAAAAGCTTTACCATCTAGTCTTTACTTTTATAAATTTTAGTATGCTTAATAGTCAGTTTTTTTTCTTTATAAACTTTTTTTTAATAAACAATCTTTCTTCAAAAGTAAAAAAGAAGGAGGGTGTCAACTCTTTGAAAGTATAAACTAAATTTTTTAATTTATTCAATTCGTACAAATATTAATTGACAAATATAAAAAATCAGATTATTCTATACCTAGTACTATTTCTTTTATAAATAAGCCCCCATCGTCTAGAGGCCTAGGACATCTCCCTTTCACGGAGGAAACGGGGATTCGAATTCCCCTGGGGGTAAAATAATATCAAAATTATTAATATTAATAATTTAAATTTTACAAAAGCTTTACCATTTTAATGGATATATCTTTACGTAGCTCTAAGTATGCAAGGGTTTTTTCTTTCTAACTGCTTGTTCGTTTAAAATCCCCCCATTGTCACCTTCGGTGAAAGGGCTACTTTCTCCTTTGGAGACAAAAGCTTTGCTTTATTTTTAAGGAAGGAGTAAAGTTTTACTGCTATTATTTTGCTTTACTGGTAAAATTTATCTCCTTGCTAAAGCTTTACCGTAGGACCAGCAAAAGTAAAACAAAACTGGTGTTGTACAAAATTGGTAAAGTTTTTAAATGTTAGTATCCTGCTAAAAGATCAAAGCAAAGATGGTAGAGCAAAACTAGTAAAGCGTTTTAAGGGCTCCTTCAAAATTTGTAAAGCTTTTGTGCCTGCGAATGCCTTAAAATTCCCCTCATTGTCACCTTTAATCTTGCATCACCTCCAGGTGAAAGAAAGTGCTGCACCGTAGGTGGTAGGAGGATAGGAGGACGCAGCCATCACCTACGGTGTTGCTACGCAAGCTTTACCAGCACCGTAGTGCCGAAGGTCGATTTTGTTGCTTCTATCACCTACGGTGATAGGGGCTACGGGTAAAGCTTTTGTCTCCAAAAGAGATAGTAGGTGATAGTACCGAAGGTACACTTTCGAAGCAGGCAAGGGCTTTAAAAGCTTCACCATTACTATTTTTTTAAAAAAATTATTTAAAAATTATTTTTTGCTTTCTCTAAATTAATCTATTAAACTATTAAAAGATAATTTTATTCAATAAATTAATAAAATTATCTTTTGAATTTTATATTATTTAGAAAAAATACAAATGACTCGAGTAAAACGTGGTAATATTGCTAGAAAAAGACGACAAAAAGTATTAAAATTATCGGAAGGATATCGCGGATCGTCATCTGTTTTATTTAGAACAGCTAATCAACAAAAAATGAAAGCATTAAAGTTTTCTTATCGAGACCGTAATCAACGAAAAAGAGAATTTCGAAGTTTATGGATTACTCGTATGAACGCTGCAATTCGAAATTACGGTATAAGTTATAGTGAATTCATTTTTGGTTTAAAGAAATCTAATATTTTTTTAAATCGTAAAATTTTATCTCAATTAGCTCTTCGTGATCAAGAAGCTTTTACACAATTAGTACAAAATCTAGTTTAAAAAATTTTTTATTTTTTAATTTCAATTATTTTATTTAAATTTAGCAACATAAAAATAAAATTGACCAAAATAAAAGACATACAAAACTGGTAAAGCTACTCACAAATGTGAACAAAAGGCTTACAATGTTCAATGAACATCTTTCTTTTATTTTTAAAGCTGAAAGCTTTACCAAGGCTTCACCTTCTTTCTTTTTTAAAGCTTTACCATCTCCTCTTCTTTTTTGCTTTTAGAAGAACAGAAGGGAAAAGTAAAATTTAAGAACTGCTGCTAAAACTGGTAAAACTTTTGTAGCCCTTCATTTTTCAAAGCCGGCTTTCGCAGCCAATTTTGTACCGAAATAGCACTTAGGTCGCTTCACCGTTTTATTTTTAAGGGTTAGTATTTGTTTTTTAAAAACAAAGAGCTACAAATAAAAATAATGGTATTGTACCTTTAATTTTAATTTTTTCGTTCTAATTTTTAAATAAATTTTTAACACAAACATTATTAAAAAAATTTATAAAGTTAAAATTTTGTGAAATTAGTAAAAATTGTTTAGAATTTATAATTTTATTTTTAAATTTATCAGAATAGTTATGGCGTTTTCAAATCGATTTTCAAAATCAAAATCAGTTGCAACGCAACGTATAATTCCAATAATTAATAGAAAATCAAAAATAAATTTCCCCGTTTTTCAAGGAACTATTGATTATAAAAACGTTGCTTTATTACGAAAATTTATAACAGGAGAGGGTAAAATTTTGCCAAGGCGTGTTAGTGGGTTAACTGCAAAACAACAAAGATATATGGCAAAAGCTATAAAAAATGCAAGAATGATGGGTTTATTACCTTTTATTAATAAAAGCCAACCTTTACGTGGTTAAAGCTTTTTATTTTTACAACTTAGTTTTTTTGAAAAAAAAAAAAAGAAGGATTACACACTTCTTTCCTTCGGAGAAAAGTTTTACCAGTTCTCTCCTTCGGAGAAAAGCTTCAAAACTGGTATTTTGCTTTGCTACTCACATAGGTGAACAAAAGCATTTGTGTTTTCCTTGCTTTTGTCTGCTTCGGAGAAAAGCTTTATCAGTTTTAGTAAAGACTTACGCAGGTGCCACCTTTGAAAAAGTTTTATACAAGGGTAAAGGCATCCTAAAGGCTCACGTACGTGTTCTCCTTTGGAGATAAAAAGCTTTTACTGTAACGGTAAGAATGAAAAACACAAAATTGAAATATCATACTTGAAAGGTCAGGGGTGTTTTTTTTTAACTTTTCCATAATTAGGATTGTTATTCTATTAAAAATCTTGTGTACTTAGTTTTTCTCTATTTAAGGTTACAAACTGTATGCATATTTTATATTTGAAATTAAAAACTATCTTTTTATTTTTTTATAGAAAAAAATAAAAAGATAGTCAAATTTTAAAGATAGGATTTTTAAGACATTTATAAATTTTTTAAGACATTTAATTTATAAATGTCTTAAAAAATTTATAAATTAAATACTTTTATTCACGCCCTGTAGGACTTGAACCCACGACATCAGGTTTTGGAAACCTGCGTTCTACCAACTGAACTAAGGGCGTTTATAAATAATTAAAATAGAGTCGGGATGACAGGATTCGAACCTGCGACCTCCTGTTCCCAAAACAGGAGCGCTACCAAACTGCGCTACATCCCGTAATCATGCATATATAGAATTTACATTGTTAAAAATTATAATGCAAGTAATTTTTATTTAAAATTATTTTGAAATTGATTTAAAAATAAAGAAGGTAATTTTTTTTGTAAATATTTACAAAAAACATTACCTTCTTTATTTTTTTAGAATTATCATATATTATAGAAAACATTAATTAAATTAAAAAAAGGAAGAAATAAAATGAAGGATTTTACAACATATCTTTCAACTGCACCTGTGGTTGCATTAATATGGTTTACATTTTTAGCTGGTTTATTAATTGAAATTAACCGTTTTTTCCCAGATCCCCTTGTTTTTACATTTTAGGAAAAACCAAGCTTTTTCCTTGCTAAAGCAAGGAGAAGCTTTAATGATAAGACTTTCTCTATTCTTGCTAAAGCTAAAGCTTTACCTTGCAAAAGTAAAATGCTAAAGCTTGTTTCCTTGCATTGTCCTCCAAAATTGGTGAAGCTTCTTCCTTCCAAATTCTCTTCATTGTCTGGCCTTAAAACTCCCTTCATTGTCACCTTCGGTGAAAGGGGTACAGGTAAAGCTTCTTTTACTTTTACCAGGGTAAAGCTTTCGGTGATGGTAAAGCTTCTAAAGTATTATCACTGGCAACAAAAGGTTACGAAAGTAAAGCTTTTTTTGAATTGCTTCTGTCCTCCGAAGGAGGAAGCGTAGCAATACCTACGTGAAAGAAAAGCTTTGTTTTGTGCCTTTTTTTTCTTAAAGAAAAACTAGCTTTACCATCACCTACGGTGAAAGGCGAAAGCTAGTTTTTTCGTAGCCTCAGCGAAAATACTTTCGCAAGACCTTCGGTGACAATGAGAGGTTAAAGAAAAAAAAGCAGGCACAAGAAGCTTCACCAAATTTAAGGAAGGCAGGAGGAAAAGCTTTACCAATTTTGTAAAATAGCTAGGAGGATAAAACTTCGACAAAGTAAAATACCAATTGATTTTACTTTTGCAGATCTATGTGAACAAAATGCAAGAGTAAAATGTACTTCGGGCTGCAAAAGTAAACTGGTAAAGTTTTGTAACTGGTAAAGCTTTATAACTGGTAAAGCTTTGTAAGAATTTTGAAACGTACGTGAACAAAAAGACAAGAACTGCTTCTAAAAATAAAAGGCAGCTTTTCATTGTTTTTATTATATTTAGTTTTTTAAAATAGTAAATACTATTATATTTCTGATGTAATTCTCTAATAATTAGAAATGACATAAAATATCTAGGTATGTTACAATAAATAATAACATACACCTAAAATTAATGCCATGCATTTACTATGACTTAATATGTAGACTCTATGTTATACTAAATCAGGTCTATGATAGATATCATGAGTTATTCCCTACTTAATGGTAGGATAAAAAAGGTGCTTTATATAATAAATTCACTAATACTTCCACTATTAGTTTATCAGATTTCCGACTAAAATATAAAAATGAAAAAATTTTTATTTAAAATTACTAAATAATCAAAACTAAGAATTAGTCATTTAAATTTTTGAGTAACATAAACCAGAAAAAGTAAAAATATAAAAACTTTAACTAATAAAAATTTTTTATTATTATGTAAATTTTTTTCAGATTTTTTTTTCAAAAAAAAATATTATAGAAAATTTTGAATAAATTTAATAATTTTTTAATTTTCTATATCTTGGTTTTGTTCAATACTTTATGAAAAAAGAAATTTTTTTCTATCTTCATTTCCCTTCATACAAAATGAGTAAAGCTTTTAGAGCCCTCTGCTAAAGAAAAAAAGACCTTGCCTGCTTCAGACGCTTTATCATCACCTAGGTTTTTGTGCCTAGCATTGTCCTCTAAAATTGGTGAAGCTTTGAAACGGAGAAAAAGCTTTACCAATTCTTTTTTACTTTTAACAGCTATTTTCCTACATTTTACTTTTACTGGTAAAGCTTCTAAATGCAAGAATGTCTCCTAACAAAAATAAAATAGCTAGGAGAAAAGCTTTACCCGTAGACCGAAGTATGAGGAGAATTTTAGAAGGAAGAAAGATTGCCAACGAAGCCGTCCTTTCTCAGCGACGCAAGAGCCTTAGCAAGGGTGAAGCTTTAATAAGCCTGTACATCTTAAAACTAAATAACAAAAAACTCAATTCTTAAACTTTGACATTCAGGAGTAGATTTTTCAAACCTTTTTATAGTAAAGATTCCTATCCTATAAAAAATCTTAAATATTGAGTCCTTTCAGAAATCAAGTTACAAGCTACAGTTTGCAAGTCTTATTCTTTAGGTTTTTAAATTTGTAGCTTGAAATATAAAAAATTAAAGTAGCTTTTTTATAAAAAACAAACCTGTTTATTTGATTGTATTTGAGTAACTTATTAGTAAAAGCATCTCCTTGCTAACGCTCTTGCTTCGAAAGGCTTTGCTTTATGCAAGGAAAAAGCAGCCCTTCGAAAATGCTATTCTTACACACTTAATATTTTCATACAAAAATAGAACCCAATACTAATTCTGGCTAACGTGCTCTGATGAATGAACTTCCAGTGCCATTAAAAATAGTACTGGAGACTATGAAAGGGGTTTTTACTTTTTAATATAAACCGTTTTGTGCTTCTGGTTAAAAGTTTTTGATCAATAGAGTTCAATGCTTTTATTTATAAATAAATCTCTTCGAAGAAAAAGTAAAAACTCTTCATTCTTTTTATTAAAAGTTTTACCAGTTTTAAGAGTTGCACTGCTACGCTGCCCTTGCATACTTATTCTTTCAAAATGGGTCAAGCTTTCAAAACCATTGATACTTAGGGCCTGTTTCGTTAGGAGAAGGAGGGTGAAGCTTTGGTAAAGCTTTTTTGCTACTGTAAAAGAGCCTCTCTTTAAAACTGGTAAAGCTTTTAAAGCCCTTGCCTGCAAAAACCCTTCCATACAAAACTGCTATAAAGTAAAATGCTTTGCTACAAAACTCCCTTCATTGTCACCTTTGGTCTTGCATCATCTCCGGTGAAAGAAAGTGCTGCTGCCTCTGCCTCTTTCACCGGAGGTGATAGGAGGATAGTAGGACGCAGCCATCACCTACGGTGTTGCTTCTATCACCTACGGTGTTGCTTCTATCACCTACGGTGATAGGGGTTACAGGTAAAGCTTTTGTCTCCTGCTTTAGCTAGGAAGTAGAATGTTGGAAAAAAGAAAGGGCTACGGCTGCTTCGCTGCTGGTAACGCTTTGTAAATGGTGAAGCTTTGAAAGAAGATGTAATTAAAAAAGCTTTCGTGGTTTGGGAGAAATGCTATGATTAAGCAATTAGTATTTTTGTTCAGAATAAAGTTATTTCTGCTTGTTTTTTTTTAAGGGTAAAGCTTTTGTCAAAGTGAATGAGCTATTTTGTTTTTTCTTTAAAAAGAAAAGTAAGTGCTATTATAATTATATAAATTAAATTTTTTCTAGTTCAAATTAAAGAGTAAAGCTTTTGTAAAATTCTAGATTTCAAAGATTATTAAAAAAATAAGCAAAAACCTAGAAAAAAATAAAAATGTCGAAAAATTTTTATAAAAATTTTTTATTAAGTACTATGCCTACAATTCAGCAATTAGTTAAAAATGCAAGAAAAAAGATATTGAAAAAAACAAAATCACCTGCATTGAAACTTTGTCCACAAAGACGAGGAGTTTGTACTCGTGTATATACAACTACTCCAAAAAAACCAAATTCTGCTTTAAGAAAAGTAGCTCGTGTTCGTTTAACGTCTGGTTTTGAAATAACAGCTTACATTCCTGGAATTGGTCATAATTTACAAGAACACTCTGTAGTTTTAGTTCGAGGAGGGAGAGTTAAAGATTTACCTGGTGTAAGATATCATATTGTTCGTGGTACTTTAGATACTACAGGTGTAAAAGATAGAATTCAAGGTCGTTCAAAATATGGGGTAAAACGACCAAAATAATTTTTATCGAAAAAATAAAAATTATAAACTTTGATGTTTCATTTTTCAGCAGAGCAGGCAAGGTTTTTTATTTTTAGTAGCAGCCTTTGTCATCGAATGGTAAAGATTCTAAAGTAGTATTGCAGGCATCACCTCCTTTCTTGCCAGCAAAGCTGGCGAGGAGGTGACAGAAAGAAAACTTTACTAGCACCGAAAGCTTTACCATGGTGAAAGAAAGAAGCATAGCAACTCCTTCGGAGGAAAAGCAACCTTCGGTACCAATAAAATTGGTAAAGCTTCTAAATGCAGGAGTTGCTTCTGTCCTCCTGGCTAAAGCAGGAGTTGCTCCGCATAAGTAGCAACTCGTGCCTTTCATTGGAGGTGAGAGTAAAGCTTTTAAAGTAGTATCGATAACAAGGAGGAAAAGCAAAGTAAAATAATAGTTTACAAAATTCCCTTCATACTTCTGGTTACAGGTATTTGAAAGCCTATCACCGTAGGTTTGGCTACGCACATCCTCCGAAAGCTTTACCATCACCGAAGGTCTTGCTACTATCCTCCTACCACCGTAGGTGACAGAGGAAGAGGCAGCAGCCAATTTGATACCCTGCTCCTCCTTGCTAAGGCACTAAAAACAAGGTAAATGCACAAATTGCAGGTAAGGATTACTTTGCTAAAGCTTAACCATTTACTCTTTTTTAAGAAGAACAGTGGATTCAAAATTTTTAGTTTTTAGAATTTAAACAAAAAATTAAATTAAATTTTCAGTAAAATTTAAATAAAAAAATATCTATTTTTTCTTTATGCCTCGTCGTCGTACTCCAAAAAAACGTTTCCTTTCACCGGATCCTGTTTATGATAGTCGTTTAATTCATACAATAGTTAATCATTTAATGAAAAAAGGGAAAAAATCATTAGCTTTTAAATTATTTTATCAAGCTATGAATCAAATTGGAGAAATTACTCAACAAGACCCAGTTCAAATTATAGAACAAGCTATTCGTAATGCAACTCCATTGGTTGAAGTTAAGGCCAGAAGAGTTGGTGGTTCAACTTACCAAGTTCCGTTAGAAGTAAATCCAGAACGTGGGACGGCTTTAGCTATACGTTGGATTTTATCTTCTTGTAGAAATCGGTCAGGTAAAAATATGGTTTCTAAATTAAGTAATGAGTTTTTAGATGCTTCTAAAAATAGTGGAAATGCTATTCGAAAACGAGATGAAGTTCACCGAATGGCTGAAGCTAATAAAGCTTTTGCAAAATATAGATTTTAATATTTAAAAAGTCGAAAACTTTATTTTTAAGCATACCCTTGCATACTTAGGGCTACGTTAAAGCTTTGCTTTTGTCCTTCTTAAAAGAAGGAAAAAGTACTGCGTCTTTTGTGCCTTGCCTTAAAACTCCCTTCATTGTCACCTTCGGTGAAAGGGGTACAGGTAAAGCTTTTTTTCACGTAGGTATTGCTACGCTTCCTCCTTCGGAGGACAGAAGCAATCCAAAGGAGTTTTACTTTTGTAACCCTTTCACCGTTGCCAGCGATAATACTTTAGAAGCTTTACCATCACCGAAAGCTTTACCCTGGTAAAAGTAAAAAAAGCTTTACCTGTACCCCTTTCACCGAAGGTGACAATGAAGGGAGTTTTAAGGCCAGACAATGAAGGGAATTTGGAAGGAAGAAGCTTCACCAATTTTGGAAGACAATGCAAGGAAACAAGTAAAGTAAAATACCATTCGATCGTAGTTCTTTAGCGAAGCAATCCTTCGGAGAAAAGCTTTACCAATTTTAAAGCTTTACCCTCACCCTTCCTTCATACAAAATTGGTAAAGCTTTCAAAGAGCTATGGTAAGACCATGGTAAAGCTTTTGTAAAAAAATTTGTTTTTATTTGTTGGTATAATAAGTATGCAGGTCATTCTTGAAGAACAATCAAATTTTTGCTATTTTAAATAAGGATAAGTCAATAAATATTGACTTTGTTTTTTTATTTATAAAAAAAGTAATAGCATTTTCAAATCAAAATTAAATACTTTTAAAAATAATTTGAATATAGTCGGAATTTTAAAATATGGCACGTGAAAAATTTGAACGTAAAAAACCACATGTTAATATTGGAACAATTGGGCATGTGGATCATGGAAAAACAACACTAACAGCAGCAATTACTATGGCATTAGCTGCACGTGGTGGAGCAAAAGGTAAAAAATATGATGACATTGATTCCGCTCCTGAAGAAAAAGCACGCGGTATAACTATTAATACTGCTCATGTTGAATATGAAACAGAAAATCGTCATTATGCGCATGTAGACTGCCCTGGACATGCAGATTATGTAAAAAATATGATTACTGGCGCAGCACAAATGGATGGGGCCATTTTAGTTGTATCAGGTGCGGATGGTCCAATGCCACAAACAAAAGAACATATTTTATTAGCAAAACAAGTTGGAGTTCCAAATGTTGTTGTTTTTTTAAATAAAGAAGATCAAGTTGATGACGAAGAACTTTTAGAATTAGTTGAACTTGAAATTAGAGAAACTCTTGATAACTATGAATATCCAGGTGATGAAATTCCAATTATTTCAGGTTCTGCTTTATTAGCTTTAGAGGCATTAACTGAAAACCCACAAATAGAACGTGGTGGGAGTAAATGGGTGGATAAAATTTATGATTTAATGAGTCAGGTAGATAGTTATATTCCAACTCCGGAAAGAGAAACTGACAAACCGTTTTTAATGGCTGTTGAAGATGTTTTTTCTATAACTGGTCGTGGTACTGTAGCTACTGGAAGAGTTGAAAGAGGAACAATTAAAATCGGGGAATCTGTTGAATTAGTTGGATTAAAAACAACAAAAAATACAACTGTAACTGGGCTAGAGATGTTCCAAAAAACTCTTGATGAAAGTGTTGCTGGTGATAATGTGGGTATTTTACTTCGTGGTGTTCAAAAAGCAGATATTGAAAGAGGTATGGTTTTAGCAAAACCTGGTACTATTACTCCTCATACTAAATTTGAAGCTCAAGTATATGTATTAACTAAAGAAGAAGGTGGTCGACATACTCCCTTTTTTCCAGGGTATCGCCCGCAATTTTATGTTCGTACAACTGACGTAACAGGGCAAATTACAACTTTTCGTGCTGATGATGATACTGCAACACAAATGGTAATGCCTGGTGATCGTATTAAAATGACAGTAGAACTTATTCAGCCTATTGCTATTGAGAAAGGAATGAGGTTTGCGATTCGTGAAGGAGGTCGTACAGTAGGAGCTGGGGTTGTTTCTACTATTATTGAATAGTTTTATTTAAATTGAAATAGAAGACCTGCTTCTTCTCTGCTACTAAAAGTGGTAAAGCTTTTAAAGCCCTGGCATACAAAAGTAAAATAGAAGCTTTACCTGTAACCCCGTGCTTTGCAACACCGTAGGTGATAGAAGCAACAAAAGCGACCTTCGGCACTACGGTGATGGCTGCGTCCTCCTATCCTCCTATCACCTACGGTGAAAGAGGCAGAGGCAGCAGCACTTTCTTTCACCGGAGGTGATGCAAGACCTTCTTGCCTTTCTATCACTGTAGGTGATAAGAGGTTTTCTCCTTCAGATTGCTTCTGTCCTCCGAAGGAGGAAAAGCTGGCTAGACAATGAAGGTAATTTACTGGTGTTTTACTTTTCCAGCAAAGCAGTTTTTATTTTGTTCACATAGATCTGCAAAAGTAAAATAAATTGGTAACGCTCCTAAAGTGAAATGCAGGCAGAGAGTTGGCAGCAAAAGCTGCTTCGCTGCTTTTTTTTCTTTAACCTCTCATTGTAACCGAAGGTCTTGCTACGGAAGTGCTGCGTAGCAGCCATCACCTACGGTGAAAGATGCTACGAAAAAACGAGCTTTGTCTTAAAATTGGTAAAGCTTCGAAACTGTAGGTGATGGTAAAACTTTCTTTCACCGGAGGTGATGCAGGGTAAAGATTTGAAGGCATAAGGAGTAAAGTGTCCAAAATTGGTAAAGCTCTCCTTCGGCACAAAAGGGCTGCTCCTGTTCTCTAAAAGTAAAATCAAAGCTTTACCTGTAACCCAAAGTATGAAGGGAATTTTGGAGGAAATGCTTTACTAGTAAAGCTTTGAAAGAACTTTCCAAACCTACGTGAACAAAAATGATAAAGCTTTAAAAGCCTTCTTTTGTTCACGTAGGTGATAGCTTTAGCATTTTTAGAAAAAAACTGTTCTTTTAAAAACTTTAGACTATGATTTTTGTTTTACTTTGGCTGCTTTGATGAGAAATGAATCAAATTAAAAAAATAAAATTACTCGAAAGTTATATTTTTTTATAACTTTTTGGTCTAATTCTTTGAAGTATAAAAAGTAAATTAAATATATATAATAAATGGTAGAATTATGAAATTAAAAGATTTAGTAAATAGTATAGAAAAAACACAATTAAAAACAAATTCGCCAAAAATTCGTGTAGGAGATACAGTCAGAATAGGTGTTTTAATACAAGAAGGTAATAAACAACGAATTCAACCTTATGAAGGGACTGTTATTGCTCAACATAATGGAGGTAGTAATACAACAATAACGGTTAGAAAAATTTTTCAAGGAATTGGAGTTGAAAGAATTTTCCCAATTCATTCACCAGTGATTCAAGATATAAAAATTTTACGTAGTTCAAAAATTCGACGTGCAAAGTTATATTATTTAAAAAATAAAGTTGGAAAAGCTACGAGATTAAAAGAAAAATTTAATTTAAATAAAAATTAGCGAATTACGTTTTGGTTTTATTAGTAAAGCTAAAGCTTTCCCTTTCTTCTTTACCCTTCTTTAAAGAAAGAAGAAGCAGGTTTTTTTACTTTTAGTATGTAAAAGCTTTAAAAGCTTCACCAGTAAAGCAAAAGAGTAGCAGTCTTTCAAAAACAAAACGCCCGCAAAATTCCCTTCATTGTCTGGGCTTAAAACTCCCTTCATTGTCACCTTCGGTGAAAGGGTTACAGGTAAAGCTTTTGTCTCTGTCACCGTAGGTGGTAGGAGGAGCAGGCACAAGGCTTTACCAGTTTTAAAAAGAAAAATAAAGCTTTGATTGCTTTAATTAAACACCGTTTTGCTTTTTTTTAAAATTTTTAAAAGAAGGAAGAGGTAGTTTTTTACAATAAAAACAAAAGCTTTACTCTTCATCCTTAGTTAAAACTTTACTTTTACTGCGGTAAATTCAAATAAATTTTAATTCATTAAAACATAAAGAGGAAATATAGATTAAAAGTAAATAAGGTTTTTTTTCTAAAATATTTTTATATACAAATAGAAATTTGATTAGAAAATATTTTTTAATCAAATAAATTATAATAAAATTAAATAATTACTCTTTTTTTTTCTTGTAAAGAAAAAGTAGTAGGGTAGTTTTGCTTTTGCTAAGATTTTTAGAAAATCCAACCAAAAGTAAAAAGCTTTTATTTTTATTTTACTTTTGCAAGCAAGAGTTTTCAAAGTTTTACCAGCAGCGAAGCAGCCGTAGCTTTTTTGTTCATAAACGTTTAAAAGGTCTTTCAAAGCTTTACCAGTAAAGCATTTTTTCTAAAATTCCCTTCATACTTTGGGTTACAGGTAAAGCTTTAAAAAGGCTGCTTCTTTTATTTTTAAATGATAAAGCTGGGAAAACGACAGGTTTTTTACTTTTAGCATACTTTAGCAGCCCTTTTTACCGTAAAGTAAAAGAAAACTGAAAAAGAGTTAGATTAAAATAAAAATTAAAGTGCCTCGAGTTAGAGTATCAATGCAAATTAAAAAAATAAAAAATTATGGAAAATATTAATACAAGAGAAGACTTTGAGTTAATTCGTCGTTATATTGTCGTTGGTTCCAGAAGGTTTAGTAATTATTGGTGGGCTGCTGTTTTATTTTCAGGAGCTTCTGGTTTTTTATTAACTGGAATTTCAAGTTATTTAAATTTTGATTTATTACCAATTATTCAATCAAAAAACATTCTATTTTTCCCTCAAGGTCTTGTTATGTGTTTTTATGGTATTATTGGATTAATTTTTAGTTTTTATTTAGTATTAACTATTTTTTGGAGTGTTGGTGGTGGGTTTAATGAGTTTAATAAAAAAAATGGAATAGTTCGTATTTTTAGATGGGGCTTTCCAGGAAAAAACCGACGTATTGATTTATGTTATCCATTAACGGATATAGAAGCCATTAGAGTTGAATTAAAAGAAGGTCTTAATCCTCGACGTACTATTTATATTCGATTAAAAGGAAAAAGAGATATCCCATTAACCCGAATTGGTCAACCATTAACTTTAGAAGAAATTGAAAAACAAGCAGCAGAATTAGCAAAATTTTTACAAGTTTCTTTAGAATATTAACTATTTAATTTATCTACAAAAAAAGTTATAAATCTATATTTTAAAAAATCAATTTTTTAAAATAAATTAAATCTTTTCTGTAACTAAAAAAATAACTAAATTTTTTACTATTGTCGAGTATTTATTATAAATATGATGTTGATAAATAAAAAATTAAAATTTTTTTAAGTTTTTAAGTATCGTAGCCTTGAATTTGCTTTTTAAAAAGCTTAGTAGTTCTTCTTATGGAAATAAAAAGTATGAACGGACCTATTGGCTACAGCTGCCTAAAGCTTAAAAAAAAAATTAAACTCCCTTCATTGTCATCTTTGGTCTTGCATCACCTCCGGTGAAAGAAAGTGCTGCTGCCTCTGCCTCTTTCACCGGAGGTGATAGGAGGATAGGAGGACGCAGCCATCACCTACGGTGTTGCTTCTATCACCTACGGTGTTGCAAAGCACGGGGTTACAGGTAAAGCTTTTCCTCCAAAGGAGGACTGCCTATAATAATACTTTTGCCTTTCACCGTAGGTGATAAAGGCACAAAAATGGTAGCGGTGTTTTTTCTGTAAGAAAAAAAAGGGAAATGAATGGCTTTCACCGTAGGTGACAATGAAGGGTTTAAAAAAATTCGAAGCCATAAAAAAGCTATCAGAACCCTGGTATACTTCAGATAATATTAGCAAGTCTACGGACCCAAATTTGAATTGCGTTTATATATCTTTTATCTTTCTTATGGAAAAAAGCCTTCGATGAATTAGAAACGATTAAATACCCCAAAAAAACTAACTGTATTATATATTATAAAATAATCATAAAAAGCAAAGCCTTCATTATTTGAGCGAAACCATATCAAGGCTTAAAGAAAAATCGTTTGCTTTTTTTTTATAAAAAAACAGAAACTTAAAGTATGAAAAAATACTTAGTATTGTTTTGCTCCTTCTAAAAATAAAAAAAGAAGGAAGAAGAGCCTTTCAAAGCTTAACCATTTTGTTCACGTAGGTTTTTTCCTTCGGTTTGCTTCGCTAAAGCTTCACCAATTTGAAAGCTCTTTTAGTAAAGCAAAATAGTAGCAGCTTCTCTCTAAATCTCCAAAGGAGAAAACGTACGTGACTAGCATCACCTCCTTGAAAGCTGAAAGCTTTACCCTTTTTAGAAACTTTACCATCACCTACTATCTTTTTTGGAGACAAAAGCTTTACCAATTTATTTCAAAGCTTTACCAATAAAAGTAAAATGGCAGGAGTTTTCTTTTTAAAGCTTTTGTCTCCAAAAGAGTTTTACTTTCGTAATCCTTTCACCGAAGGTGACAATGACGGGGGTTTTAAGGCAAGGTATAAAATAGCTAGGAGTTGCTTCGCTAAAGCTTTTCCTCCGAAGGAGTTGCTATGCTTCAAATTTGGTAAAGCTCTTGTGCCTGCTTTTTTTCTTTAACCTCTCATTGTCACCTTCGGTGAAAAGGCTACGGAAAAACTAGCTTTCGCCTTTCACCGTAGGTGATAAAGGCACAAAACAAAATTCCCTTCATACTTCGGGTTACAGGTATTTGAAAGCCTATCACCGTAGGTTTGGCTACGCACATCCTCCGAAAGCTTTACCATCACCGAAGGTCTTGCTACTATCCTCCTACCACCGTAGGTGACAGAGGAAGAGGCAGCAGCCATCACCGAAGGTGCCCTTAGGACGCTCTCCTTGCTTTTCTATCACCGTAGGTGATAGAAGGTCTGCTTTTTTTAGTTTTAAAGCTGCCCTTAAGGACGCTTTACCTGTAACCCCAGCGAAAATACTTTCGCAAGACCGTAGGTGACAATGAAGGGAATTTTGAAGGACGCAAGGCACAAAACACCATGGTAAAGCTTTCGGTGCTAGTAAAGCTTTCTTTCTGTCACCTCCTCGCCAGCTTTGCTGGCAAGAAAGGAGGTGATGCCTGCGATACTACTTTAGAAGCTTTACCAGCACCTATGCTTTTTGCGAAGGAGAAGCTTTACCAATTTTAAGGCAAAGCAAACTGGTAAAGCTATCACTTACGTAAAAGCGAAGTAAACCGAAAGAAAAAATTTACGTGAAAAGGAAGGAAGGCTGGAGGGTGAAGCTTTGGCTGCTACGTTGAACTGTCAAACTTATGTGAACAAAAGAGTAAAAATAAAATAAAGTTAATATTAATGATTTTTATGGAAAAACAAGCATTTGAACAAACCGGATTAGTTCCTAGATCTATAATTCGTACTTTTGATCGTTTTAAAAAACAAGTCTTTCCTGGTGGTGAATCTTTAGTCCTTCAAGAATTTCGTATTTCTCGGTATCAAGTGTTAGTTTCAGTAAAATGTTTATTATGTTTAATTTTTATCCCATTAGTTTTCAATTTTTTTGTAAAATTTTTTATTTTATTACCATTGACAAATTATTTTTGGAATACTTCTCAAAATAAAATATTTTTAAATTCCTATCAAGAAGAACGAGCTTTTAAAGAAATAAAATTTTTTGAAGAAAAAATTTATTTTGAAACTTTATTAGAAGACGAAATAAAAACGTTTGAAAAACAAATATGTTACTCTCAAATTATTGAAAGCACTAGTATGAAGAGTGATAAAAATAGTAAGTTATTTATGTCCGAAATTAAGAATTTTGATAGTTTAAATACAAAAAAATTGAAAAATTCTTGTAATGACAAAATAAAATTTCAAAAAAAACTTCTTTATTTAGCACATGAATTTAATAAGGAAAGTATAGAATCATTGACTAATTTTTTTATTGATTTTTTAACATTAGGAACTTTGGCTCTTTTATTTCTTTTAATGAAACCACAAATTATAATTTTAAAATCTTTTTTAACAGAATCAATATATAGTTTAAGCGATACAACAAAGTCATTTCTTTTAATTTTATTCACTGATTTATTAGTTGGTTTTCATTCTCCTAAAGGTTGGGAATTTTTTTTAGAAATAATTTTATTACATTTTGGCCTACCAAAAAATCAAGAGTTTATTTTTTTATTTGTAGCAACTTTTCCAGTGTTATTGGATACAGTTTTTAAATATTGGATTTTTCGTTATTTAAATAAAATATCTCCGTCTACAGTTGCAACATATCATAATATGATTGAATAAATTATTTACACATAACATGCTTGAATTTACAGTTTGAAAAGTTGTGTTAGTAAAGCGGAAGCTCTTGTCTCCAAAATTGGTAAAGCTTTGAAAGGAGAGAAGCAAATTGGTAAAGCTTTCAAATACCCGTAGCTCTTTCAAAGCTTTACCAATTTCTCTCTCCTTTAGGGAGACAAGGAGTTGCTACGTTAAAAGCAAAATCGTAGCAGCTTTTGCGAAGTAATCCAAAGGAGGATAAAGCTTTTGTCTCCAAAAAAGAAATATGTGACTAGCTTCACCCTGCTTCTTTATTCTTCAAAATGCCCCTCATACGTCGGGCTACGAAAGTAAAACTCCTTTGGATTGCTTCGCTAAAAAGCTTTGTTTTATTTTTAAAAAAGGAAGAAGCATGCCCTAAGTATGCAAGGGCTTTAAAGGCTTTACCAGTTTTAGTAGCAGATAAAACAAAGCTTTACCAATTTATTCCTAAAGCTTTGAAATGAAGGAAGGGTCCAACTTTATCTTGCAAAAATAAGCTGGTGAAGCTTTGAAAACCAAGTAGAGATTTTGCTTTGCAAGGATCTTTCTAATTTTGCTAGCATCATACGTATAATTTACAGTAGTAAAAATATAAATATAACCACACCCTTTGTTATTATTTGGAGTACTTTGCTTTTTATTTTAGAAAGCTTGACTGTTCTAAAAATTTTTTTCAAGGTTTGAAACCTACAAGCAAAATAATCAATGGCAATACATGAAGAGCTTTTAGCAAATCTAAAAGTCCTTTTATAAAAAAAAGAAACCTTTTATTATAGAGTTAAAAGTCTTACCATACAAAAGCAAAAGTAAAGGTACTTTAAAAATGATAAAGCTTTTCCTCCGAAAGAGTTGCTGTGCTTTCTTCAAAAGTAAAACACCATGGTAAAGCTTTCGGTGCTAGTAAAGCTTTCTTTCTGTCACCTCCTCGCCAGCTTTGCTGGCAAGAAAGGAGGTGATGCCTGCGATACTACTTTAGAAGCTTTACCATCACCTCCTTGAAAGCTGAAAGCTTTACTCTTCTTAGAAGCGTTACCATCACCTACTATCTTTTTTGGAGACAAAAGCTTTACCAATTTATTTCAAAGCTTTACCAATAAAAGTAAAATGGCAGGATTGCTTCTTTTCACCTACGTGAAAGAAAAGCTTTACCTGTAACCTTTTCAACGAAGGTAACAATGAAGCGAGTTTTAAGGCAAGGCAAAAAACTGTAGCCCTTGTAAAAGTAAAATAGCAATACCAGCCTTGCTTTTTTTATTTTTAAAGCTTTATGCAAAATATGAAGGACTTTCAAAGCTTTATCAGTCACGTATGTTGTATTTTTGTAGCAAAGCAAAATACCAGTTTTTTTCGCTGAGAAGGGTAAAGCTTTGACTGCTTCCGTTCTTTTTAAACAAAAATAAATGGTAAAGCGTCCTAAGGGAACCTACGTAAACAAAAGGGCGATACGGTTCTTCTTTTTAAATAAAAGCTAACCATCCGCGAAGTATAGTAATACTTCGGGTTAAAAATAAAAGAGAAACATTAAAAATAAACTAAAAATATTTTATTAAAATAAAAGAAAAAATTTTTTTAGTCACTCAGTTTTTGCATACTTAGTACTATATAAAAAAAATAATTATTAAACACAGAAAACCACCGGTTTAAACTTTTAAATTAATCATAGTACTGTTGTTTAGCCCGTGTTTAAGTTAAGATGTAGAAAGCAAAACTAAAAAAATTTTTTAAATTAATAAATTATTTTTATTCTTAGTCTGCTATAAATTTTAAAGCAAAAATTTCATTAAAAATTATGATGATTGATTTAGTAAAACATCCTGTTCTAACAGAAAAATCTGTTAGATTAATTGAAAATAATCAATATACTTTTGCTGTAGATTTACGTTTAAGTAAACCGCAAATAAAAAAATTAATAGAAGAATATTTTAAAGTAAAAGTAATTAGTATTAATACTCATATTCCTCCTCGAAAAAAAAAACGTTTAGGAACATCTTTCGGTTTTAAAGCACGTTATAAAAGAGTTATTGTAACTCTAAAATCAGGAGATTCAATACCTCTTTTTCAAGAAAATAAATAAATTTTTTTTATTTTTTTTTAACATTTATAAAGACAAACTTTTCGATTTTTAAGTATAAAAATTTAAAAATTAGTTTTTTATAATAAAAAAAGATTATAAAAAAATTTTGATAGTTTTTTTGTTCTTCAAGGTAGAAGATATGAAGTATATAACGTAGTGAATATAAAGTATATAGTTAATCTTATTTTTTAAAAGTTTATCTATGTTTCTTCAATCTTCTTTTTTTTTAAAGAAAAAATAAAAGCACTTTTACAAAAACTTTACCCTGAAAGAAAAAAAAACAAAAACTTTTCATACTTTTGTTCCTTCTTAAAAAAAGAAAGAAGCAGTCAAAGCTTTACTCGTGTCAGCGAAGAAAACTGGTATTTTGCTTTGCTACAAAAATAAAACGTACGTGAACGGTAAAGTTTAGAAATGGAGGACAGCAAATTGGCTGCGAAAGCCGGCTTTCAAATACCAATTTGCCTTTCATTGTAGGTGATAAAAGCAGTTCTTCTTTCACTTTTGTTTTACTTGTGAAGCAGACGTACGTGAACAAAATATCACCTAGGTCTCCTTCTTCGAAGGAAGAAGCAAGTGCCTAGCATTTTACTTTTGTAAAATAGCTATTGCTATTTTACTTTTGCAAGGGCTGCTGTTTTTCTTTAGAAGGAAGCATAGCAACTCCTTTTACTTTTGGAAGAAATGCTTTGCTAGACTTTGGCAAATTGGTTGCGAAAGCTGGCTTTCGCAACCAATTTGCTGTCCTCCATTTCTAAACTTTACCAATTTTGGAAGAAGCGGAGCAATCCATTTCAAAGCCGTCATCCTCCGAAAGTTTTACCATCCTCCGAAAGTTTTACCATCACCTACGGTAAAAATAAAAGAAAGCTTTACCAATAAATTGGTGAAGCTTTGAAAGAAGAGGCATTTTGTTTTTGGCAGCAGCCAATAAATGGGTGAAGCTCTCCTTCGGTACAAAATGGAGGGTAAAGCGTCCTTTCACCGAAGGTGATGGCAAGCAATTTATTTTGTGCCTTCAAAAGCTTTACCATCACCTCCGGTTTTATTTTTAAGGCAAGGAGAGCTTTACCATTGGTAAAGCTTTGAATTGGTGAAGCTCTTGTGCCTGCTTTTTTTCTTAAAGAAAAACTAGCTTTCGCAGGCAAGGTACAAAATGGCAGGAGTTTAAAAGCTTTACTCGTAGCCCCTATCACCGTAGGTGACACCGTAGGTGATAGAAGCAACAAAAGCGACCTTCGGCACTACGGTGATGGCTGCGTCCTCCTATCCTCTTATCACCTCCGGTGAAAGAGACAGAGGCAGCAGCACTTTCTTTCACCGGAGGTGATGCAAGACCAAAGGTGACAATGAGGGAAAATTTGAAGCAAAGTAAAATGGCTGCTATGCTGAGCTTTTGTCTCTGTCACCGTAGGTGGTAGGAGGGTGAAGCTTTCAAGTACGTGAACAAAAAGACTGCGGTTTGAAAGCTTTACCTTTTTTAAAGTCAATGGTAAAGCTTTGTAAATCCAAATAATTAAAAAATAAAATAGTTATAAATTTTATAGTTATAAAAATTCATTATGGGCATTCGTTTTTATAGAGCATATACACCAGGTACTAGAAATCGTTCTGTATCTGAATTTGATGAAATTAATAAAAAGAAACCCGAAAAATCTTTAATTTCATCCTTTCATAGAGCAAAAGGTCGAAATAATCGAGGTATTATTACAAGTCGACATCGAGGCGGTGGGCATAAGCGACTTTATAGAAAAATCGATTATCAAAGAAATAAAATAGGGATTTCAGGGAAAGTCGTTGCTATTGAATACGATCCAAATAGAAATGCACGTATTGTTTTAGTACATTATAAAGATGGTGATAAAAAATATATTTTGTATCCCCGAGGTTTAAAAATAGGAGATATAATTATTTCTGGGATTAATGTTCCTATTTTAGTAGGTAATTGTTTACCTTTACAAAAAATGCCGTTAGGCACAGAAATTCATAATATTGAAATTCAACCAGGATCTGGAGGCCAATTTGTTCGAGCAGCGGGGACTGTAGCTCAATTAATTGCTAAGGAAGGTAAATTTGCAACTATAAGGCTTCCGTCAGGTGAAGTTCGACTTATTTCCAAAAATTGTTGGGCAACAATAGGTCAAGTAGGGAATATTGATCGAAATAATTTAACTATCGGAAAAGCTGGAAGAAATCGTTGGTTAGGCAAACGACCAAAAGTTCGAGGAGTGGTAATGAATCCGGTAGATCATCCACATGGTGGGGGTGAAGGTCGTGCCCCTATTGGACGTTGTCATCCAGTAACTCCTTGGGGTAAGCCTACTTTAGGTTATAGAACTCGAAAAATAAAGAAATATAGTAATATTTTAATAATTAGAAGAAGAAAATAATATTTAAAATATTTTAAAACCCAAGAGTAAAGTTTATTTTGCCAAGAACGCTCTTATATCATAGCTATTGATTTTGTTGACGTAGGTCTGCAAAAGTAAAATAGAAGTTTTACCATCACCTACTATCTCCTTTGGAGACAAAAGTTTTACCCGTAGCCCGAAGTATGAGGGGAATTTTAAGGCATTTTACTTTTGTACAACACCAGTAAATTCCCTTCATTGTCACCTTTGGTGAAAGGGTTACAGGTAAAGCTTCTATTTTACTTTTGTATGAAAAGTTTTACTTTTAAAGAAAAAACAAAATTTATTCATATTTCATAAAGCTTTTCTTTGCTAAAGCAGGGAACTAAGTTTTTTTCTTAAAAAAAAAAAAGGAATACGATGAATGAAAAGCTACGATGAATATTTTCTTATTTATAGTATTTATAGTAGCGAGGAATAAATTTTTATAAAAGTGTTTTTAGATAAACTTTCAAAGATCTGCTTCGCTGGCAAATGAAGCAAATGCTGGTTCTAGGTTTTAAAAAAATTTAAAGCTTCATAGTTTTTTTTTATTTAAGAAAAAGCAAGTCTAATGAATTAGATTGTATTATTTATTCTTTTACAAATAAATCAAGAAATAGTGAAAAATTAAATGTAAAAAAATTATATTTAAATTACTAATTATATATTATAAGGAAATTTTTTCATGTCACGTTCTTTAAAAAAAGGTCCTTTTATTGCTGATCATTTATTAAAAAAAATTGAACGATTAAATTTATCTGGAGAAAAAAAAGTTATTATTACTTGGTCTAGAGCATCAAGTATTGTTCCAGTTATGATTGGTCATACAATTGCAATTCATAATGGACGCGAACATATTCCAGTTTTTATTGTGTGATTCGTTTAACCAAGGCTGTCTCTCTTCTAAAGAAGACAATTATTGGTTGGGTTTTTTGAAACTACAACTTTCTATTTAGTGAAGTAAAATCTTCTAATTTGACGCAATGTTAAAAACATGTAGTAAACCAATTTCTAATTGGTTTCCCTTATAGAATAGAGTGACAATCAAATCTATAAAGCAGGGACAAAAGAAAAACTAATTATGTATATTTTAATTTTGTTTTTCCAGTTAAGACCTTATATTCGATCTCGACTAAGATAGTATCAAGGAAAAGAATATCGTGGGACAGAAAAAGCAAAATGTCGTTGAGCCACCGTTACTGGAAGTACTATACTTAAATAGTAGCCAATTTTTGTTGGTAGGGTAGAGTCCAATAGGCCGATAAACCGAGTTGGTGCGTCACTCAAACCCCCGGTGGATAGACATGTCCTAAAGGGTCATAAATCTAAATAGAAGGAACGAAGTAATCTCAAAAAATTATCCTTAAAGGGAAGGTAGTCAACCATATATTTTTTTGAGAAAGGATGATTTAAAAAGCAAACGCCCAACTCGAAAAAAACGAGTAAAGCCGAAAAAGGGATGGGATAATACCCGGGATAAGCTGACGTAAATCGCAATTTTTGTGAAATAATTTTAGTAAAAATTTATTTTTATATTTGTTTTGTTCTAATCTGCGACTAAAAATAAAAGCCGTTTACTTTTTCTTTTAAACCTATCATATGAAAGTAAAAAAGCTACGGTTTCAAAGCTTTACCATTTTTAAAACCTTTCATACATTTTACTTTACTGCTATTTTACTTTGCTTGTTTCTTTGCATTGCCCTTCAAAATTGGTGAAGCTTCTTACTTCCAAATTTTCTTCATTGTCTGGCCTTAAAACTCCCTTCATTGTCACCTTCGGTGAGAGGGGTACAGGTAAAGCTTCTTTTACTTTTACCAGGGTAAAGCTTTCGGTGATGGGAAAGTTTCTAAAGTATTATTGCTGGCAACGGTGAAAGGGTTACAAAAGTAAAACTCCTTTGGATTGCTTCTGTCCTCCGAAGGAGGAAGCGTAGCAATACTTACGTGAAAGAAAAGCTTTGTTTTGTGCCTTTTTTTTCTTAAAGAAAAACTAGCTTTACCATCACCTACGGTGAAAGGCGAAAGCTAGTTTTTTCGTAGCCTCAGCGAAAATACTTTCGCAAGACCTTCGGTGACAATGAGAGGTTAAAGAAAAAAAAGCAGGCACAAGAAGCTTCACCATCACCGAAAGCTTTACCCTGGTAAAAGTAAAAGAAGCTTTACCAGTTTTAAGGCAAGGCACAAAAAAGCTACGGTAAAATGACAACATAAATAAACTCGTAGCCCTTTTGTTTTTGTTCACGTAAGTCTGCGTCGACGGCAAAGTACAACACCAGTAAAGCAAAATGTATGCAAGGGCTGCTTCTAAAACTAGTAAAGCTTTCAAAGGAAAGGCAAAAACTGTAAAAATAAAAGTTTTTACGATTTAAATAGTACAAAAATTGAGTAGCCGTGTGAAGGGAAACTTTCATGCACGGTTTCGGAGAAGAGATGCTTTTTGGTAACAAAAACATCGACTTCATCACAGAACAAATGGTTGGTCATAAACTTGGAGAATTTTCTCCAACAAGAACATTTAGAGGCCATGTTAAAAGTGATAAAAAATCAAAACGATAAGAAAATTTTTTTAACTAGTAAAAAGAAATGCTCCTTCTAAAAGTAAAAGCTTTTTGTACGAAAGCAGAAGCTTATCCTTCGGAACATTTACAAAGCCTTTCACCTACGGTGATAGAAAATACAAAAACAGCCAGTTTACAAAATCCCCTTTGTCTCCCTAAAGGAGAAAAAACTGGTAAAGCTTGGAACGGGTTACAGGTCTCTCCTTTGGATTGCTTCTGTCCTCCGAAGGAGGAAGCGTAGCAATACCTACGTGAAAGAAAAGCGTATCACCGTTTTCAAAGAAAGCTTTACCTGTAATCCCGTGCTTTGCAACACCGTAGGTGATAGAAGCAACACCATAGGTGATGGCTGCGTCCTCCTATCCTCCTATCACCTACGGTGAAAGAGGCAGAGACAGCAGCACTTTCTTTCACCGGAGGTGATGCAAGACCAAAGGTGACAATTAAGGGATTTTGGTGAAAAAAGTAAAATCGCAGCTATCACCGTAGGTGCAGCTATCCTGCTTCTTCTTGCTAAGGCACTAAAAGCAAGGAAAAGTCACAAAATGCATGCATTTTGTGCCTAGCAAAAATAAAATAGTTAGGAGGGTAGAATTTTGGCAAAGTAAAATACCTGTAACCCTTTTTTTTACTTTTGTATGAAGAGAATTTTAAAAGGAAGTAGCATTTTACTTTTACGTCTTCTACTTTGTATTGCTTTAACTTAGCCCTAACTATGAAAAGGCTTTAAAAGCTTTACCAGTTTTAGTAGCAGACATTTTACTTTAATAGTTATTTTTTAATTTTTCGATAAATTTTTATTGTCGCTAATTTAATTAAAGAAAATAAAATTAAATAAAAATTTGTCTTAAACCGTTTGTCTCCAAAGGAGGGTAAAGCTTTCAAGAAATTGGTAAAGCTTCTTCCTTCCTCAAGGAAGGCAGGCTACGATGGGTTTTGAAAGCCTATCACCTACGGTGATAATCCTCCGAAAGCTTTATCATCACTGAAGGTCTTGCTACTATCCTCCTTTGGAGGAAGAGGCAGCAGCCAATTTGCTTTTCTCCGAAGGAGACATCCTTGCTTCCTTCAAAATTGGTAAAGCTTTGAAATATGAAGGACAAGCTTTAAAAATAAAAAAAGCAGGCAGTTTTGTTTTTAAAACCTTGGTGAACAAAATTTAAAAATAAAATTTTTTATTATAAAAAACCAATTTTTAAGTTATAAAATTTGAGTAAATAATTAAGTATTATGGGACAAAAAATACATCCTCTTGGGTTTCGTCTTGGTATTATTCAAAAACATAGATCGCAATGGTTTGCTAAATCAATTAATTATCCAAAGTTAATTCTAGAAGATAATTTTTTAAGAAAAATTATTTTAAAAAAATTTAAAGATGCAGGAATTATTGAACTATCTATTCAAAGAAAATTAGATCAAATAAGTATTGATATAAAAACAGCTCGACCTGGTATAATCCTTGGAAGAGATGGTGATGGGCTTGAAATTTTACAAAAATATTTAGAAAATCAAATAAAAAAATATCGTTCAAAAACTCTAATTAATCTCGAAAATTCAATTCAAATTGCACTTCATATTACTGAATTAAGTAGTCCTGATTCTCACGCAGCTTTTATTGCTGAATATTTAGTTGAGCAGTTAGAAAAAAGAATCCCGTTTCGACGTGCTGTTCGCCAAGCTATTCAAAGAGCTCAAAGAGCACGTATCCAAGGAATTAAAATACAAATTTCTGGTCGTTTAAATGGTGCAGAAATTGCACGAAGTGAATGGGTTAGAGAAGGAAGAGTGCCTTTACAGACATTAAGAGCTGATATTGATTATTCGTATAAAACGGCGAAAACAATATATGGCCTTCTTGGTATAAAAGTATGGATTTTTAGAGGAGAAGTTTTTAATAAATAATTTGGAGGAATTATGTTAAGTCCAAAACGAACAAAATATCGTAAACAACATCGAGGAAGAATGAAAGGAAAGGCTTCGCGTGGTAATATAATAGCTTTTGGGGATTTTGCTTTGCAAGCACTAGAACCTTCTTGGATTACTTCAAGACAAATCGAAGCAGGTCGTCGAGTAATTACTCGCTATGCTCGTAGAGGTGGTAAACTTTGGATTCGAATTTTTCCAGATAAACCAATAACAATGAGACCAGCAGAAACAAGAATGGGTTCGGGAAAAGGAGTTCCAGAGTATTGGGTTGCAGTTGTGAAACCAGGGAAAATTCTTTATGAATTAAAAGGAGTACCCGAAACAATAGCCCGAGCTGCATTAAAAATTGCTGCTTATAAAATGCCAATAAAAACTCAATTTATTATGAAATAAATTAATTTTTTATTGGCATTTTACAAAAGTTTTAACCTTAAACCGCTCATACTAACAAAAGTAAAATCGAAGCTTTATTCATAAATTGGTAGAACTATTTTTCGGCACAAAATGGCACCTGCTTCTTATGCATAGCAACTCCTTTTATTTTTGGAGGAAATGCTTTACTGGTAAAGCTTTGATTTTACTTTTGTAAAGGCTACGGAAAAAAAAAGAGGCTTTAAGTCTAACCCTTTCAAAGTAGAATACAAGAGCTTTACCCCGGTGAATAAAAATAAAAGACCGTACATACATTTCAAAGCTTTACCATCACCTCCGGTAAAAGTAAAAGAAGCTTTACCTGTAACCCCGTGCTTTGCAACACCGTAGGTGATAGAAGCAACACCGTAGGTGATGGCTGCGTTTTCCTTTGGAGGCAGCAGCACTTTCTTTCACCGGAGGTGATGCAAGACCAAAGGTGACAATGAAGCGAGTTTTAAGGCAAGGCACTGTCACCGTAGGTGATAGAGCTACGGTTTTGTTTTTAAACCAAAAGTTTTGTTTCCTTCAAAAATAAAAAAAGAAGGATGGTAAAGCTTTCAAAGCCTATTCTGTTTTTTATAAAAAAAAAGAAACGGTGCTATGAAACTCAATAAAAAGGATACTAGTAACTTTCTGGAATTATCAATGAATGGTTAAATATTACATATTTTAACTTTCAAAGCTTTACCATTAGTATCTTTTTTCTTTAAAAAAGGAAAGAGCTTTACCATTTAAAAATACCCTTTCATACTAGTTTTAGCAAAGGTTACGAAGGAAAGGGTCAAGCTACAAAAATAAAATATAAAGCTTTACCCGTAGCTTTTTCACCAAAGGTGACAATGAGGAGAGTTTTAGTACTTTCTTTTTTTGATTGCTTCGCTAAAAAGCTTTACCCTCCAAATGGGTAAAGCTTCGAAATGGATTGCTTCGCTTTCTCCAAAATTCCCTTCATACTTTGGGTTACAGGTAAAGCTTTGATTTTACTTTTAGAGGACAATAGCCTTAAGTTGGGCGCTATAATTAGTAGAACTAGACCTAAAAAAAGGGTGGCTATAGCAGCCTTCTAAAAGTAAAATGGTGAAACTTTGAAAAAGAAAAGCGCCTCTTTTGTTTTTACTTTTTTGAAAAAAACCAGAAGTATGAACAGGCTTTTTTCTTGCCTTTCAAAAACAAAACGCCTGCTTCTTACAAAGCTTTACCAGTTTTAAAGCTTTATGCAAGAAGGTGATGGTAAAGCTTTTGAAGGAGAAGCAATTTTACTTTTAGCAGCCCGATAAAAATGCTATAAATTATTAAAATTTGAATTTAGTAGAAAATTGATTATTTCAATTATTTAAAAATAAAATTTTTAAATATCGTTAAAATTATACGTTTTAATTAAATAAATTATGATTCAACCACAAACATATCTTAATGTAGCTGATAATAGTGGTGCGCGTAAACTTATGTGTATTCGAGTTTTAGGTGGTAATCAAAAACAATCAGCAAATATTGGTGATACTATTATTGCTGTTGTTAAAGATGCAATTCCTAATATGCCACTAAAAAAATCAGATGTTGTTAGAGCTGTTATTGTTCGTACTTGTAAAGGAATAAAACGTGAAAATGGAACCTTTATACGTTTTGACGAAAATGCTGCAGTAATTATTAATAAAGAAGGAAATCCAAGAGGTACGCGTGTTTTTGGTCCTGTAGCACGTGAACTTAGAGATTGTAACTTTACAAAAATTATTTCTTTAGCACCAGAGGTTCTTTAGTTAAAGACTTTTTGTAGTAATTGCAATTCATAATAAGTTCTTCATATTTTTCCTTTCCGTAATTAGATGGTAGATTTAAATTAACTACATATAGTTTTTGTTTTTTCTTGTAAAGAAAAAGTAAAACTAAGCCTTGTTCTCGAAGAAAGAAGTATTAACAAGTTTTCGATAACATTTTAAAAAACCTTCATTATCTCATTTTATCTGAAAGCCGGCATCCTCCTACCACCTACGGTGACAGAGGCAGCAGACAAAGCTTCATCCTCCTTCTTTATCCTTCATTTTGTACCGAAGGAGAAGTTCTACCAATTTATTGGTAAAGCTTTGGCAGCGAAACAGGTTTTTAAAGAACGAAGAAGTAAGCTCTTTTGTACCTTGCCTGTGAAAGTCTTATCGCAGACACTACCAAAAAAGAGCTTTACCAACTTCTTGCAAGCTTTACCCTCTTTTGGAGAAAAGCTTTACCCGTAACCCGAAAGTATGAGGAGAGTTTTAGGAGCAGAGAAGAAGCAGGTCTTTAAAGAGGGAAGAAGAAAACAAAAGAACAAATCGTTTGCTTTTTTTTCTTCTGTTTTTTTATAAAAAAAAAAGGCAGCGTCGAAACGTTTTTGTACGAACGGACCTGCTTCTTCCTTCTTAAAAAGAGGGGCTTAATATTTGGACTTTCAGTCTTTGTAATAGAGTATAGTAAAGCTTTACTGCTACGATGAAGATTTAAGGTTTTTTAAAAAATATTAATTTTTAATTAAAAAATTATGATACAACGATTAAAAAAATTTTATTCTCAAACTATTGTTTTAAAATTAACTCAACAATTTAATTATAAAAACTTACATCAAGTTCCTAAAATAAAGAAAATTGTTATTAATAGAGGATTAGGTGAAGCTTCTCAGAATAATAAATTATTAGATTCTTCATTAAAAGAGCTTGGAATTATTGCTGGCCAAAAAGGTATTATTACAAGATCTAAAAAAGCAATCGCAGCTTTTAAACTAAGAGAAAAAATGCCAGTAGGTATTTCAGTAACATTAAGAGGCGAACGTATGTACGCTTTTCTTGATCGTCTGATTAATTTAGCTCTCCCAAGAATTAGAGATTTTCAAGGAATTAGTCCAAAAAGTTTTGATGGTCATGGAAATTATAGTTTAGGATTAGAAGAACAATTAATGTTTCCTGAAATTGATTATGATAAAATTGATCAATTACAAGGAATGGATATTTCAATAATTACAACTTCAAAAAATGATCAAGAAGCTTTTGCTCTTTTAAAAGAATTTGGAATGCCTTTTCGAAATAAATAAAAAATTATATTTTACAAAAGCTTTACCATTGCGATTCTTTTTTAGTTTTTTGTTCAAACCAAAGCTCAGCATAGCAGCCCTTCATCCAAAACTCGTGTTTTACTTTGCTTGTAAAGCTTTACCCTCCAAAAACAAAACGCCTGCATTTTGTGCCTTTTCCTTGCTTTTAGTGCCTTAACGAAGAGAAGCAGGATAGCTGCACCTACGGTGATGGCTGCGATTTTACTTTTTTCACCAAAATCCCTTCATTGTCACCTTTGGCTTGCATCACCTCCGGTGAAAGAAAGTGCTGCTGCCTCTACCTCTTTCACCGTAGGTGATAGGAGGATAGGAGGACGCAGCCATCACCTACGGTGTTGCAAAGCACGGGGTTACAGGTAAAGCTTTGAAAACGGTGATACGCTTTTCTTTCACGTAGGTATTGCTACGCTTCCTCCTTCGGAAGGCAGAAGCAATCCATTTCGAAGCTTTACTAATTTGGAGGGTAAAGCGTCCTAAGGGCAACCTGTAACCCTTTCAAAGCTTTACCAGTTTTGTCTCTTTTAGGGAGACAAAGAGAATTTTGTAAACTGCTATTTTACTTTGCTTTTCCTCCTTGCCAGCGATACTACTTTAGAAACTTTACCATCAACTACGTCCTTGCCTGCATTCGAAGTTTTACCATCACCTACGGTGAAAGGTACGAGAAGCTTTACCAATTTTAGGGCAAGGCAAACAGGTAAAGCTATCACTTACGTGTTTTATTTTCTTTCACGTACTTCCTCCTTTGGAGGACAGAAGCAAACCGAAGGAAAAAACCTACGTGAAAAGGCAGGAAGGTTGCTTCGCTGAATTTTTGTCTTCAAAGGAGACATACGTGAACAAAAATAAAATATTTTTGTCGCCTGCTTCTTTTATTTTTAAAGCTTTATGCAAAAGTTTTTTTTTGCTAAGGTACTAAAAGCATTTATGCAAGAGTTGAAAGCTTTACCTTTCTGTTCCTTGTTAGAGGAGAGGTACCTGCTTTTAAAAATAAAAAGCAAGGAATAACATGCAACAATGTAAGTCTTTTAACGTAGCTCTAAGTATGCAAGAGTTTTGGTTTTTTCTTAAAAAAAAAACGAACGATATCATTAAAAAATATTTCCTTTAAATTTTGTTTTAAGGAAAGTATAAATTTTTATAGTAAAATATTTAATACAGTATTTTTAAAAATTTAAAAGTGAGGAAAAAATGGTCAACGATACTATAAGTGATATGTTGACTCGTATTAGAAATGCTAATTTAGTTAAAAGTCAAAACGTTTTTTTACCTATAACTCGTATAAGTCAACAACTTTGTCAAATTTTAGAAAAAGAAGGGTTTATAAATTCATATCAAGTAACATCTTCTGGAATAACTATTCGTTTAAAATATATTGGACGTGAAAAAAAACCTTGTATTACAAATTTACGAAGAATAAGTAAACCTGGACTTCGAGTATATACGAATTATAAAGAAATTCCTCTTATTTTAAATGGTATGGGGATAGTAATTTTATCAACACCAAGCGGACTTATGACAGATAGAGATGCTCGTAATAAAAAGCTTGGTGGAGAAATTTTATGTTCTCTTTGGTAACGTTTAAACAAAAATAAAAAACTACTGTTTTGTACTTTGAAAGCTTTACCATCACCGTAGGTCTTGCTACGCTGAGGCTTCAGAAGCTTTACCATCACCTAGGTTTTTGTGCCTAGCATTGTTTTCCAAAATTGGTGAAGCTTCTTCCTTCCTTTCACCTTAGGTAATAGGAAGGCAGGATGAAAAGCTTTACCCGTAGCCCTTTCACCAAAGGTGACAATGAGGAGAATTTAAAGACAGGAGAGCAAATTGGTAAAGCTTTCAAATACCAGTTTTGTTCACGTAGGTATTTTATTTTTGTAGCTTTAACGTTTTGGTATCATAAAATCTTAGCTATATTATGGTTTTTTATAATTTGAATTAATTTTAATTATCGTTACGGCTGTTTCGCTGATATGCCAAGATTTAGAAATAGTCTCTTTTACAAATACGAAGTTTTACCATTAAAGCATTTCCTCCGAAAAAGTTGCATGCTTCAAAAGCTTTACCATCATTTACGGTGAAAGGCATAAGTAGAAGCTCTTCAAAATTGGTAAAGCTTTGAAACAAAATTCCCTTCATACTTTGGGTTACAGGTAAAGCTTTTAAATGCTCCTCTTACCACCTACGGTGACAGAGATAAAAGCTTTACCAATAAAATTGGTAAAGCTTCTAAATGCAGGCGTTTTTTTTTTGGAATACTGCTCCTGTCCTCCGAAGGAGGAAATACTTTACTGGTAAAGTTTTTAAAACCTTTGCCTTTGATATTTAGGGCTACGAAGAAGGAGAAAGAGAAACAGCCGTGCGTAGCAAGAGACTTTGCTAAAGCTGAAAGCTTTACCCTCCTTGCTAAGACTCTTTTACTTTTAAAGCAACAAAAAAGAGAGTAAAGCTTTATTTTATCCAATAGTAATAAACTTCTGGTTTTAGGTTACGTTATACTTTTCTTTTTTATTTTTAATTATTATAAGATTAAAAAAAGAATATTATAGAAAAAAATAGTATTTTTTTTTAGGAATACAATGGTAAAGCTTTGAAAGATAACTTAAAAATGACTTTTGAGGAATAATTAATTAAAAATAAATAATGAACTGTCGCTAACCGTCTACGTATGTGGAAAAGCCCTTCAATACTTTAGGCTTTTCTTTTTAGGAGCATTTTTACATACGTAGAGCACACCTATAAACGGAAGACTTCAAGGTAGAAATATTATTTTTACTGCTTATTATTTTTTTTCTCAATAAAAAAAATGAGTTAAAATTTTGAGCTACGGTATTTGAAAAAAATAAATAATGATAATAATTGAAAAAATAGAGTTAACATTTTGAATCAAGAAAAACAAAGTCTTATTGAAATGGAAGGCATTGTTACACAATGTCTTTCTAATGGAATGTTTAAAGTAAAATTACAAAATGGTTTTAGTGTTTTAGCCCATGTTTCGGGAAAAATAAGACGAAATTATATACGAATTTTGTTAGGAGATCGTGTAACGGTTGAATTAAGTCCTTATGATTTAACACGAGGTCGCATTATTTTTAGACTTCGACAAAACGAGCAAAAAATTGAAATTTAATTTTATTAAAATACTAGTCTTTTTAAACAATTTTATAGAAAAGCTATGTTAAGAATGACCAGTAGAATTCCAGCTACTTTTTCTTGTCAGCAAAGCAACCTCTTTTGCGAAGCAATCCAACGGAGGGTAAAGCTTTCAAGAAATTTGTAAAGCTTTGAAAAGGCTACGGAATAAAACAAATCAAAAATCAAAGTTTTTTTCAAATTGTAAAGCTTTAAAAGATAAAAGGTCGTAGCTTTTACCAGTTTTGTTTTTTTAAAAATAAAACCGTAGCCCTTTTTTTTTGTATGAAGGATCTTTCAAAACTTCACCATTTTTATTTGCAAAAGTAAACTGGCTGCTAAAGCTGGCTCTGTAAATGTTGAATCTACTCACATACGTAAACAAAAAGTTCTGCTTCGAAAATTTTACCATCACCTACGGTTTTAAAGCTTTACCAATTTTACGGGCTTTGAGTTTTTAAAAAGTGCAGGCTCTTTATTTCTTTTTTTTTCCTTCTTTAAAGAGTGGGGAAAAGGCTTTAGTTTATAAAATTTATAAATTTGTCTTGTCATTTATAATTTAATTAATTAATGATTAAAAATTAAAAAAGAAATTATTTTGTATTAATTTTAATTTTTTAGTTAAAATTAATTTGTTATTAAATATTTTTAAATATATTAAAATTTTTATTATTTAAATTTCTATCATAAAAAAATTATATGAAAGTACGCACATCTGTAAAAAAAATTTGTGATAATTGTCGATTAATTCGTAGAAAACGCAAAGTTATGGTTATATGTTCAAATCCTAAACATAAACAACGTCAAGGGTAACTACAGATTTAATACAAAATAAAAGTTTACCATAGTAAAGCTTTCAGCTTTACCCTCCTTGCTAAGGCTCTTTTACTTTTAAAGTAAGGTAAAAGTATTTGCTTCTTCCTTCCAAATTGGTAAAACTTTGAAAAAGGAAAGAGGGCTGCTACTATTTTGCTTTTAGCGTAGCAACTCCTTGTAAAGCTTTACCCTCCCTAAAGGAGTGGCTTCGCTAGAAATTGGTAAATCTTCTTTTATTTTTAAGGGCTACGGGTATTTGAAAGCTTTACCAATTTGCTTCTCTCTTTGCTAAAGCTTTACCGTAGGACAAGCAAAAGTAAAACAAAACTGGTGTTGTACTTTGCTACAAAACTAAAATATAAAGCTTTACCAGTTTTAGTACGTTAACAAAAAGGGCTCTTTTAAATATTTTTATAAACAATATAAGGAATCAAAAATTATGTCAAAACAATTAAGAAAATCTGTTCCTAAAAAAATAAAAAAAAAAGTTCCTAAAGGAATAGTACATATTCAAGCTAGTTTTAATAATACTATAGTAACAATAACAAATTTAAAAGGAGAAGTTATATCTTGGTCTTCAGCAGGATCTTGCGGTTTTCGAGGAGCGAGGAAAGGAACACCTTTTGCAGCTAAAACAGCTGCTGAAATTGCTGCTAAACAAAGTATTGATCAAGGAATGAAAGAAGCAAAAGTAATGGTCAAAGGCCCTGGAGCAGGCAGAGAAACAGCGATTCGTGGCCTTCAAGAAGCTGGTCTTCAAGTAACTTTAATTAGAGATATAACACCTATCCCACATAATGGATGTCGTCCACCTAAAAAACGTCGTATTTAGTTAAATTCATGCTAAAGTTTTTTAAAATAAAATATTTTTTATTTAAGGAAATTTATAAATAAGTTTTAAATTTTTTTTTAGACTTTTTGTTTACGTAGGTTTTTTCTTGCTAAAAAATCAAAGCTAGGAAAAAAACTTTATCAGTTACAAAGTTTTACCAGTTTACTTTTGACATATCTTTTATTTTTAGCACCTCATATTTTTCCTTTTATACTTCGAGTTTCATAGGTTTCTTTTTTATTAATGCTTTTCATAAATATAAATTAAAGATTTGGTTAAAAAAAAGAGTTCATTTGACTAATTCAAAGTTAAACAATCTGTTATGAAAAAAATTAAAAAAAAACTAAAACTAATCGAACGATCAATTATTTTTTTCGTTTTTAAATATTTTTTTTCATAGCAGATTTCTTTCTTCATAATTTAAAGTTAAAAAAACTTTTCATACTTCGGGCTACGGTAAAGCTTCAAAAATAGTGAAGCTTTGAAAACTAAAAAAACTGTGCGTTTTTTTCTAAAAAAAAAGGAACCAAATAAAATTTAAAAACTTATAAGCTGTAAGCTGAACTAGTAAATTAGCATACTTATAAGTTCGCAGCTTTGTTTTGCTACGAAGTTTAAAAGAATATCTTTTATTTTTAGTAGCAAGAATTTTATTTTTTTTACAAAAGTAAAATACATCTAAGACTTTTGTAAAATGGCTGTTGTTTGATTAGAATTTATAACTTGAAGTATGCAAAAACAACGTATCTATTTTACTTTTTTTTTAAACCAACGCTCTTAAAAGTAAAACCATAGGTGATGGTACCGAAGGTACGCTTCCGAAGCAGTCCTTCTAAAATTGGTAAAGCTTTGAACAAAAAGGAGTAGCTTTAGCCTGCTTCTAAAAATAAAAAACAAAGTCTTTCACCTACGGTGATAGAAAATACAAAAGCAGCCAGTTTACAAAATTCCCTTTGTCTCCCTAAAGGAGAAAAAACTGGTAAAGACTCGAAAGGGTTACAGGTTGCCCTTAGGACGCTTTACCCTCCAAATTGGTAAAGCTTCGAAATGGATTGCTTCTGTCCTCCGAAGGAAGAAACGTAGCAATACCTACGTGAAAGAAAAGCGTATCACCGTTTTCAAAGCTTTACCTGTAACCCCGTGCTTTGCAACACCGTAGGTGATAGAAGCAACACCGTAGGTGATAGAAGAACACCGTAGGTGATAGAAGAACACCGTAGGTGATAGAAGAACACCGTAGGTGATGGCTGCGTCCTCCTATCCTCCTATCACCTACGGTGAAAGAGGCAGAGGCAGCAGCACTTTCTTTCACCGGAGGTGGTGCAAGACCAAAGGTGCTAATGAAGGGGTGAAAAAAGTAAAATCGCAGCCATCACCGTAGGTGCAGCTATCCTGCTTCTCCTTGCTAAGGCACTAAAAGCAAAGAAAAAGCACAAAATGCAGCCCTTCATTTTACTTTATTGGTAAAGCTTTGAAACAAAATTAGTAAAGCTCTAGCGGAGCGGAGCAATCTTTGCCTGCAAAACCCTTGCATACTTAGTAAAGCTTTACTATGGTAAAATAAAAATGGTGAAACTTTGAAAGGCAAGAGTAAAGTGTCCAAAATTGGTAAAGCTTTGAAAGGGCTGCTCCTGTCCTCTAAAAGTAAAATCAAAGCTTTACCTGTAACCCAAAGTATGAAGGGAATTTTGGAGGAAATGCTTTACTGGTAAAGCTTTGGAAGAACTTCTGTCTCCTAGCTATTTTACAAAAGTAAAATGCTAGGAGAAAGGTCGTAAACAAGCTTTGCCAGGGCTACAGAAAAAACAAAAATTCTCATAAAAAACTACTTCTCCTTAGGTTGGATTAAAAATGCAGCAAGTGCAATACTACAAATCACTAAAAAAGCGGTTTTAATTTTTTAATTTTTTTTTAATAAAAAAAACAAAGCAAATTTTAAACTTCAATATTTTAATGCTACTTTTTTTGTTCCGTTCTGTTTACGTAGGTGAGTGGCTTTACCCTACCGTTTTTTCCTTTGGAGACAAGCTTTACTAAGTATGCAAGGGCTTTAAAAGCTTTACTAGTAAAGCATTCCCTCCTTCAGAGGGCAGGAGCAGTATTCCAAAAACAAAACGCCTGCAAAATTGGTAAAGTTTTTAAATGCAGGCACAAGGCCCGCTTTAGCAGCAATAGCTGCTACTTCCTTCATAAATGAAGGAAAATGAAGGAGAAGCTTTTGCAAACAAGAAGAGCTGCTACGCTGACAAAATTATAAATGGGAAAACTTTCTTTTTCTGAGAAATATTTTTTTTGTAAATAAAAAACAATTTTAAATAAAAAATTTAGAATTTAATAGAAAAAAAATGGAAAATTTTTTATTAACATGTATTGAATCACGTGTAGAAAATAATACAAGTTTTTATGGGCGCTTTCAATTAGGTCCTTTTGAGGGTGGACAAGGTTTAACAATTGCAAATGCATTCCGAAGAGTTTTATTATCTGAATTATCAGGATTAGCTATTGTTGGTGTAGAAATTCAAGGTGTAACACATGAATATTCTTATTTAAAAGGAATTCGTGAATCTATTTTAGATATTTTATTAAATTTAAAAAAAATTGTACTTACAAGTGATTTTGATTGTAAAGAAAAGCAAATTGCTTATTTAAATGTTCAAGGTCCTGCAAAAATTAAAGCAAAAGACCTCAAATTGCCGTTATCACTACAATGTGTTGATCCAGAACAATATATAGCTACTTTGTCACATGATGGTAATTTAGTTATGAAGCTTTTAATTTGCCATGGCAAAAATTATTCAATTCAAAATAATGAATATAAAAATTTAACAAAAAAAATTTCTTTTTTTGAAAAAAATAAAATTGAAAAAAATTTATTTAAAAATTTACTTCCAATAGATTCTATTTATATGCCAATTAAGAAAGTTAATTATATTGTTGAATCTGATGATGATACAATAGAATTAAAAGATCGAATTATTTTAGAAATTTGGACTAATGGAAGTATTCATCCTCGTCAAGCAATTCATAATGCAGCCAAAATTTTAGTACAACTTTTTTTCCCTTTTCAAGAAACTCAACCATTGAAATCTTTGTTTTTAAATACTAAAAATATAAAAGTTTTAAATTATTTAGAAAATAACACTTCTGTAAATTTTTTTACTAAAAAACATAATTCTCTTATTGATAAAAAACTTGGATCGCTTGATATCGGTAATTTAGATCTTTCACTTCGACCTTATACTTGTTTAAAAAGAGCAAATATCCATACAATAGGTGATTTATTGAAATACTCGAAAGAAGAATTACTTCTACTAAAAAATTTTGGAAAAAGATCTTTAGAAGAAGTTGAAACAAATCTCTTTCAAATTGGTTTGAAATTAAAAAATACTAATGGAATCGATATTACTTTAATAAAAAATAAATTAAAAAAACAAATTTATAATTTATTGTGTATATTTATTTTTTACTTTTTTCAGTTTTTCTTTTATTATTTATTAGTAGAGAATATATCTAAAAAAAAGAAAAATGTTTTTACCGCAGCTCAAAGGATGAAGAGCAGCGTAGCAAGTCCAGCGAAGCAGTAAAGAACTGTACTGCTACTAAAACTGGTAAAGCTTTTAAAGCCCTTGCATACAAAAGTAAAATAGAAGCTTTACCTGTAACCCTTTCACCAAAGGTGACAATGAAGGGAATTTACTGGTGTTTTACTTTGTCAGCGAAGCAGACCTACGTGAACAAAAGGGCTAGGACTGCTTTGCTGCTTTTTTTTCTTTAAGAAAAACTAGCTTTGTAAGACAAAATCTATAAGGAAAAATATAATACGAGTGACAATTTTACAAAAGCTTTACCATTCAAAAAAATTAACTAGAAATATTGAATTTTAAAAAGCTTTACCATTTCATTGTATATGTTATAAATAAACAGAATGGTAAAGCTTTTTAAAATAGAAAAATTGGATATTTTAAATGTTTTTTTAAAGAAAAAACAAAATACTTATTCCAAAATTTCAAATTAAATAAAAAATAATATTTTAAATTTTTTTAATTTTTGCTTCTTTCTAAACAAAAAAAAAGAACTGCCTTTTCACGTAGGTTTTCTCCTTCGGAGACAAGCAGTCCTTCTATTTCAAAGCTTCACCAATTTATTGGTAAAGCTTTGTAAGAACTTTTCTTTCACGTAGGTGAAAAAAAGCAATATAAAAGAGAGTAAAGCTTTCAACACGTGAACAAGCTTTGCAAGGGTCTGCTTCTTCTTTCTTTAAAACTCCTTTCATACTTCAGGTTACAAGTAAAGCTACAAAACTGGTAAAGCTTTGAAACGGATGTGAACAAAACAAAGCAAATTGGTAAAGCTTTCAAATACCAATGGTGTTGTACTTTGCTCTCCTTGTCTTTCACCGGAGGTCTGCTTTTTTTAGTTTTAAAGCTGCCCTTAAGGACGCTTTACCTGTAACCCTTTCACCAAAGGTGACAATGAAGGACTCCTTCATATTTCAAAGCTTTACCTGTAACCCCAGCGAAAATACTTTCGCAAGACCGTAGGTGACAATGAAGGGAATTTTGAAGGACGCAAGGCACAAATTGGTGTTGTACTTTGCTCCTTGCTAAAGCAGGAACACTTACGTGAACAAAATGGAAGGAAGAAGCAGCGAATTGATAAAGCTTTCAAAGAGCAGCCCTTTCACCATAGGTGATGGTAAAGTTTCTTTTCACCGGTTCACCGGAGGTGATGTGATGCAGGCCCTCTTTCCTTTCACCGTAGGTGAAAGGAAAGAAGAAGGCTTTACCTGTAACGCGAAGTATGAAGGCAATTTCTTTCACCGGAGGTGATGCAAGACCTTCTTGCCTTTCTATCACCTACGGTGATAGGAGATGCTAGAAACTGGATAGACAATGAAGGCAATTTTTTTATTCTTTGGATTGCTTCGTTAAAAGGATAATTTCGTATGAGGCGGTTTTTGAAAGATAGCTTTTTTTTATTTTTTATTGTAAAAAAAAGTAAAACAGTGGCTAGTTTTTTTTCTTTAACCTCTCATACTAGCTTTAGCAAAGACTACGGAAAAACAAGCTTTATAAATGGTAAAGCTTTGAAAAAAAAAAAGAGCTGCGAAAAACTGCTTCGCTGACTTTTGGAAAAGTAAAAAATAAAAATTTTTTTTTAATAAAAGGAGTAAAAAATTGTCTGAAAAAATATTAGCATTGGCGAAAGGAACAGGGAGGAGAAAATCTTCAATAGCACAGGTTAAATTAATTCCTGGATGTGGGGATTTTATTATTAATGGTAAATCTGCGATTTTATATTTACAAGAAAATCCATTATCAATTTTAGCAATTCAAAGCCCATTAGATCTTTTAAGTTTACAAAAAAATTATACTACAATAGTCAAAGTTCAAGGCGGAGGATTAGTGAGTCAAGCTGATGCAATTAAACTAGGCATAGCGAGAGCACTTTGTGAAATTGAAAAAACATATCGACCTTCATTAAAAATGAAAAATTTCTTAACTCGTGATTCAAGAGTTAAAGAAAGAAGAAAATATGGTTTAAAAAAAGCACGTAAAGCACCACAATTTTCTAAACGTTAATTTTTAAACTCTAATGGTTAGAGTAGCAATCTTTCTAAAAATAAAAACCCTTGCATACTTAGGGCTACGAAGAAGGAGTGTTACACCAGAGAAGTAGTCCTTGCATACTTATTTCCTTAAAAAGTATTGTTACTAAAACTGGTAAAGCTTTAAAGCCCTTGCATACAATATTGGTAAAGCTCTCGCAAGGCACAAAAAAGCCTACTTCTTTATTCTTTAAAAATAAAACAAAGCTTTTTAGCGAAGCAATCCAAAGGAGTTTTACTTTCGTAACCTCAAGTATGAGAAGATTTTTGAAGGATAAAGAGGAGGGGTCAATTAGTAAAACTTTGTAAATAAAGGGATTCTACTTCCTTGCTTTAATGCTTTAGCAAGGAGAAGCTTTTAAAAAAAAAGAATAATTAAGATTCCTTTTTTTTGTTTAAGAAAAAACACATACTTCTTTTTCTTAAAATAAGGAAAAGCAGCCTGCTTTATCGATTTTATTTTTTCCTTGCCAAGGCAAGGCTAAAGCTTTACCCCGCTTCTAAAAAGATAAAGGCAAGAAGGGTAAAGCTTTGGTCAAGCTTTCAACTTTATTTATTTTAAAATGGTCCAGTCTTGTGCCTGCTTTACAAAAGCTTTATGCAAGGAAGACTGTTACTATTTTGCTTTACTGGTAAAGCTTTTAAAGCCTTTTATTCTTTTTACTTTTCTTTTTAAGATCTTAAAAAGAAAAGTAAAAAGAAACTTTACCATCACGTACTTTATCCTTTGAAGATAAAAGCTTTACCCGTAGCCCTTAAAAATAAAAGAAACTTTACCAATTTCTAGCGAAGCCACTCCTTTAGGGAGGGTAAAGCTTTACAAGGGGAATTTTAAGGCATAATAAAAATTTTTATTTTGCTTTAGTGGTAAAGCTTTTTTTTGAAGGAGACAAAAATAACGTGTTTATAAATTAAATTCATTCTATATTTTTAAAACTTCGTCCTTTTAATTTTAAAAAAATTAAAAAAGTTATTTTTACCAGCCTTACTTTATTCTTTATGAAAAAAATTTTTCTTATAATTTCTTCATCACTTTTAAATTTTTTTAAACGCTATCCTATAAATAAAGAGACAGCTACACTTTTACAAAAGCTTTACCCTTTAACAAAAAAACAAAAATGGTCAAGCTAAAAAAATAAAATACAAAATTTGACCCGTAAACCTTTAACCAAAGGTGACAATGAAGTTAGTTTTAGTACGTTTTCCTTTTTTTTTCAAAGCTTCACCAGTTTTAGAAGTAGTTTTATTTTTAAACCTTTTCAGCAAAATTTTTTAAAATCGTTAGCATTATTTAAAATTTAAAATAAAATTAACTAAGTTTTTTATTGAATTTTTTTATGTTTAACCTCTCATACTTCAAGCTACGTAGCGTAGCTACAAATAATGGTAAAGCTTTTGTATTAGAAAATACTCTTTTTTTAATTTTAAAAGACTTTTAAAAAAAGAAAAATTGAAAAATGAAGAAAAAATTTTAAAATTTTTAATTACTAAAAAATAAAATTTAGTCCAAGTTTAAAGTATAAATTTAATTGAATTTCCTATTTTAAAAGAAAATATAGTCTATGTCTACAACAACAAATGAAATTATTGAAAAGTTAAAATCTATTACGTTATTAGAAGCTGCAGAATTAGTTTCACAAATTGAAGAAACTTTTGGTGTTGATGCGTCAGCACCGACGGGTGCAGGGTTTATGGTTCCAGTTTCAGATACTAGTAGTAACCAAAAAGAAGTTATAGAAGAAAAAACAACATTTGATGTAATTATTGAAGATGTTGCAAGTGATAAACGTGTTGCAGTTCTAAAAATTATTAGAAATTTAACATCTTTAGGCTTAAAAGAAGCAAAAGAATTTACTACATCTTTACCAAAAGCAATTAAAGAATCTGTATCAAAAGAAGAAGCAGAAATTGCAAAACAACAATTAGAAGAAGCTGGAGCAAAAGTAAAAATTCAATAAATCAATAAAAATGAAACAACCTTGACTGCCACTAAAACTGGTAAAGCTTTTAAAGCCCTTGCATACTTAGGGCTCCAGCTGCTTTGCTGCTTTTTTTTCTTTAACCTCTCATTGTCACCTTCGGTGAAAAGGCTACGGAAAAACTAGCTTTGTCTTTTATTTTTAGAAGCAAGGTGTTGTACTTTGCTACAAAACTAAAATACAAAGGTTTATCAGTTTTAGTACGTGAACAAAAGCGTAGCAATCCTAAACCCTTTAGGATGCTTCTACCTTTATCACCTATGGTAAAAGGCATTCGCTGGATTTTGTTTTTGGAGAGGTTCAAAATGGGTTTATTGAAGTATTCTTTTTTTTTTGAGTTAAAAAATTTAATTTTTAATAATTTTGGTCACCGACGTTTTGTGCCTTGCCTTAAAAATAAACCCAAAGGTGATTGTAGAGTAAGGAAACAAGCTTTACCTTGCTGCAAAAATAAAATGCAAGGTCTTGCAGCGTAGCAGTCAAAGCTTCAACAGTTTTTAGCTAGAAAAACAAAAATAAAGTAATATCGGGTTTTTCAAAACTTTACCCTGAAAGAAAAAATTCCTTAAAAGTAAAACCGTAGGTGATGCTAAAACTTTCGAAGTAGATACTAAAGCAATTTTACTTTTGTTCACGTAGATGAGTAGCTCTAAAAATCCCTTCATACAAAAATAAAAAAGCTACGAGTAAAGTTTTGAGTCTTAACGCTTTTCAAAGTAAAATACCTTAATTTTGTTCCTTTTCATTGCTTTTAGTGCCTTAGCAAGGAGAAGCAGGATAGCTGCACCTACAATGTGATGGCCGCGATTTTACTTTTTTCACCAAAATCCCTTCATTGTCACCTTTGGTCTTGCATCACCTCCGGTGAAAGAAAGTGCTGCTGCCTCTGCCTCTTTCACCGTAGGTGATAGGAGGATAGGAGGACGCAGCCATCACCTACACCTACGGTGTTGCTTCCGGTGTTGCTTCGCTTCTATCACCTACGGTGTTGCAAAGCACGGGGTTACAGGTAAAGCTTTGAAAACGGTGATACGCTTTTCTTTCACGTAGGTATTGCTACGCTTCCTCCTTCGGAGGACAGAAGCAATCCATTTCGGAAGCTTTACCAATTTGGAGGGTAAAGCGTCCTAAGGTCAACCTGTAGCCCTTTCGAAGCTTTACCAGTTTCTAGCGAAGCCACTCCTTTAAGGAGGGTAAAGCCTTACAAAGGGAATTTTGTAAACTGGTTTTTTGCTTTGCTACAAAACTGGTAAAGCTTTTTAGCGAAGCAATCCAAAGGAGAAAGAATGTGAACCTGCTTCGCTGGACTTTTTACTTTGAAAAGTTTTTTATATTTAATTAAGAGTAAAGGATAATAAATTTTTATGCCAATTGGGGTACCTAAAGTTCCTTTTCGTTTACCGGGCGAACCTTCAGCTCAATGGGTTGATCTTTATAATCGGTTATATCGAGAAAGGGTTTTATTTTTATGTCAAGATTTAGATGATGAGTTAGCAAACCAATTAATTGGTATTATGTTATATTTAAATGCCGAAGAAAAATCAAAGGGATTATATATTTATATAAATTCTCCTGGAGGTTCAGTAACTTGTGGTATAGCTGTTTATGATACAATGAATTATGTAAAGTCAGAAGTTACAACAATTTGTGTTGGAACTGCTGCTTCTATGGCGTCTTTTATTTTAGCAGGCGGCGATCGAGGGAAACGAATAGCATTGCCACATTCTCGAATTATGATTCATCAACCAGAAGGTGGAAGTCAAGGTCAAGCCTCTGAAGTTTTATCAGAATCTGAAGAAGTTATGAGAATTAGAAGACAAGTTGGAAAAATTTACGCAGATCGAACTGGGCAAAGTTTAAGTCGAATTGCTAGAGATATGGATAGAGACCAATTTATGTCAGCTCGTGAAGCAAAAGAATATGGTATTGTAGATCAAGTTGCTATTGATTCAAAATGGCAAGGAAACTAAGCCATTTTACTTTTTTTCACCGCAGGTGATAAATGGTATACTAATTAAAATTTTAATTTCTTTTCTTTTTTTATAAAAAAATTAAAAAGAGAAAAGAAATTAAAAAAAATATCATAAATAATGTTAATAAAATGATATTATAAATAATAATATATTAAAAATTACTACTATTACTTTTTTATAAATAAAAAACCTATTAAAATTCTTTTTACTTTAATTTTAATAGGTTTTTAGCCTTATTGCGGTTTTCGTTATAAAAAGGAACTCAACTATATGAGTAAAGTTTATGATTGGTTTGAAGAAAGACTTGAAATACAAGCAATTGCCGATGATATTTCAAGTAAATATGTTCCACCTCATGTAAATATTTTTTATTGTTTAGGTGGTATTACTTTCACTTGTTTTTTAGTTCAAGTTGCTACAGGATTTGCAATGACTTTTTATTATCGTCCGACGGTTGCTGAAGCTTTTGCATCTGTTGAATATATTATGACAGAAGTAAATTTTGGTTGGCTTATACGTTCAATTCATCGTTGGTCAGCAAGTATGATGGTTTTAATGATGGTGTTACATGTTTTTCGTGTTTATTTAACAGGCGGCTTTAAAAGACCACGTGAATTAACTTGGGTTACAGGTGTTATTATGGCTGTTTGTACTGTTTCTTTTGGTGTAACTGGATACTCTTTACCGTGGGATCAAGTGGGATATTGGGCTGTTAAAATTGTAACAGGTGTTCCAGATGCAATCCCTGTGGTTGGTCCAGGTCTTGTTGAATTATTAAGAGGTGGGGTTGGGGTTGGACAATCAACATTAACAAGATTTTATAGTCTACATACTTTTGTTTTACCTCTTTTAACAGCTGTTTTTATGTTAATGCACTTTTTAATGATTCGTAAACAAGGAATTTCTGGTCCACTTTAATATGTAATCATAATTTAAATTTTATGAGTACTAAAGAACTAAAATCAAAGTTACACCCTGCTTTTATCACCTACGGTGAAAGACAAAACTCGTTAAAAATAAAACCGTAGCCTTGTGCGAAGCAACACCGTAGGTGATGGCTGCTACGCAGCACTTCCGTAGCAAGACCTTCGGTGACAATGAGAGGTTAAAGAAAAAAAAGCAGCGACTGTTTTACTTTTTCTTTACAAGAAAAAACAAAAGCCTTTCACCGTAGGTGATGCGCTGCAAAAGTAAAATAGCAATACTTTTGCTATGCAAGGGCTTTAATTTACCTTTTACTCTTCTTTAAGAAAAACAGTAGCAGGTGTTTTGTGCCTAGCGAAAGTAAAACAGCTAAGAGAGCAAATTGGTAAAGCTTTGAAACACCAATTTATGCAGTCAAGGCTGTTTCGCTGACAAATCTTTACTAGTAAAGCAAAATAGTAGCGACCTTTTTACTTTTATCAGCGACTGCTAAAGCTTTCAAACTGGTAAAGCCTCTTTTAGCAAACAACAAAAGGGAAGGCTACGAGTAAAGCTTTACAAAAGTAAAAGTAGTCCTTTTCTTTTGTTCACTTATTGAAAGCTTTATTTTTTTTTGGATTGCTTTGCTAAAAAGTTCAGCATAGCAGCCATTTTACTTTGCTTCACCCTCCTGCCTTTAAATTGGTAAAACCTTGAAAACGGTGGTGATGATACCAAAGGTGCGCTTCTGAAGTAAGCAAGGATTGCTTTGCTTTGCTAAAGCTTTACCCATTTTGTATGAAGGGTAAAGCTTTTCTTTTTTTATTTTATAAAAAATAGAAAGACAATTAAATTTTTTTTAAATTTATATTTTTAGGAGATTCATAATTATGGCGGTTACAAAAAAACCAGATTTATCTGATCCAATTTTACGAGCAAAATTAGCAAAAGGAATGGGTCATAATTATTATGGTGAACCAGCTTGGCCGAATGATTTACTTTACATTTTCCCAGTAGTAATTTTAGGAACTTTTGCTTGTGTAATTGGATTATCTGTTTTAGATCCAGCAGCAAACGGTGAACCTGCAAATCCATTTGCAACTCCACTTGAGATTTTACCAGAATGGTATTTTTATCCAGTTTTTCAAATTTTACGTACTGTTCCTAATAAATTATTAGGAGTTCTTTTAATGGCGGCAGTACCAGCTGGTTTAATCACAGTTCCTTTTATTGAAAATATTAATAAATTTCAAAATCCATTTAGACGTCCTGTAGCTACAACTGTTTTCCTTATAGGGACATTAGTAGCTATTTGGTTAGGGATTGGCGCAGCTTTACCAATTGATATTTCTTTAACTCTTGGATTATTTTAATAACTTGGCTTAAAAAAATAAAATTCAAATATTCACTTTTATCTCCTTCGCAAAAAAGTTTTACCAGTTTGCCTTGCCTTAAAATTGGTAAAGCTGCTTGTGCTTTTAACCGTAGTTGATGCTAAAGGTAAAGCTTCTAAAGTAGTATCGCAAGCATCACCTCCTTTCTTGCCAGCAAAGCTGGCGAGGAGGTGACAGAAAGAAAGCTTTACTAGCACCGAAAGCTTTACCATGGTGTTTTGTGCCTTGCGTCCTTCAAAATTCCCTTCATTGTCACCTACGGTCTTGCGAAAGTATTTTCGCTGGGATTACAGGTAAAGCTTTGAAATATGAAAGAGCCCTTCATTGTCACCTTTGGTGAAAGGGTTACAGGTAAAGCGTCCTTAAGGGCAGCTTTAAAACTAAAAAAAGCAGACCTTCTATCACCTACGGTGATAGAAAAGCAAAGAGAGCGTCCTAAGGGCACCTTCGGTGATAGCTGCTGCCTCTTCCTCTGTCACCTACGGTGGTAGGAGGATAGTAGCAAGACCTTCGGTGATGGTAAAGCTTTCGGAGGATGTGCGTAGCCAAACCTACGGTGATAGGCTTTCAAATACCTGTAACCCGAAGTATGAAGGGAATTTTGTTTTGTGCCTTTATCACCTACGGTGAAAGGCGAAAGCTAGTTTTTCCGTAGCCTTTTCACCGAAGGTGACAATGAGAGGTTAAAGAAAAAAAAGCAGGCACAAGAGCTTTACCAAATTTGAAGCATAGCAACTCTTTCGGAGGAAAAGCTTTATTAATAAAAGTAAAATGCCTGCAAAAAAAAAACTGGTAAAGCTTTGTAACTGGTAAAGCTTGTTTCCGGAGGAAAAAAACCTACGTGAAAAGGCAAGAGGGCTGTTCCGCTGAGCTTTTTGGCAAAGCAATCCAAAGAATAAAGTCCGTGAACAAAAAGGCAAAGGCTACGATTTTGTGCCTTGCCTTTCAAAAGCTTTACTACGGTGATGGTAAAACTTTCAAAGTAAAAAAAAGCTTTACCATCATTTTACTTTCTCCTTTGGAAACAAAAGCTTTACCAATTTATTTCAAAGCTTTACCAATTTTGGCAGGCTGCATTTTACTTTTATTGGTAAAGCTTTGAACTAAGAATGAAAGGCTTTTACTTTATTGGCTGCTGTCTTTCAAAAGTAAAACGGAGGAAATGCTTTAGAAACTTTACCATCAAAAGCTTTAGCTTTACTACGGCTTTTCACCATAGGTTTATAGAAGCAGGTGCCTTGCATTGTTCTCCAAAATTGGTGAAGCTTTGAAACGGAAGAAAAGCTTTACCAATTTTGTTTCGAAGCTTCACCAATAAAGTAAAATAACAGCTATTTTCTTTCACCGTAGGTGATAGCTTTACAAAATTCCCTTCATACTTTGGGTTACAGGTAAAGCTTCGAAAGTAACCTTTTTACTTTCGTATGAAAGGAATTTTATTGGTACCTTTTCAAAGCTTTACCAATTTGGTCGCGTCTAAATGCAAGGATGTCTCCTTCGGAGAAAAGCTTTACCCGTAGCCCTTTCACCAAAGGTGACAATGAGGAGAATTTAAAGGCTTTGAAAAATCATTTTTTAAGCTTCCTTTACTCGCATTTTTAATGCACAACACATAATCAGTAAAAAAAATTGAAAATAGTAGTAAGTTTTCATATTTCAGACTAAAATATGTTATAATTTTTAATAAAATTAATAAAAAAATCAAAGATAGAAAGTAAATAAACTTTTTTTATAAAATTATGGGATTACCTTGGTATCGTGTCCATACTGTTGTATTAAATGATCCAGGCCGCTTAATTGCTGTACATTTAATGCATACATCTCTTGTAGCAGGCTGGGCTGGTTCGATGGCTTTTTATGAACTTGCGGTTTTTGACCCTTCTGATCCTGTATTAAATCCAATGTGGCGTCAAGGTATGTTTGTATTACCTTTTATGACTCGACTTGGTGTGGCAGAATCATGGGGTGGTTGGACAATTAGTGGTGAAAGTACAAATAATGCTGGTATTTGGAGTTATGAAGGCGTTGCAGCTTCTCATATTATTTTATCAGGACTTTTATTTGCAGCTTCAATTTGGCATTGGGTTTATTGGGATTTAGAACTTTTCCGTGATCCTCGTACAGGAAATCCAGCATTAGATCTTCCTAAAATTTTTGGTATTCATTTATTTTTATCTGGTCTTCTTTGTTTTGGGTTTGGGGCTTTTCATGTGACTGGTTTATTTGGTCCTGGAATTTGGGTTTCAGATCCTTATGGAATTAGTGGAACTGTTCAACCTGTTTCACCTTCGTGGGGGGCAGATGGTTTTGATCCATATAATCCAGGTGGTATAGCTTCACACCATATTGCAGCGGGTATATTAGGAGTTTTAGCAGGGTTATTTCATCTTTGTGTAAGACCACCCCAACGTCTTTATAATGGTTTAAGAATGGGAAATATAGAAACTGTTCTTTCTAGTAGTATTGCTGCAGTTTTTTGGGCTGCATTTGTTGTTGCTGGTACTATGTGGTATGGGTCAGCTGCAACTCCTATTGAGCTTTATGGGCCTACACGTTATCAATGGGATTTAGGTTTTTTTGAGCAAGAAATTGAAAAACGAGTTCAAGAAAGTTTAGCCGAAGGTAAAACTTTTTCTGAAGCTTGGTCTCAAATTCCAGAAAAATTAGCTTTTTATGATTATATTGGAAATAATCCTGCTAAAGGAGGTCTTTTCCGTGCAGGAGCAATGAATAGTGGAGATGGTATAGCAGTAGGTTGGTTAGGCCATGCTGTTTTTAAAGATAAACAAGGAAATGAGCTATTTGTACGTAGAATGCCAACTTTTTTTGAAACTTTTCCAGTTATTCTTTTAGATAAAGATGGAATTGTTAGAGCTGATGTTCCTTTCCGTCGAGCAGAATCAAAATATAGTATTGAACAAGTGGGCGTTTCAGTTACATTTTATGGTGGAGAACTAGATGGAGTAACTTTTACTGACCCTGCTACTGTTAAAAAATATGCAAGACGTTCTCAATTAGGAGAAATATTTGAATTTGATAGAGCTACATTACAATCAGATGGTGTTTTTAGAAGTAGCCCTCGTGGTTGGTTTACTTTTGGTCATTTATCTTTTGCTTTATTATTTTTCTTTGGCCATATTTGGCATGGAGCACGTACTATATTTAGAGATGTATTTGCCGGAATTGATTCAGATTTAGATGAACAAGTAGAATTTGGTGCATTCCAGAAATTAGGAGATACATCTACTAGAAGACAATCTATTTAAGTTTTTAATTAATTTATTTTTTATATTTGTTTTTGATTTTCCTCCAAAGGAAAACCTTCGTATTCTAGCGAGAAGTATGAGTGGATACTAACTCCAAGTATAAATTTCCCTTTTGTTCAGGTATGTTTTTTCCTGCACTGCGAAAGTATTATCGATGCCCTTCATACAAAACTGGTAAAGCTTCGAAAGGGTTACAGTTCTTTGAAAGCTTTACCTGTAACCCGAAGTATGAAGGGAATTTGCTATCTGTCTCCTTTTACTTTTGGAGAAACGTGAACAAAATAGCAAAGATGTCTCTTTCTTTTATTTTTAAAGCTTCACCATTTGGCCGAAGGACATAACTGGTATTTTGTTTTTCCTTGCAAAGCTTCACCAGTTTACTTTTGCAAACCTACGTGAACAAAGAAGTAGTAAAGCTTGTCCTTGCTAAGATTATAAAAAGCAAGAAAACGACATTATCCAATGTTCTTTTGTGCCTTGCCTTAAAACTCCCTTCATTGTCACCTTCGGTGAAAGGGTTACAGGTAAAGCTTCTTTTACTTTTACCGGAGGTGATGATAAAGCTTGTTTCCTTGCATTGTCCTTTAAAATTGGTGAAGCTTCGAAACGGAGGAAAAGCTTTACCAATAAAAGTAAAATGCTAGGAAACAAGCTTCACCAGTTTCTTTTTCAGCGAAGCAGTTCTTTTTTTTGCTTTTAGAAGGAAAGGGAAAGCTTTGTTTTTATAAGAAAAAGACAATCAAACCGTTTTAAAAACATTCATACTTCTAGCTATTATATAAGTTACAATTTATTTTAAATAAAATTTTCAAACTTATGTTTTTTTTTAAAGAAAAAACAAGTCAATGTTTTAGTGTTTTAACCGATTTGTTTTTTTAATATATCAAAAATCAAAGCTCAATTTTTTTGCAAAATCAGTTTTTTATAAATAGTCATTTATAACTTTATTCATTTATTATATGGAAGCTTTAGTATATACATTTTTATTAGTAGGAACTTTAGGTATTATTTTTTTTTCAATCTTTTTCAGAGAGCCACCTCGTATTGTTAAATAATTAAAAAATTTTTTTTGCCTACAAAGTACAAAAGGCAAAAAACGTTTTTTAAAAGCCCATCAAAATGGCATTATAAATCATTTAAAATTGTTTAATAATTAAAACATTTTATTAATAAAAAAGCTCCTTTTAGTATCTAAAGGAGCTTTTTTAATCTTCATGTTCTTCAAAAGGATCACGAAGTTGTTTTGAAGGTGGTCCAAAACCTACATAAATTGAATAACCCGTTATACTTAAAAGAAGACATGATAAAAAAATAGTATAAAAAAATGCAGGACTTTCCATATATTTAATGTTGTTAATTTAAAAAATAATATTTTACAATAGTTTTTGAATTTTTGTTTTTACAAAAGCTTTAGCATTTAAGAAAAAAAGTGATGTTATAAATTTAATTAAAATTTTTAAAAACTAAAAATTGAACTTTTTATAAAAAACCCTTTCATACTTAGGGCTAGAGAAAAAGAAAAAAGGCTATGTCTTTCGTTTTTTGTTTTTAAAAGGAAGGCTAAAAGAAACAATTACTATTTTTTAAAAATAGAAATAATAGTACTAAAATTATAAATTATAAATCAGTATTTGGATCTATTCAAAAGTTTACTTTTTGTCTTATCTGTGCCTTATATTTTAAAGAATAAGAGCCATAGTTGGAGCAAATAGTAACTTTTTAAATACACACTTTATTTGCTTCCGAAGGAGAAACTACTTTTTCTTTACAAGAACTGCAAAAGTGAACTGGTAAAGTTTTGTAACTGGTAAAGCTATCACTTACGTGACATTAAAGCAAACCGAAGGAAAAAATTTACGTGAAAAGGCAGGAGAGCTTTCTTTTTATTTTAGAAAGCTTTTTTGTTCACGTATTTTTCTCTCTTTTTTAATTTTATTAAAAGGACTGCTACGCTAAGTGAATCGAACCCAAAATAAAAAATTAAATACTTTAATTTTTATGATATTACAGAAAGTAAAAAAAATCTAAGAAATTTTTTTAAAATTTTATGGCAACAGGGACTACAACTAAAAGCAAACAAGATAGTCTAGATACTGGATTAGTTACACCATTAGGAACTTTATTAAAACCATTAAATTCTGAATATGGTAAAGTAGCACCTGGTTGGGGAACTACTGTACTAATGGGTATTTTTATGGGTCTTTTTGCAGTATTTCTAGTTATTATTTTAGAAATTTATAATAGCTCAGTACTTCTTGACGATATTACTATGAGTTGGGAAGCATTAGCTAAATAAAGTTTTATTTTTAAAAAAAACAATAAAATTATATAATATTTAGCTAAATATTATATAATTTTATTGTTTTTTTTAGTGCTTGAACGTTTTACCACAGTTTTGTTTTTCCTTATCAGCGAAGAAAAATAAAAGTCTTTTGTCTCCCTAAAGGAGAAAAAACTGGTAAAGCTTTTTAAGAGGGAGGTTTATCACCTACGGTGACAGTGCCTTGCCTTAAAAATAAAAACGCAGATGATGGTAAAGCTTGTTTTTTTGCTAAAGCAGGAAAATAGCTGTTAAAAGTAAAACAAAATTGGTAAAGTTTTTCCTCCGTTTCAAAGCTTCACCAATTTTGGAAGACAATGCAAGGAAACAAGCTTTATCATTTTTAAAGTCACTAGGGTATTTGAAAGCTTTACCAATTCAATTTCCTACTCTGTCCCCGAAGGAGAAACGTGAACAAAATTAATAAATTAAATATTTTAAATTATTTTTTAATAATAATAAAAATATCTTGATAAAAAAAAAAAAATTGCTATTATAATTATTAAGGTTTATTATTTTGTAATATAATTATCTAAATCATGTGAGAACTGAAAAGTAGCAACATTAAAGTTTTTTTATATAGACAAAATTAATAGACCTTTTAAAAAATATAAAAAATTTTTAGGCGGTACCCAGATTCGAACTGGGGAATAAAGGATTTGCAATCCTCTGCCTTACCACTTGGCTATACCGCCAAAAATTTTATGAATCACTTTATAGAATTTTATCAAATTTTTTTCGTAGAGTCTATCTTTATTTTTTATAATAAAAAAAATAATATAAAAAAATATATTTAATAATACTAATACCCTTTAAGTTTATAGAAATTTTTTTAATTTTCTTTTTACTCTTTTTTTAACATAAAAAGAAAATATAACCGTTGTATACAAAACTCCCTCCATACTTCGGGTTACAGGTGTTGGACTTTGCCAGCGAAGCAGACTTACGTGAACAAAAAAGCTACGGCTGCTTCTAAAATTAAAAGAAAACTACGGCTTTTCTTTTTAGTAGCAGTACTTTTGTTTTTTCTTTACAGGAAAAAGTACCTTCATCTTTTACTTTTATTTTACTTTAAATGTACTTCTTTTAGAGATATAAATATAAAAATAATAGTTTCCTTTTTTTTTGATAAATAAAAACTAATTTTAAGTTTGCTAAAAAAATATGAGATAAAAAATATTAGAAGATAATTATTTAGTATTTATTTTTTTCTATTCCTTTCAACTTTTTCTTTTACATATTCACTCTTCATACTTCAGGCTACGACAGAGCTCTTACTTTAAAAATGGTAAAGCTTTAAAGCTCTCTTTGAAAGCTTTACGCTCCATTTTGTGCCTTTTTAAACCTTTACCCTCTGTGTCTTAAAAGTAAAACCGTAGGTTATAGAAGCAGGCAAGAGGAGAGGCTCTTTTATTTTTAAAACAAGGCTGCTTCTTTTCTTCTTTCGAAGAAAAAGCAAAGTAAAATACCAAGGGTAAAGCTTTATTTTACTTTAATGAATTGCTTTGCTAATCCTTTCGAAAAGACCTTGCCTGCTTCAGAAGCTTTACCATCACCTACGTTTTTATGCCCAGCATTGTCCTCCAAAATTGGTGAATCTTCTTCCTTCCAAATTCCCTTCATTGTCTGGCCTTAAAACTCCCTTCATTGTCACCTTCGGTGAAAGGGGTACAGGTAAAGCTTATTTTACTTTTACCAGGGTAAAGCTTTCGGTGATGGTAAAGCTTCTAAAGTATTATTGCTGGCTTTGAAAAAGCTACGGTAAACTGGTAAAGCTTTGTAACTGTTGCTTGCTTTTTATTTTTATTTCAAAGCTTTACCAATAATTTGGCTCTTAAAGCGGGCCTTGAAATGCAGGCGTTTTTTTTTTTGAAAGGCTGCTACTTATGCCTTTTATTTTTAGAAACAGGCAACTCTTTCGGAGGAAAGGCTTTACTGGTAAAGCTTTTCTACTTGCTAAAGCTTTACCGTAGTTGCTTCTGTCCTCCGAAGGAGGAAAAGCTTTAAAACTGATGTTGTACAAAAGTAAAATGCTAGTATCCTTGCTAAAGCACGGATGGTAGAGCAAAACTGGTAAAGCTTTCAAAGAAACGTACGTGCTGCTTATGCCTTAAAATTCCCCTCATTGTCACCTTTGGTCTTGCTACTATCACCTACGGTGATGGTAAAACTTTGGGAGGTTTTCTCCAAATTGGTAAAGCTTCGAAACGGATTGCTTCTGTCTTCCTTTCAAAGCTTTACCAATTTTGGAGGAAAAGCTAGCTAGACAATGAAGGCAATTTCGGAGGAAACGACCTTTAGAAGCAGGCACGAGACAAGAGCTTTCAGCTTTGACTGCTTCTGTTCTTCTTTTCTTCTTGCTAAAACAGGAGACAAAAGTAAATGGTAAAGCTACTCACAAATGTGAACAAAGCACAAACATAATTAAAAAAAAGGAAATACAAATGAAATATTATGATATTTTTATTTTTCTTCTTCCAGACTTTATTACTATTCAGAGAAATAGTTTTTATTCTTTTTTAGAAAAAGGAATTATTAAAGAATTTTCAAAAAGAAATCCAATAATTAATTCAAATAAAACTTTAGAATTAATTTTTTATCCTGAATATTATAAATTAAATCCACCTGAGTGGAACACAAAAGAAGCTATTTTAAAATCTAAAACTTATGCATGTCGATTATATATACCTGCTCAATTGACTAATCATCAAACAAAGGATGTAAAACTTCAGTGGGTTCTTCTTGGAAATTTACCATTAATGACAAAAAGAGGTCATTTTATTATTAATGGATCCCCGCGAGTAATTGTGAATCAAATGATTAGAAGTCCAGGAATTTATTATCAACAATCTTTAGATAAAAAAAAAAACGAAACATATTTTGCTGATTTAATTTCATATCGAGGTGCATGGTTACGATTAGAAACAGATAAAAAAAAACGAATTTGGGCAAGAATGAAAAAAACACCAAAAATTTCAATTTTAGTTTTTCTTCAAGCTTTAGGATTAACTAAAGAATCGATTTTTCAATCAATACTTTATTCGGATTTTTTAAAATATTCATTTTTAAAAGAAAATCATCCTTTAACTACTCAAGAAGCACTAATAACTTTATACTCAAAAACACACCCAAAAAAAGATAAAACTGAAATTACTGCTAATTTAGGGCAAAAATTTTTATTTCGAAAATTTTTAAATCCTAAAACTTACGACCTTGGAATTTTAGGTCGTTTACGTTTAAATAAAAAATTAGGAATTTCGGTACCTTTAAATCAATATATTTTAACTCAACAAGATTTTCTTTATGCTACTGATTATTTAATAAAACTTGAAAATGGGAATGGAGCTATTGATGACATCGATAATTTAAAAAACCGACGTGTTCGTGCTTCAGGTGAATTAATTCAAAATCAATTAAGTACAGGATTAATTCGTTTGGAAAAATTGATTAGAGACAAAATGAAAAAACCAAAAAAAAACTTTACTATTAAAAGTTTAATAACAACAAAACCAATTAATGGTGCTTTAAGAGAATTTTTTGGATCAAGTCAACTTTCCCAATTTATGGATGAAACTAATCCATTATCAGAAATAACTCATAAAAGAAGAGTTACTTCATTAGGTCCAGGAGGAATTAGCCGTGAAACAGCTGGTATGGCTGTTCGAGGAATTCATCCTACACATTATGGCCGAATCTGTCCAATAGAAACACCTGAAGGACAAAATGCTGGCCTTGTTAATTCGATTTCAACATATGCTCGAATTGATTCAAATGGTTTTTTAGAAACTCCTTTTTATGAAGTATATAATGGTCAAATTCAAAATTATAAAAAACCCATATATTTTTCTGCACAAGATGAAGAAAAAGTAATAATTGCGCCAGGTGATTTAAATAAATCAAAATTAAATTTTTTATCAAAAAATTTAATACCTGCAAGGTTTTTTAATGAATTTAAACGAGTTTATAAAAATGAAATTCAATACATTGGCCTTTCTCCTATTCAAATGATTTCAATAGCAACATCCTTGATTCCTTTTTTAGAGCATGATGATGCAAATCGAGCTTTAATGGGGTCTAATATGCAAAGACAGGCTGTTCCATTAATGATTTCTGAAAAACCAATTGTGGGAACAGGTTTAGAATTTCGTGTAGCTTCAGATTCTGGACATATTTTTCAAACGAAATATAGCGGCTATATATCATCTATAAGTAATCAAAAAATAGTTTTAATAATTAAGCCTCAAAAATTAAATAAATTTTCTTTAAAATTTTTATTTAATTTTTATTTTATTCCTTTAATTACTGATGTTTTTATTAAAACTTTTTTAAAAAAATATTCTATAAATTTTTTTATGATTTTTAATAACCTTAAAAATAAAAAAGATTATAAGAATTTAAAAAAAAAAAATTTAATAAAATCTGTTCCTGCTTTAGCAACAGTGCCCGATGGGCAAGGAAGTAAAGATGTCAAAAATGAAATCGTAACTCTGCCTTCTTTAAAGAAAGATAGGATGAAGGGTTTAAATAAAAAAGAAGAAAGCTCTTTTATTTTTAGAAGCAGCCCTTCTCTTTTTATTAAAATAAAAAACAAAAGTAAAAAAGATAAAGAGCTTTTATTTTTTAGTAGCAAGCTCAAAAAACATTCTTTTTACATTCCAAGAGCTTGCTTCGATGGTCAGCCTACGAATAAAAAATTAATTAAATTTTTATTAAAAAAAAATTTTCATAATTATAGAATTAAATTTTTTAATAATTTTCTAATTCAATTTTTTGACAATTTTTTAAATAATTTAATTAATGATTTTTCTTGTGTTTTTTCTTCTGAAGAAAAAGTAACTCGAAACTTCTGTAGTAAAGCTACTCACCTACGTGAACAAAAGTATGAAGGATCTATTAAAAAAAAGTATCCAAATTTAACAAATCAAAATATATTTCATAAAACAAAAAAAACTAGTAGTTTTTTAAATTTTTTTTTAAATATATATTTTTTTAAAAAATTTAATATTTATAGCTTATTTTTTGATAAACATTTAGCAAAAAAAAAAATTAGAATTTTAAACAAATATAATTATAAAATAGCTGAAAAACCTATCATACTTGAGGCTACGAAAACTTATAAATTTTTTTATAAAAAAAATTTAGTAAATAACACTGGTGAACCTTTGAAAATGGGTAAGAAAACCTCTCATAATAGCTTTAGCAAAGGCTACGAAAAATTTTCTTATAAATCAAAAGTTTTTTTTACCTCTCATACTCGATTTAGTAAAGGCTACGAAAATAATCAATTAAAAAATAATACCCTGACCAGCGATAATACTTTCGCAAGAGCAGAATTAAGTGTTAAAGTTATAAAAATTAAAAAAGATGTTCAATATAATAAACTAATTCTTTTAGAAAAAAATTTAGCAGTTTTTATTTATAAAACTAATTTTTTACATAAATTAAAAAATATTTTTTTGACTATTCCAATGAATTCTAGTAAAAAATCTTCCGTTCTCCTTGGGAGAGAAGCTTTACCTGTAACCCAAAGTATGAAGGGAGTTTTCACACCAATCAAAATTTTTACTTTAGAGGAAAAATTAGAAAACTATCGTAGCCTGAAGGATGAAAGGTTTCCGTTTAATTTTTTTCTAAATTTCTTAAATTTCAAAAAATTTATAAAATTTAAATCCCAAAAAAATAATTATGCTTTAATTAATTCTAATTTTCGAACATCAAATTCTAATGTTTATAAAACAAGTTTACTAAATGTTGAATATAATATTCAAAAATTTCATAGATCTAATCAAGATACATGTGTAGTTCAAAAACCATTAGTTAAAGAAGGTGAATGGATTCAAAAAGGCGATATTCTAGCAGATGGTATAGCTAGCATAGGAGGAGAATTATCATTAGGGAAAAATATTTTAATAGCTTATATGCCCTGGGAAGGATATAATTTTGAAGATGCCATTTTAATAAATGAGAGATTAGTTTTTGATGACGTTTATACTTCAATTCATATTGAAAAATATGAAGTTGAAATTCGTGATACAAAATTTGGAATTGAACAAATTACAGCTCAAATCCCAGAAATAAATTATTCTGAGATTTTTCATTTAGATAAAAATGGAATAGCAAAACCTGGAACTTGGGTTAAAGAGGGAGATATTTTAATTGGTAAAATAACTCCAATTAAAAAAAAACCTTTAACTCCACACGAAAAATTACTTTATGACATCGTTGGGAAAGAAATACCAATTACTCGTGATACTTCTTTACGAGTACCAAAGGGTGTACATGGTCGAGTAATTGATGTTCAAATTTTAGAAACTGAAAATATACCGCCTGAAATTCCGTTTGAAGGTCCGGGTCGTGTGCATATTTATTTAGCTGAAAAAAGAAGAATTCAAGTAGGAGATAAAATGGCTGGTCGACATGGTAATAAAGGAATTGTTTCAAAAATATTACCACGCCATGATATGCCTTATTTACCAGATGGAACATCTGTAGATATGGTGTTAAATCCTTTAGGTGTTCCTTCTCGAATGAATGTTGGGCAAGTTTTTGAGTGTTTATTAGGTTTAGCTGGCCTTTATTTAAAACAGCAATTTAAAATTCAACCTTTTGATGAAATGTCTGGTTCCGAAGCATCTCGAAGTATTGTTTATTCTAAACTTTATGAAGCACGAAAAAAAAGCGGTCAAACTTGGTTATTTACACCCGATTTCCCCGGAAAAACCATTCTTTTTGATGGGAGAACGGGTGAATTTTTTCATCAACCAATTACTGTAGGACAAGCTTATATGTTAAAACTTGTACATCTAGTTGATGAAAAAATACACGCTCGATCAACTGGGCCATATTCTTTAGTAACTCAACAACCACTTCGTGGTAGATCGAAGCATGGTGGACAAAGGTTAGGCGAGATGGAGGTTTGGGCTCTTGAAGGTTTTGGTGCTGCTTATACTTTGCAAGAATTATTAACAATTAAATCGGATGATATGAAAGGTCGTCATCAGGTAATGGATGCTATATTAAATAATGAACCTATCGCATTAGGTACTCCTGAGTCTTTTAAGGTTTTAATTAAAGAATTACAATCTCTTTGTTTAGATGTAGGCGTTTATAGTATTGACTCTTCTGGGAAAAGAAAACAAATTGATGTCATGAAAATGTCTTAATCAAATAGTTATTCAAAACTCGTCTTTCTTCAGCGAAGAAAAATAAAAGACCTCTCATACTAGCATTTCAAAAGCTTTACCAATTTTGGCACCATTACCTACGGTTTCGAAGCTTTACCAGTTTTAAGGCAAAAGATACGGTTTTACTTTTAAAGCAGCGAAGGCCCTTCATTGTCACCTTTGCTTTGGTGAAAGGGTTACAGTAAAGCTTTCAAAATGGTAAAGCTACAAAAATAAAACGAATGTGAACAAAGTCCTTACATAATTAATAAAGCTTGTCTTCAAAGGAGAAAACGCTGTTTGTTACTGCTTTAAATTTGGTAAAGCTTTTCTCCGAAGGAGACATCCTTGCATTTAGAAGCGGCCAAATTGGTAAAGCTTTGAAAAGGTACCAATAAAATTCCTTTCATACGGAAGTAAAAAGGTTACTTTCGAAGCTTTACCTGTAACCCAAAGTATGAAGGGAATTTTGTAAAGCTATCACCTACGGTGAAAGAAAATAGCTGTTATTTTACTTTATTGGTGAAGCTTCGAAACAAAATTGGTAAAGCTTTTCTTCCGTTTCGAAGCTTCACCAATTTTGAAAGACAATGCTAGGCACAAAAACGGAGGTAATGGTAAAGTTTCTGAACCAGTCTTTCTTTAAAGAAGGATAAAATTTTAAATAAACAACAAAGAAAAGATTTGCTGTAGCGGAACAATCCTTCTTTTCTACTCTTCATCCTAAATTGGTAAAGCTTTTGCTTTCAAAGTATATATATTTTTACAAAAGCTTTACCATCGTAGCCTTTGTAAAGCTTTACCCTTATTTTTAAAGCTTTACCTGTAACCCCAGCGAAAATACTTTCGCAAGACCGTAGGTGACAATGAAGGGATTTTTAAAGAAATAAATTAGTAAAGTTTTGAAAAGAATTAAAAAAGCTACAAAATCTTATTTTTAAGTTGAGTATTGAAAGCTTTACCCTCCTTCGGTTTCGAAGCTTTAGCCTTTTTGAGTATATAAAAAATTAACAAAGAATAATAAATTTTTTAATAATTTGTTTTTGTTCACGCAGGTTTTTTCATTCGGTTTGCTTCTATCCTCGGAAGTACGTGAAAGAAAAAAAAACACGTAAGTCTGCTTCGCTGGCAAAGTACAACACCATTTATTTTAAGTTACTGGTAAAGCTTTGAAAAATTTGTTTTAAGTGAACAAAAAAATAATATGAAAAAAATACAGAAAGGTTACTATAGTGTGAAATCAATAAAAAAAAATACTTCTTTAAAACCGATTCAAGTAGAATCGATTCGTATTGGATTAGCGTCACCCGAACGTATTCGCAAATGGGCTGAAAGAACATTACCCAATGGAAAAATTATAGGACAAGTTACTAATTCGCAAACAGTAAATTATAAAACACTTAAACCTGAAAAAGGTGGGTTATTTTGTGAACGAGTTTTTGGTCCAATAAAAGATTTTGAATGTGCTTGTGGAAAAAAACGAATTAAATATTATCAAAAATTTTGCCCAGATTGTGATGTAGAATTCACACATTCCCGTGTTCGTCGACATAGACTTGGTTTTATCCAATTAGTCTCATCAGTGACTCATATTTGGTACCTTAAAGGAACACCAAGTTATATATCAATTTTATTAGATTTGCCAAAAAAAAAAATTGAAGCAATTACCTATTGTACAGAAACATTATATATTTCTCCAATTAAGTTAAAAGAGTCAGATGACATAAAAAAACTTCAGATAAAGCAAATTAAAAATATAAATCGTAGTAAAGCTTTTCCTAGTTTATCCTTTTCCTTACTTAGCAAAGAGAGCAAGGAAAAGAAAACAAACTATCAAGAGTCTTCTCTTCCCTCTTTAAAAAGAGAAGAAGAGTCTCCTTTAGTAAAAATTTTTAGTGAAGATACTGAAAATACCCTTCATACAAAAACAAAGGGCTCCGATGACAAAAAAATGATTTTGGAGGAACAAAGAAATTCAAAATCTGTTCAAACTTCACAAAGTAAAACTGTAGCTCTGCCTTCTTTAGAGAAAGATCGTATGACGAGTTCAAATCTAGGAAAATTAAAGAACGATATTCAAAAGGTGAATGAAGATAATCAAATTTTAAAACAATTTGAACAAGAGCAAAATTCTTCTTTAAATTTAGTAAATTTTAAAAATGAAGAATTTTGTTTAAAAAAAAATTTAATGAATACTTATTATGTAATTTCACAAGATTGTTCTTGGGAAATGCAAGATGATTGGAATTTTTTTAATTATTATATTACAAATCCCCCATTTAAAGATGATAAACTGATTTTTTCTTATAATTCAAAAATTTTAAATTTCGACCATTTGATTTTGTCAAAAACTAAATTAAATAATTTTTTAACAGGCGGAGAAGCTATCCGTTTACTTTTATCAAATTTAGATTTAGCTTTATTAGATCGACAACTTCGTATGGAATTATTTGAGTATAATGAACAAATTAATGAATTTGAAAATCAAAATTTTCTTTTATTTGGAGAACAACGTAGATTACAATTTCTTTATTATATAAGAACAAAAAAACTTAGACGTTTAAAATTAATTCGTCATTTTAGACGTACAAAAGCACAGCCTGATTGGATGATTTTATCTATTCTTCCTGTTTTGCCTCCAGATTTGCGTCCTATCATTCAATTAGATGGAGATCAAGTTGCAGTTTCTGATTTGAATAAGCTTTATCAAAAAGTTTTATTTCGAAATAATAGAATGAAAAGACATAGAAAAATTAATTCCGGAAATAAATCCGATGAAATAAAATATGCTCAACGACTTCTTCAAGAATCTATTGATGCGTTAATTGAAAACGGAAAAGGAGGTTCTGAACCAATTTGTGCTTCAAATGATAGGCCTTTAAAATCATTATCTGATATGTTAAAGGGGAAAAAAGGAAGATTTAGACAAAATTTATTAGGTAAACGTGTAGATTATTCTGGACGATCAGTTATAGTAGTTGGACCCAAATTAAAATTACATGAATGTGGATTACCGAAAGAAATGGCTATTGAGTTATTTCAACCTTTTTTAATTCGAAAATTAATGGCAAATAAAATAGTTCGAACAATTGTTGGTGCAAAAAGATTAATAAATAATCAAGATTCTATTATTTGGGAAATTCTTAGACAAGTAATGCAAAATCATCCTGTTTTGTTAAATAGAGCACCTACGTTACATAGATTAGGCATACAGGCTTTTCAACCTAAACTTGTTGAAGGAAGGGCTATTCTTTTACACCCATTAGTCTGCCCTGCTTTTAATGCTGATTTTGATGGTGATCAAATGGCTGTTCATGTTCCATTATCTTTTCAAGCTCGTGCCGAAGCTTGGAAACTTATGTGGTCAAGAAATAATTTATTATCACCGGCTACAGGTCAACCAATCATACTGCCAAGTCAAGATATGGTTTTAGGTTGTTATTATTTAACAACATTTAATGATAAATTCCCAAATTTAGGAATAAAAAATAAATTCTTTTATTTTAGTGATTTAAATGATGTTTTAAAAGCATATAATCAAAAAAAAATTCATTTACATGCTTCTATTTGGGTTCGATGGAATTATTTTTTAGAAAGTTTTTTTGAAGTTGAAAAACCTTTAGAAATTAGAGTTTACTCAAATGGGAATTTTTTAAAAATTTATTCTAGTTTTCAAAGATATTTTGAATCAACTAAAGCTCTCAATTTTCAATTAATTCGTACTACCCCTGGTCGGGTATTAGTAAATGATTTATTACAAAAATTTTATAGTAAATCTTAAAAATTTTTGCAGCGAAGGCCCTTCATTGTCACCTTTGTTGAAAGGGTTACAGTAAAGCTTTCAAAATGGTCAACCTTTTAAAGCCCTTCATATAAAAAACCCTTCATACTTGGGGTTACAGGTGTTGTACAAAATTGGTAAAGCTTCTAAATGACTTAAAATTACCCTTATACAAAATTGGTAAAGCTTCGAAAGGGCTACGGGTAAAGCTTTTGTCTCCTTTGACTTTTAGAGAAAGTAGGTGATGGTCAAACTTCCGAAGCAGACCTAGGGGAAGCAGCCCTGGCATACAAAACTGGTAAAGCTTTTCTCCGAAGGAGACATCTTTGCATTTAGAAGCGACCAAATTGGTAAAGCTTTGAAAAGGTACCAATAAAATTCCTTTCATACGAAAGTAAAAAGGTTACTTTCGAAGCTTTACCTGTAACCCAACGTATGAAGGGAATTTTGTAAAGCTATCACCTACGGTGAAAGAAAATAGCTGTTATTTTACTTTATTGGTGAAGCTTTGAAACAAAATTGGTGAAGCTTCTTCCTTCCAAACCGGTAAAGCTTTGTTTCAAAGCTTCACCAAATTTAAGGAAGGCAGGAGGGTAAAACTTTGAAAAGCAAATTGGCTGCGAAAGACGGTTTTCAAATACCTGTAACCCTACAAAAGCTTTACCATTTTCTTTATCCCTTAGGGAGAGAAAGACAATTTTGTAAAACAGCTAGGAGGGTAAAACTTTGGCAAAATAAAAGACCATCACCTCCGGTTTCTAAGCTTTATCAGTTTTAAGGCAAGGCACTGTCACCGTAGGTGATAGGGCTACGATGATAAAGCTTTGCAAACATAGTCAATTTTCCCGTAGCTCTTTCACCTTTGGTGACAATGAATAGTTTTTTTTTTAACCTTTCATACTAGCTTTAGCAAAGGCTACGGAAGAAAACAAAATTAGAAGTATTTCTTTTCAGCGAAGTAGACCTAAGTATGAAGGGTTTAAAATTTAATACCTTTTTAATATGTCTTTATTTACCTTGTTTCTAGTTTAATGTCAAAGTTTTAAATAGTATACAAAAGAAGAATAATAATGAAATTATTATTAGTAGAATATTATTAAATAGTTAGAATAGTCTTTTACTTTTACAAAAGCTTTACCCTTTAATAAAAAAAATATTGCTACTAAAACTGGTAAAGCTTTTAAAGTTTTTGCATACAAAAGTAAAATAAAAGCTTTACCTGTAACCCTTTCACCAAAGGTGACAACGAAGAGAATTGACTGCTGTTTTACTTTACTTTTAAAGCCCTCTGCTAAAGAAATACTGAAAAAGGGTAAAACTATGTGAAAGCGAAGCAAAGCGGGGAAAAAAATCCTACGTAAACAAAACGGCTGTCAACAGAAAGGCTACGATGGTAAAGCTTTCGTAGAGAAAAGGGTAAAGCTTTGATTGTTAAAAATTTTGTATTTTTAAATTATTCTTCCTTCTAAAATGAAGGAGAAAATATGTAGTTTACATAAATAGTAAAGCTTATTTCCTTGCCTTTCACCAAAGGTGATGCAGGAAAAAACATACGTGTCTGGGATAATTTTAAACTGGGATAATTTTTATGAAAAAATTTTTTTTTAATCGCTGTTTTGATAAAAATAGATTAAAACATTTAATTTCATGGTCTTTGATAGTTTTTGGAGAAAAAAACACTATAAAATTAGTTGAAGATTTAAAAGATATTGGGTTTGGGTTTGCAACTGAAGCAGGAATCTCATTAAGTATTGATGATTTAAAAATACCTCCTACCAAATCTTTATTAATATCCGAAGCTGAGATAGATATTTTTTCTACAGAATATGATTATTTATGTGGGAATTTAACAGCAGTTGAAAGGTTTCAAAAAATGATTGATATCTGGCATCGAACTAGTGAAAATTTAAAACAAAATGTAGTTCACTATTTCCGTTCAACTGATGTATTAAATCCAGTTTATATGATGGCTTTTTCAGGTGCTAGAGGAAACATTTCTCAAGTTCGACAATTAGTTGGAATGCGTGGATTAATGGCTGACCCACAAGGACAAATAATTGATTTTCCTATTCGTAGTAATTTCCGTGAAGGATTAACTTTAACTGAATATATTATCTCTTGCTATGGTGCAAGAAAAGGGTTAGTTGATACAGCTTTAAGAACAGCAAATTCTGGCTATTTAACAAGAAGATTAGTAGATGTTGCTCAACATATTTTAATTTGTCAATTAGATTGTGGTACAAAAAGAGGAATTTATTTAAATACTATGAAAGAAGGAAATAAAATTCTCCTTTCCCTTCAAAATAGACTCATTGGTCGAATAGTAGCTGAAGATATTAAAATAACTAAAGAGGAAATTATTTTTAAAAACCAAGATATTTCCTCTGCTTTAGCAGCCAAAATTATAAAAGTAAAAAAAGAAGTTTTTGTTCGATCTCCTTTAACTTGTGAAGCAAAAAATTCTATTTGTCAACTTTGTTATGGGTGGAGTTTAGCTCATGGAAGTTTGGTATCATTAGGCGAAGCAGTTGGTGTTTTAGCAGCTCAATCTATTGGTGAACCTGGAACTCAATTAACAATGCGAACTTTTCATACAGGAGGTGTTTTTTCTGGTGATATGATGGATGAAATTCGTTCTCCTTTTAAAGGTATAATTGTTTTTAAGGAACCTTTTCAAGGTATTTTAATTAGAACTTCACACGGAAAAATTGCTTTTTTAACAAAAAATTCAGGTGAATTTTTAGTCAAATCTGTCTTTTCTGAAAAAAAAGAAGGCTACTTCGATGAAAAAACAAATTTGGATCAATTTTCAGTATCTTCATCTTCTTCTTTTCCTCCAAAGGAGGCAAAATCAAATCCCTTTGTATCTTTAGAAGCAGGACCCAAGTATGAAGGGTCAAGTATAAAAAACTTTTTTTTACCTATTTCGAGCATTTTGTTTGTTAGACATGGAGAACAAGTTTTAAACAGACAACTTTTAGCAGAATATTCTTCAATTTCGACCCAAAAAAATCAAAGAATTCAATCAAAACATGATTTAAATTCAAATTTTGAAGGACAAATTTATTTTGAAAATGTACTTTTAAGTGTAAAAAATACCAAAGAAGGTGATTTTATTCGAACAGCTAAAAATTTAGGATCAATGTGGATTTTATCTGGTAAAATATATCAATCTTTAATTGTTTCAAATTTTTTTCCAAAAATTGGCGACTTGGTTAATAAAAATTCTATTATGGATCAATTTTTATTAATAAGTCCAATTAATGGACTTCTTGAAACTAATAAAAAATTAATTAAAAATTTTTCTTCTAATGTATCTCTATTGAATAGATTAAGTAAACCTCCGCAGAGCAGTAACCAACAAAAATCACAAAAACCTCTCATTGTCACCGAAGGTGAAAAGGCTACGAAAGAAATATATCTTAAAAAATTGAATCCCGTAGCCCAAAGTATGAAGGGAGCGGTAAGTCTTATGCAGGACCGAAGTATGAATGATCATGGCTTTTTTAAAAAAAAGGAGGGCTACTTCTCTTTACTAAAGCAAGGGCAAACTAGAAGAGATCGGAAAAATGATTATCAAGAAAAAAATAATTATTTATTTCTAAAAAAGTTATTTTTTAATTTTGTTATTAAAAAAATAAATTATAAAAAATTTGGATATTTTTTTTCAAATTATTCTAAACAAAATTTAAATGAATTATTTTTTTGTAATTCAGTATTAAATCCAACGACAAAATTCGATGAAATGTCGTTTTCTAAAATTCATTCATTTTCTAAAAATTATAAAACAAGTTTTGGTGGTTTTTATCAAATTAATAATTATTATATAAATGAAGATGTAGATTTTGGTCAAATTTTTTGGATTCCAGAACAAAATTATGAATCAAAGAAATTTTATTTTTTTTATCCTAAAAATTTAAAACAAAAGAATCTTTCTTATCGCTCCCTGAAGTATGAAGAGAAGATTGTGAAAAATAATTTTAAATTTAATAATCAAGAAAACGCTTCATCCTATCCTTCTTTAAAGAAGGCAGGACTACGAAATTTGAATTATAAAACTGGTAAAGTTTTGAAAAAAAAATTATTTCAAAATCTAAAAAAATATTCTGAAATCATTATTGATCCACATGTTAATGAAACTAAGCTCTTTTATGATAGTCAAAACAATAATTTTTTAAAATCTCAAAGAAAAAATTTAAAAAATAAAAACCCTTCATTTTTGTTCACGAATGTGAATAGCTCTACCAATTTTAACAAAGAGCTACGAGTTAAAGATAAAAAATGGATTCATAAAAAAAATTTATTGTTTTTTATTTTAAAAAATGAAGGCAAAAAAAATCAAGTTTTTTTACCTTTTGATGGTTTACTAGAATTAAAATCTTTTAATAAGTTGAATATTTCGGATCAATCTAGAATTACTAATCAAAGCAATTTTTTATTTTTTAAATATCGTTCTTCAAAATTTTGTAGAAATAGCTTAGCTAATTCAAGACTTCAATTATATTTATATCGATCAAGTCATATTTGTTTTTTATTTAAAAATAATAAAAAAACTCGAAGCGTAGCAGCGGAGCAGTCAAAGTTAAAAAAAAAGATACCTTCGTCTAACGTAGCCAAAAGTATGAAGGGTTCTAATTCAATTTGTTTTTTTTCGAATTTGAAAATAAAACCTGGTTGGGTTTATTTTCCAAAAAATGAAAAATATAATTTTAAAAACCATAAAAAATTGATAATTCCAGGAAAAAATATAATCGATGACATTTTTTTTCAATACTCACCCGTTTTTCTTGAATATTTTCCTATTTTTTCGAATTTTTTTATTAAAAAAAAAATAATTATAAATTATAAAAAAAGTTATAATAATTGGATTCTATTACGAATTATACTTTTAGATAAAAATTTTAAAGGTATTAAAAATTTAAATGCCTTTCTTCCAAAGCTTCAGCTAGGCAATACTACAAAAAATTCATTATATACCCGTGTATTCCCTGGAGAAGAAAAAAGTATGGAAGGGCTGTTTCACAGCTCTGCCATTGGGCAAGACTTCTATTCTACAAAAACAAAAGAAAATAAAAATTCTAAAATTTTTTATTTTTTTAATAAAAAAAATAAAAAAAATAGATGGAATTTTAATAAAAAAAATTTTTATTATCAAAATTTTTTTTTATTAATTCGAAAAGTTTCTGAATATTCTTTAATAAATTTAAAAAAATTTAAAAAAGATTTTTATAGTAAAAATAAAAAAACCAACGAATTATTTTCGAGTAAAAAGTTTTTATCCAATCAACAACAAATTATTTCTTTATATGATAAAAATTTATCCGTAGATTTTAATATTCAATCTTTTTATACTTTTAAAAGTTTAAAAAAAAAGTTTTCTGTAGTAAATATTAATATTTTTGATATTTTCATTTCTTTAGAAATCTCCAAAAATTTATATGTAAAAAAACCTCGATTAAAATTTAATAAATTTGGATTACAAGAAAATCTTTTTTTAAAACAAAAAATTTTTAATATTGGACTTGAATTTGCTTTGTTAAGGAAAATTGAAACTACCGACTATATGAATTTACGTAATACCAAAATTTTTATTTATAAAGAAAATAATATTTTAAAAAAAAATAAGGTATTATCAATTTCGTTTTTTAGTCCTTTTGAAGGACAAATTATTAAAACACAATTAGATTCTTTAGGAAAAAAAAATTGTTTACTTTTAACTAATAATGATCAAATAACTTTTTCTATTACTAATTTACAAAATGAAATAAAAAATTTTTTTTTTAAAAAAACTGTAGGTCAATTTATTAGATCTAATGAAAATTTAGGGCCGGCTTCGCTAGCTAAATGTTTTAATCAATCTGGTCAAATTATTGAGATAGATTTAAATAAAATTGTAATTAGACGAGGGCAACCAATATTATTTTCATCACGTGGTTTGTTTCATATAGAAAACAATGATTTTGTTCAAAAAGGATCTCCATTATTAACTTTATTTTATCAACGACTAAAAACTGGGGACATTGTTCAAGGAATTCCAAAAATTGAAGAATTTTTTGAAGCCCGTCAAACAAAAGAGGGTGAAATTCTTCCTGAAAATTTACATAATAAACTTTTAGAATTATTTCAAAATTATAAACAAAAATTTAATTCCCAAGAAGCTGCAAGAAAAAGTATACAAAAAATACAACAGATTTTAGTTGAAGGCGTTTTACGTGTTTATCAATCCCAAGGAGTTAGTATTTCGGATAAACATTTAGAAATTATTGTAAGACAAATGACTTCTAAAGTTAAAATTATTGATGGTGGTCAGACTGGATTATTACGAGGAGAATTAATTGATTTACAATGGATTGAAATAGTAAATCAAGGGCTAGAAAATCAAAAAGCAGAATATGAACCAATAGTTTTAGGTATAACAAAAGCCTCGTTAGAAACAGAGAGTTTTATATCAGCAGCTAGTTTTCAAGAAACTACACGTATATTAAGTCGTGCAGCAATTGAAAGAAAAACAGATTTTTTAAGAGGTTTAAAAGAAAATGTTATTTTAGGCCATTTAGTACCAGCAGGGACAGGTTTTTCATTATCTTTTGATCCGGAAAATATAAAATATTTTAAAAAGACTAGTATTGAAGAATCGCTTTCTGATATTTTTTATTAAAAAAAATAATAAAATAAAAAGTCAGCGAAGAAAACTGGTAAAGTTTTTAAAGTCTTTACTACAAAACTCTCCTTATTGTCACCAAAGGTCTTGCTACGCTGGGGCTCCGGGTCTTTTCTTATGTTTTGCTACAAAACTCCCTTCATACTTCGGGTTACAGGTAAAGCTTTTGTCTCCTAGCATTTTACTTTTGTAAAATAGCTAGGAGGAATACGTGAACAGAAAGGCTACGGTTTTGTTTTTAAAGTACTTTTGCTAAAACTTTGCGTGTTTTTTTTTATCAGAGTAAAACTAAAATCTACGTTTATTAAAACTAAAACTCTCCTCATTGTCACCTTTAGTGAAAGGGCTACGGGTAAAGCTTCTCTCCTTTCACAGCTTTACCAATTTTGGAGACAAACTCTTTCTTGGCGAAGCAATCCAAAGGAGGGTAAAGCTTTCAAGAAACGGGTAAAGCGTTTTAAGGGCACCTACGTAAACAAAAAGGCTACGGTAAAATAGCAATACCAATACTTTTGGCTTTCAAAGTTTTACCATTAAAGTAAAAGAGAAACAGGCAAGGGCTTTAAAAGCTTTACCAGTTTTAGTAGCAAGATTATTTTTCTAAACTCAGTATTAAAACCTCTCCTTGCATTTTACTTTTGACATTAAAAAGCAAAGACCTTTGTTTTTGTGCCTTGCCTTAAAACTGGTAAAGCTTTGAAATAAATTGGTAAAGCTTTTGTCTCGAAAGAAGATAGTAGGTGATGGTCAAATTTTTGAAGCACTTTCCACCGTAGATGATGGTAAAGCTTCTAAGGAGGATAAATATTTTAGCTTTCAAGGAGGTGATGGTCAAGCTTCTAAGCTAGTAATCGCAGGCATCACCTTCTTTCTTGCCAGCAAAGCTGACGAGGAGGTGACAGAAAGAAAGCTTTACTAGCACCGAAAGCTTTACCATGGTGTTTTGTGCCTTGCGTCCTTCAAAATTCCCTTCATTGTCACCTACGGTCTTGCGAAAGTATTTTCGCTGGGGTTACAGGTAAAGCTTTGAAATATGAAGGAGCCCTTCATTGTCACCTTTGGTGAAAGGGTTACAGGTAAAGCGTCCTTAAGGGCAGCTTTAAAACTAAAAAAAGCAGACCTTCTATCACCTACGGTGATAGAAAAGCAAGGAGAGCGTCCTAAGGGCACCTTCGGTGATGGCTGCTGCCTCTTCCTCTGTCACCTACGGTGGTAGGAGGATAGTAGCAAGACCTTCGGTGATGGTAAAGCTTTCGGAGGATGTGCGTAGCCAAACCTACGGTGATAGGCTTTCAAATACCTGTAACCCGAAGTATGAAGGGAATTTTGTTTTGTGCCTTTATCACCTACGGTGAAAGGCGAAAGCTAGTTTTTCCGTAGCCTTTTCACCGAAGGTGACAATGAGAGGTTCAAGAAAAAAAAGCAGGCACAAGAGCTTTACCAAATTTGAAGCATAGCAACTCTTTCGGAGAAAAAGCTTCACCATTTTATTTTGGCAGCCAAAGCTTAGCGTAGCAGACCTTTATTTTTTTTGTTTTTGTTAGCAAGAGTAAAACTTTGGATCATCGAAAATTTTTTTTGATTTTTCTAAAAATTTTAGGTTATTTCTTTTTCTGAAAGAAAAAAGCAAATAAATTTTGCTTTTTTCTCCTTTGGAAAAAAAATCTGAAAGCTCAGTATAGCACACAAAGCTGTACCTTCCTTATTTAAAAATGGTAAAGCCTCTTGTGCCTGCTTTTTTTTCTTGAACCTCTCATTGTCACCGAAGGTCTTGCGAAAGTATTTTCGCTGAGGCTACGAAAAAACTAGCTTTCGCCTTTCACCGTAGGTGATGGTAAAGCTAGTTTTTCTTTAAGAAAAAAAAGGCACAAAACAAAGCTTTTGTCTCCAAAGGAGTTTTACTTTCGTAGCTATTGTCTCCTAGCTATTTTACAAAAGTAAAATGCTAGGAGAAAAGCTTTACCAGTTTTTTATGAAGGAAGCCTTCTACTTTTTTATGAAGGGTTGCTACTATCACCGTAGGTGATAGGGCTTTGATTAAAGAATTTTTTATATTTTTTATTTAGTTGTAGCTAGAAATTCTTCTCTATATTCTAAAATAGCTTCTTTTAATAAGCTTTCTGCTTCATTTGTAAAAGCATTTGTAGATTGAATAATTTCTATATATTTTGGTTTATTTGTTACAAGATATTGTCTTAATCCTACTAAAAAACCACGAACTTGGTCAACTGGAATTTTATCTAAATATCCGTTTGTTCCAGCATAAATGCTAGATACTTGATCTTCTAAAGATAAAGGAGAGGCTTGAGGCTGTTTTAAAATTTCACGTAAACGTTGTCCCCTTGCCAATTGGTTTTGCGTTGCTTGATCTAAATCTGAAGCGAATTGAGAAAATGCTTCTAATTCTGCGAACTGAGCTAATTCAAGTTTTAATTTACCTGCTACCTGTTTCATAGCTTTAGGTTGAGCTGCAGAACCTACTCGAGATACTGAAATACCTACATTAATAGCCGGACGAATACCGGCATTAAAAATATCTGCAGATAAAAAGATTTGTCCATCTGTAATTGAAATTACATTTGTAGGAATATAAGCTGAAACATCCCCTTCTTGTGTTTCAACAATAGGTAATGCAGTCATACTTCCTCCACCTAATTTATCATTAAGTTTTGCTGCTCTTTCAAGAAGACGAGAATGTAAATAAAAAACATCTCCAGGATAAGCTTCTCTTCCAGGTGGTCTACGAAGAAGTAAAGACATTTCTCTGTAAGCTTGAGCTTGCTTTGATAAATCATCATAAATTACTAATGTATGGCGCCCTTTATACATAAAATACTCAGCTAATGCTGCACCAGTATATGGAGCAAGGTATTGTAAAGTAGCAGGTGTATCAGCTGTTGCTGCTACAATAATTGTGTAATCTAAAGCTCCACGTTCTTGTAATGAATTAACAACTTGAGCTATAGAAGAAGCTTTTTGACCGATAGCAACATAAACACAAATAACATCTTTACCTTTTTGGTTTAAGATAGTATCAACAGCTATTGCAGTTTTTCCAGTTTGTCTATCTCCAATAATAAGTTCTCGTTGACCTCTACCAATTGGAATCATAGCATCTACAGCTACAAGTCCAGTTTGTAAAGGTTCATATACAGAACGTCTAGAGATAATTCCTGGTGCTGCTGACTCAATTAATCGAGTTTCAGTTGTAATAATCTCTCCTTTTCCATCAATTGGTCGAGCTAAAGGGTTAACAACTCTACTTAAATAACCGTCACCTACAGGAATTTGCGCGATTTTTCCAGTTGCTCGAACGGAAGTTCCTTCTTGAACTGTTAAACCTTCTCCCATTAACACTGCACCAACATTTTTTGATTCAAGATTTAAAGCAATTCCTATTGTTCCGTCTTCAAATTCTACAAGTTCACCTGCCATTACTTTTTCAAGCCCATAAATTCTAGCAATGCCATCACCTACTTGAAAAACTGTCCCAACATTTACAACTTTAACTTCTTGATTATATTGTTCAATTTGTTGTCTTATAATACTACTAATTTCATCAGGTCGGATTTTTACCATCGGCCCGAAACCTCCTTTTTTATTTTAAAAAATAAAAATACTAATTTTTTAAATATTTTAAAGTTACCAAAATAAAAGGCATACATTGTACTTTACTGGCTCAGAATGCCGGCCTTTTGTTCACATACGTTTTGCTACTATCACCGTAGGTGATTTGGCTACGATAAAAATTTTAAATAATTAAAAACTTTTCATACTTTATAAAGCTCGTCATTGCATTTTGTACCTTGCCTGCTTCGCAGGCACAAGAGCTTTACCAATAAAAATAAAATGGCACTAAAAAGCAAGGCTGCTTTATCACCTCTGGTGAAAGACCGTATTTTAAAAAATTACTTATTTACCTAAATTGGTAAAGCTTTGAAATTTCAGCGAATAAAACTAGTAAAGTTTTTGAAGCTTTTTCATACAAAACTGGTAAAGCTTCTAAACCTAAAGAAGCAAACTTTACCATCATCCCCGGTAAAAGTAAAAGAAGCTTTACCTGTAACCTGAAGTATGAAGGGAGTTTTAAGGCAAAGTACTGTCACTGTAGGTGATAGGGCTACGATTTTATTTTTAAAGACAGTAAAAGTATGTCTTTTGTTCACGTATTTTCTCCTTCGGAGACAAGCTTCACCAATATCAAAGCCGGCTTTAGCAGCCAGTTTACTTTTCTTCGTCCTTTCACCATAGGTGATGGTAAAGCTTCTGAAGCAGGCCTACTTTACTAGGCAACAGAAAAAAGTCATTTGTTTTTTATAAACAGACTAAAACTGTAAGGGTAGTTTTCTTGGATAAAATGCAAGTTCACTTAGTATTTAATTATTTCACTAGGCCAAAGAAATGAACCAGCTTTATAAAGTACAATAAAAACCAACAAAGCTTTACCAGTTTACTTTATTGTTTTTTATAATAATACTGGTAAAGCTTTGTTTTATTATTATCATTCTATTTATTTCATTTTATAATTAGTAAAAAGTACAATATTAAAATTATTTACTGATGTATGAAATGTTTTTTCTAATTTTGTATTCAATTTGTCACGAACTTGATTTAAAGCTAATTTTACAACTTGCTGAGATATTTGATTTATTATTTTTTTTTGCTGAAACTCTAAAGTTTCGTATTTTAAAGTTTCTAGTCTTTTAGCATCTTGTTCAGCTTGTCGAATACATAATTTTTTTTCTTGTTCAGCAGTTAAAAGACCTTGTTCTCGAATTTCAATCGCTTTTTGTTTTGCAGCTTGTAATTGATTTTGAGCTTTATTTAATTTTTCTTCAGCTTCAATCGCTCTTTGTTCTGCTTCCAAAAGATTTTTTACAATTGTTTGTTTACGATTATCTAATAACGATTTTAGTGCATCACCCACAAAAGAGATAACAACCCCAAGAACAACAGCTAAATTAATAATGTTTGTTTCTAAAATATTTGTATTAAACCCAAATCCTTCTCCGAAAGGGAGATTAGTAAAAAGGGTTAAAATCATCATAATTACCTCCATAAATTTTAAATTTTTTATATCAGAGGATTAAGTTTTTTAATGAACGACAAAAACTTTTATTTTAGTATTTAAAAATAATTTTTTAAATTTTCGTAATTATAACTGCTACTAAAAATAAAAGGCCTTGCATAAAGCCTTCTTAGTAAAGCTTATCTCCTATTAAAAGCTTTACCAATTTAGGAGAACACGTCTAAGGGCTTTTTTATTTTATAGTCCTTGTCCTTGTCTATTTTTTAGAGAAAGACATTCATGAACATAAAAAAACGAATTTAACGTAGTTTAAACCTGTCAGACTTAATCATTTTTTTAATACTGTTAGCAAACCCTCTTATACTTCAGGCTACGAAATGAATGCTCTTGCCTGCTTTTTCTTTTTTTGGGCCTTGCTAAAATACTAAGGCAAAGCTGCTTTGCTGGCAAAGTAAAATACCAATGGTAAAGCTTTGAATTGGCTGCTTTTGTATTTTTGCCCGCTTTTAAGAGAAAGAGGTAGTAGTCTCCTTCGGAGAGAAGCTTTACCATTAATTTTACTTTATTGGCTGCGAATGCCGGTTTTCAAAGCCAAAGGGCTACAAAAGTTTTACCAGTTTTAGTAGCAAGATATTTTTCATTTTAGGCTTCATGTATTAATAAAACTCTAAACAAAGATATCTAAAATCTTGTACTTTTAAATTCGCATTTCTAGAAAAATTATTACAACAAGATAGCTAAAAAAACCCTTGCATACTTAGGGCTACGTAAAAAGTCAAAGGTAGTCTCCAAAATTGGTAAAGCTTTGAAAGGAGAGAAGCTTTACCCGTAGCTCTTTCACCAAAGGTGACAATGAGGAGAATAAAAAATTAAATTTTTTTTATTTTTTATTTTCTTCTCTACAATCAGCTATATTGTTATGCTTTTTTTAAAATAAAAAATTTTAAGAATACTTCAATCCTTCGGCAACAAGCGTAGTTAAACTCGTAAAGCTACTTACGTACATGAAAAGTTTTAAAGCCTATGAACAGAATAAAGCTTTAAGATTTTATATGTATTTTTTAATTTAAATTTTTTCTTATTTTAAAAATAGTTTAGAAACTTTGGGTTACAGAAAAATATATTTTTGACTAAAACCAATGCCTTAGAAGCTTTACCATCACCTACGTTGATTAATAGCAGCCTTTCAAAATTCTATTTGTTTCCAGAAGCTTTACCATCACTTTACGTAAAAAGGATAAATTGGTAAAGCTTTGAAAAGGCTACGGGTATTTTACTTTACTTTAAAAGTAAAATAGCTATTTTACAAAATTGGTAAAGCTTTTAAACGCTAGGCACAAAACAAAATTAACTTTTGCCTCCGCCTCTTTCACCGTAGGTGATGGTAAAACTTTCGGAGGATTGTAAAATTTTCGCAGGATGCCGGTTTTTGTTTACATACGTGTTAGCGCTAAAAAATTGGTAAACCTTTATTTGACTTTCATGCCAAATTTCTTACTATATAGAAAATTTTAAAAATCTTGGTTTTTTTTGTGCCTTGCTAAAGCAGGCCTTCGATAGAGCTTTACGCTTTAAAAGCAAAAACGAAGGTGATGGCAGCTACGCTGCGCTTCCGAAACAGACCATTCATACCCTAGCGTAAAGCTTGTTTCCGAAGGAAAAAAGCTACGTGAACAAAAGTATGAATGATTTTGGCTATAAACTTTATTTATGAAGCAAATGGGTTTGCAAAAAGAAGAGCTAATGCTACAACTAAACCATAAATTGTTAAAGATTCCATAAAAGCGAAACTTAATAATAATGCGCCACGGATTTTCCCTTCAGCTTCTGGTTGTCTAGCAATACCTTCAACAGCATAACCAGCCGCAGTACCTTGACCCATACCTGGTCCAATAGCAGCAAGTCCTACAGCTAGTCCAGCAGCAATTACAGATGCAGCAGCAACAAGTGGATTCATGATTTTTTTCTCCAATAATTTTTAAATTTAATAATTATAAATTTTCTATATTTTTAAATTTTGCCCCTAAAGGGAAAAAAAATATAGTTTTTCATTTTTTATTTTAATTCAAGTTTTAAAACTTAACCACCTTCTTTTACTATTTATTTTTTCTCCCTGCATATTTCAAGCTACGGGAGTTTTTTTAAACTAATTTAATGGTGATCTTCTAAAGCTTCTCCGATATAAGCTCCAGCTAATGTAGCAAAAACTAAAGCTTGTATTGCGCTGGTAAATAAACCTAAAAGCATTAGAGGGATTGGAACAACTAAAGGTACTAAAGCAATTAAAACACCTACAACTAACTCATCAGCTAATATATTTCCAAATAACCTAAAACTTAATGATAATGGTTTAGTAAAATCTTCAAGTATATTAATTGGTAATAAAAAAGCTGCTGGTTGTATATATCTTTTAAAATATCCAAAACCTTTTTTGTTTATTCCTGCATAAAAATAAGCAATAGAAGTTAATAAAGCAAGTGCAACTGTTGTATTAATATCATTTGTTGGAGCTGCTAGTTCACCATTTGGTAATTCAATTAATCTCCAAGGTATTAAAGCTCCTGACCAATTTGAAACAAAGATAAATAAAAAAATTGTTCCTAAAAATGGAACCCAGTTTAAATATTCTTCTTCACCTATTTGAGTTTTTGCTAAATCTCGAATAAATTCAGTAATATATTCTGTTAAATTTTGTAAACCTTCTGGAATTGATTTTAATTCTTTATTTCCTAAGAAAGATATTAAAGCGATTATACTTAAAACAATCCAAGATGTTATTAATACTTGACCATGAACTTCATAATTACCAATTTCCCAGTAAAAATGTTGTCCTACTGAAACTTCTGAAATTTCAAATAAACTAAAACTTTTAGTTATACTCGGATCTATTGTATACATAAATATTTTTTTTTATGATTTACAAATACATTTTATTAAAAATTTTTATTAACTATATTTGCACTTTTTAAAGTGCTATTCCAACTATCATCGAAAAAAATATAGTTTGTATAAATTATTTTAGTATTTACAGATGTTTTGTTGCAAGTCTAAAAAAATTATAACTTCTTCATTTTTAACTAAATATACAAAAGCCAGCATCTTCCGAAAGTTTTACCATCCTCTTACCACCGTAGGTGACAGAGGCGTTTTGTTTTTGGCAGAAGGCATAATTATATTTTTTGTGCCTAGCCTTTTCCTTTTTTAAAATAGTTAGGAGAGTAAAGTAAAAAACCAATTTTTTAATTTTATGTTTTGCCTTTTCGTCTTTCTTGCCAGCATTTAAAAGCTTCACCAATTTTGCTGGCTTTTGTTTTTGGAGGTGATAGAAGAAAATTATGGTAAAGCTTTTGTAAAAGACTATTTTTTTTATTTTTGTTAATTAATACTATCAAAGCTTATCAGTTACTAGTAATTGTGTATATGTTTTTAATTATTATGCCGTAGTCCGAAGTATGAAGGGTCTATAGTATAAATATATTTTTTAGTAGTACTAGCTCTATTTAAATTAAACCAACGCTCAGCGTAACAGCCTTTAGCCTTAGTCCTTTATACAAAACTCCCTTCATTGTCACCTTCGGTGAAAAAGTTACAGGTAAAGTTCTCTTTTTTTTTGCCTGAAAACTGGTACAGCTTCTTTTACTTTTACCGGAGGTGATGGCTGCTACGCTGAGCTTTTGAAGGCACTTTCACCGGAGGTGATAAACGAGGGAAAAATTAAAAAATTTATGTAATAGTTTTTAACATTTTTTTTTATTATGAGCATTTTTAACTTTTCATGTGATAATTTACTAGATTTAATCTTTTTTTTTGCTAACATAAATTCATATTATTTAAAAATGTAATGTTAACAAATATTTAATTTATTCAAAATTGGTAAAGCTTTGAAAGAGCAAAACTATAAAACTATGATTTCAATAGATGAAATGGCACAAGTTGGGATGCACTTTGGTCATCAAGCAAGAAAATGGAATCCTCGAATGGCTCCATATATTTATACTGAACGAAATGGTATTCATATTATTGATTTAATAAAAACCTATTATTTTTTAAAACAAGTTTGTAGATTTTTAACAGAATCAGCCTTCCAAGGAAAAACATTTTTATTTGTTGGAACAAAAAAGCAAGCTTCTCGTTTAATAGCTAAAACTGCATTACAAGCGAATTCTTTTTATGTTAACCAAAGATGGCTTGGCGGTATGTTAACCAATTGGAAAACAATTAAAACTTCTATATTAAAATTAAATGATTTAGAAATTCGTGAAAAAAATGGTGAATTAAAAACTTTACCAAAAAAAGAGGCCGCAGCTTGTAAAAAAGAAAAAGAGCGATTACAAAAATATTTAGGTGGCTTAAAAAACATGACAAAAATACCTGATATTGTTATTATTATAGGCCAACCTGAAGAATTGAATGCTGTGAAAGAATGTAAAAAATTAGGTTTAAAAACTATTACAATTTTAGATACTGATTGTGATCCGAATTTAGCTGATTATTTTGTCCCTGCTAATGATGATTCAGTAGCTTCAATTCAGCTCTTATTAAATGTTTTTTTGGATTCAATTCAAAAAGGTCAAAAGCAATACATTGAAAAGCAAAAAAAATTTGAATTACAAAAGCGTTCTATAAAAAGATTAAGGTTTCTTAATCTTTTTTATAGAACGCTTTTGTAATTCAAATTTTTTAATAATTTCTCTTTGTCTACTATAACTTTACGTCACTTTGCGTGAAAAGGCGAAAGAAAGTAAAAAAGGCTACGTCGGAGAGAGAGGGATTCGAACCCTCGGTATGATTTCTCATACGACGCATTAGCAATGCGTTACCTTAGACCTCTCGGTCATCTCTCCATAAATTTATTAAATATTTTTGAATAAAAAATTATACTTATAATAATTTCTATAAATTATATCATAATTTTTTATTTTTTTAAATGC